GTGAAAAAAAAATGTAAATGATATAGAACATATGTTTATAAGTATATAAAGAAATTATTTTGTGCAAATAGCTATGTTTTAGTGGGAGCAGTAATGATTTATTTAATAAATATTAACCCAAAGAGAAATTTGATAAAAAACGAAGCGAATTGAAATATCTTAATAGCTTTAGGAAAAGAAATCAAAAGAGATTCTATTATTAGTGTGAACGAAAGTAGATAAGCCTAAAAAAAAGTAAAACAGATTTAAATCTTCTTGAACTTTAAGGGGAACCTTCCTCTAAGGCTAAATAATAAACATAAGCGATAGTGTAATAGTACCGTGAGGGAAATTTGTAAAAAGTGGTTTTATAAGCAGTTCGAGCTAAAAAAAAGTAAGAACGTACCTTTTGCATAATGGGTCACCAAGTTAACTTTGGATGCAAGTTAGCGCGTAGTTAAAACAATCATAAGTAATGATTAGTGTCTAAAGTTAGACCCGAAGCCTGGTGATTTTACTACAATCAGGATTATAAAAGTCCGAACGGTATATCGTTGCAAAGATATCCGAAGAATTGTGGTAGGTATAGTGAAAGACAACACTGACCAGGAAAGCTGGTTTTCTGCGAAACCTATAAAAGTAGGCAATCTTAGTAACATCTTAGTAGGTACAGAACTTAATCTCAGACAAATATATATATTTGTATATATCGGGGGATCGTGAAGATTTTATCGGTGAGTATGTAGACTCGGAATGACAAAGATGAATCTAAGATAATCAGACATAGAGTGATAAGGTTGTATGTCAAAAGGGAAACAGCCCAGAACAAGAGTTAAGGTTCCAAAATTTATAGTTGAGTGAAATTAAGAAAGTTTCTATTTAAGCCGACAAGGAGATGGGCTTAGAAGCAGCCATAATTTAATGATCTCGTAAAAGAGCACTTGTTAAATCTTTAGAAGCATCGAAAATTCAACGGATCTAAACTATATACCGACACCTTGTCCATTTATATTATTATATCATTATAATTGTATAGTAAGGGGTAGCAGAACATTGAATTAACAATAGAAATTTCTTTTTTAAAGAAATATGAAGGTAATTCAAGAGATAATGGTGACATTAGTAACAATAAGAAGACAAGAATACTTAATAAAAAAAAGTAAAAGTCTCCGCCTAAAGCTTATGGTCCGTAAAAAGTAACGGCCTCTAAATTGAAAATCTAATGGTTTTAATGATGAGTAAATCTTTTTTTACTAAAGGACGACGTTTTAAAGTGAAAAACGTACTGGAAAAATAGTAATATATCTAAAAAGATGAAAAACAACCGTACCTGGATTAACCGCAACAGGTAAGCTAGTAGAGAATACGAAGGCGTAAATGGGATAACAATCTTAAAGGAACTCGGCAAATTTACTACGTAACTTCGGAATAAGGAGGTCTCATTAGTCTTGATTAATATCAGGTAAAAAGGAAGAAGCATGAAATAATGTTGTACGACTGTTTAATTAAAACACAGCACTTTGCGTCAAAGATTTAAATCAAAGTATAAAGTGTGATGTCTGCCCGGTGCCGGCTGGTTAACAGATATAATTAAATTTTTTTAGGGAATTTAGTGTAGACGGAACCCCCGGTTAATGGCGGCCTTAACGTGAGGGTCCTAAGGTAGCGAAATGCCTTGGCCGTTAAATGCGGTCTTGCATGAATGATGTAACGATACAACAGCTGTCTCTAAGATTGACCCAGTGAACTTGAATTAGCAGTGTTTATGTGTGATTATAGGGGACCCCCCTTGAGGGGGGGTTTAATTTATAATCTTGCTGCGTAAGTGAAAATCTTACTCTACAAATCTACTTTTTATTATTTTTTTCTCTCTCTTGTGTAGTTTTACACATAAACCAGTCTTTTAGGCTAAATTTTATAAGAATAGGGGTCCCCCCGTGCTTCGCTACGGGGGTTTCTTTATTTTTTATAATTTTAGTTTAGTAGGCTTAATTATTATAATTTACCTTTTATTAAACTAGAGTTCACTAGTATAAAAGTGAAGCTGTTTATAGTAACACTTTTTATTTAACCTGTAAAGCTTAAGCTAAGTCTATAGTGTAAAGTTTAGACGTTATACTATAGCAGTCATATCCTATGGATGAGTGAACATAATTGGCCTCAAGGGGTTATGTACTGAATTTATATTTAATGTAAAAACAGTCTAATCTGATGAGGGGTAGAGACGCATATGACCTTGGAAAGAAGAAATAGACGTTTTTTTGATTAAGGTTTGAAGATTTTTTTATTAATTTCTCTTGTAAAATAGGGATAGTAGTAAGACCCTTTTCACGTTAATGCCTCAACTGGTAGTAACACTCTGGCCCGCAAGGAGGAAGGAGAGTTAACCTAGATGTGTAATTATAGGTGGATCTTAATCTTTATTTGTTAAATAAAAGCGGTCTATAGATAGGCAAAGATTAGGATTTTTGTTTATTTTCAATATCTCTACTGTAACAACCATTTTCAATTTTTGGTATACTTGTAGGGACATAATTTAAGCAATTTTACGTCTTTAGGGCTATCGAGTCCGGCACGAAACTCGGTCGAGTGGTACTATGCTCGTTAAAAGATAGCGCCAATTTATAAATAAAAAAAAAAATGATGATGATGATAAAAAACAAATATATTTTAATACTTAAATCCGACAAGTGTTTTGCCCCTTTCGGTAAATCTTTTTCAAGATTTTTTTCAGTAAATTCAAATTTAATGATTACTGACAATAATAATATACAAACTAAGATAGATTTTAAACAAAATTTGTTTTATTTTTATACCTGGTTTGTTGGATTTTCAGATGCTGAATCTAATTTTAGCATAGTACCTAAACAAGATAATAAAGGTGATGTTAATAGATTTACTTTTATGTTCGCAAACACTTGTCGGATTACATTTAGATGATTTAGATGCTTTAAATTATATCCAATCTCAATTAAATATTGGAGTGGTTAGGGTTTTAAAAGATGAATGTAAATATGTAATAACTAAAAAAGAGGACATAGAAAAATTAATGTCTATTTTTGACCGATTTAATCTTAATACTACTAAACATCTAGACTATCTAGATTTTAAAAAAGCTTTTAATTTATATTTTAGCCGAGAAAATGGTTTAACAGAGGAATTGAAAAAACAAATACTATATTTAAAAGATAGTATGAATAAAAAACGTACTAATTTTGATATGCCTATTGATCATAATATCATAATAACTAAAAGTTGATTATTAGGGTTAATAGAGGGTGAAGGGTCATTTCAATTATGAAGAAATGATTTAGTAGCTGTATTTAGTTTAGTTCTAACTGAAAGGCAGTTGCCTGTTTTAGAGAAAATAAAAGAATTTTTATTTAATGATTTAGATTTTGATTTATATTCTAAATTTAAATTAAACTCTTCTTCAGCTATAACAATTAATCATCAAAAAGCTAGAAAGAATAGTAAAGCTAGTGTGTTATTTATTATTAAGAATATTTATATCCTTAATAATTATTTGGTACCTTATTTAGAAAATATGACATTTATTACTAAAAAGGGGAAAGATTTTAAAGATTTTAAATTGATATGTAATTTATTGTATAATGGAGCTCATAAAAATGATGAAATTAAAGGGGTCCCCCCGTGCTTCGCTACGGGGGTTTCTTTAATTTTAAAATTATCAAATACGCGCCCCTCCGGGGGCCCTTTGAACAATTTCAGGTTATCTACTAACCCGGAACAGGTAGAGTCGTTAAATAGTACAGAAAAAAGTCTTTTAGTAAATGCTTCTCCTTTGGTTAAACATTTAGATGATGGTAGGCAAATAGATTTGAGAACAGATAAAATTATCCATCAACATTCTAGTAGTATTTATAAAGTAATTAAGCCTAATAAAGATATGGTATTATTAAAAACTTTATTTGAAGCTGCAGATATTGTAGATGTGGATATTCGAACTTTGAGTAAGCTATTAACTGTAGTCGATAGTGACGCAGTAGAGGTTAAAGGTAACCTTGTTAAAAGAATAGCTGTATTTTTTAAGAATAAAAAGTAAAGTAAAATTGACTTAAGGTTACAACCGAACAGTTTTATAGATTGTAGAAAAATTAGGTGAAAACGGTTAATGACATCCTAGTTAAAGACCGTCGGCAATTGTAAATGTCGCTACAGACTGGATCACCGGGGTAAGGCTGAAATGCCTGTCCAAATGTACAGTCGGATTCCATAACGAAAATAGGGGACCCCCCTTGAGGGGGGGTTTAATTCGTAAAAGGGAAGGATAATTCAAAGATAGTAATTTGAATAGCTATTACACAGTAGTAAGTTAACCTTTAGTTAAGTGGAATTGGCAGATGCTGCTTACCTCTAGCTGGACGAGAAGACCCTATGCAGCTTTACTGTTACTAATTATAGGGTATAGAAGGCAAATTTTAGATATAAGGTATATCGATCGATGATTATGAAAATCCTTTATTTTTCTTTTATATTTTTGAATGAAATCAGGAATATATGCTTAACAGCTATATTAGTGATTTAACCTAGTTCGAATAATGGCCTTGGGTGAGGAACTATTGTTAGGAGACAGTTTATGCGGGGCACAGACCCCATAAAGAGTAAATGGGAGTGTCTAATATTTATAATGTAATATCGTATTTATATGATATTTTTTTTTGTTTGTTGTTTTATGTAGGTAAACTACGTATTATCTTATATAATTTTTTGTATATATGCACGACCATATATATATTTAATAAAGTTTATATAGCAATTTTTTGATAGGTAAGATTTTCTCTAAAGAGAAATTAGATGTACTGAAGATATTATGATATTAATCTAATATCTTCTTAGTTATAATTTATTATAATATTGATTAGTACTTAGAAAGCTCAACGGCTTAAATCTTGCCTTACTGTTTGATTAACAACAAATCTTTCAGTTGCGTAAGCAGGGCGTAGGATCACAAGATGCATAAAGGAAAGATCTTGTATTATAGGAAAAGCTACGCTAGGGATGTTTGTCCTCCAATAATGCAAATTATTGGTTTATAATTGGGTTAATTTCAAGGATTACTTTTTTAAGTAAATTTGAAGCGAAATTTATCTTGACATTTTTTTAGATAAAAACGTTCAACGACTATAAGGTGAGTTGTGTCAACAATAATCCTTTTTTACGCCCAACACTTTTTTTTTATTATCTTAATAAACATAATTATTATAAATTTTTATTTATGTTAAAAATTAATACGCTTCCGTCTGTAATTAAAAATAAAATTTTTATTAAAAATTTAAATCAAGAAGCTAAAATTAAAATAATAGGTTCTCATTCTAAGGATTCTAATAGAATAAGATATGTTCCTGCATACTCTAAAGAGTGGAATAACATATTATATTATTTTAATAAAAATACTTCTAAAAATGTCCCAGTTAATAAAATTAATTTTATTAAAATTATTAAATCTTATTTTAATATGTGTTTTAAAACTAATTATTTTACAGAGTCTAGTTATATACCTATGGTAATAAGACCTGTATTACTTAGAAATATACACATAAGTAAACCTGAATTTAAATATACTAATGATAAAGTACAAGTTAATATTCATACTGCTAATATAGAAAAAAAGATATTATATAATAGATTTGAAAATAGTATTTATTCTAATATTCAATTAATTACTTTTTTATCAAAAAATTTAAAATTAATAACGTTTGAATTTTTTAATTCATTAAAAAGTAAAAACGATTTAAATAAAGCATTAAAAATATATATGTCTAAATATTTATTTATAAAAAAAAAAATATCTAAATGTATATTTGAAATTAGAAAATCTGAATATTTTTATTATTTAAATATATTTAAATTTGATAAAGAACAATTTTTAGATAAATTAACATATATTTTAAATAAAATACTAAAAAAAAGAATTGAATATAATATTATCAATGTTAAAACTTTTTCACATAATCCGGAAATATTTACTAATATTTTAGCTTTAAAATTAAAAAAACAAACTTTTAATTTGGTTACAGCTATGGAGGGTGTAGTACGAAGACTACGTATTCCTACACGAATGTGGGATTATGAAAATAATTTATCATATATATATGATATATTTGCTAATAGCCATAGAAATATTAGTGTATGTACTAGAAAAAGTAAATATAAATCTTTATATAGACTACTACAAGAAGTTTACTATTCACATCCGATTGAAAATGATAAAGAATTTACTCTTGATATTATGGATGTAATATTTAAAAAATTAAAATTAAAACATATGTTAGGTATAAGAATAGAAGTAAAAGGTAGATTAACAAAACGTTATAGAGCTGATCGTGCTATATATAAATTAGGTTGAAAAGGAGGGTTAAAAAATATAGCATCTTCTAGATTAAAAAGACGTTTTATTACATATAGAGGTCCTAATAGTTCAAATACTATGTACTCTATAACTAATTCAACAAGACGGATTGGAGCTTTTGCTGTTAAAGGTTGAGTATCAACTAAATTATAAAGTAGGGGCACCCCCGTGCAGCGTAGATGGTTTCACTCGCTACGGGGGTATAACGTTTATAGCTTGTGAGTTTAATATTTTTACTACTTTACTTTTTAACTGTTGAAACTTTTGCAGTAAAAGGTAGATTAAGTAGTAATAATAATTATAAAAAAAAAAAAAGTGAAGACATAGTCTGAACCATTTTGTGAAAAATGGAAATAATAATGATAACACATAGAACAGGCTAATTTGCGCAAGAGTGTACAAAATGAGTGCGCGGTTTGGCACCTTAACTTATTACAGAGATTGTAATAATGTTGCTTTATTTATTTATTTATTAAGTAAATAAAATAGAATAACTTTGATTTTTATCGATAATATTTATATATTAGTATGGGGCCCCCATTTGGGGGCTTTAATATATTAATAGACGAAAAAACAAATAGTAATTAGTATCCCTTTTTATTCATAGAGATGAATTAAAATTTGATCATTTAACCATAGTAAAATTTTTATATTTTACCAGCAATAGTTTTGTTTATTAAAAGAATAGACTATTATATTTAGATTATTTAAAGACTTATATATAAAAAAAAACCACAAATTATGATGACGCATGCGTTACACACAATTTTAAAAAATAATAATGGAATAAGATGTTATAGTTCTTCAATGGGCCCCCCGTCCTTACGGAACGGGGGTTCTTTAAATAACAATATCCGTGATTTACTGATAGGTTGTTTATTAGGTGATGCTCATATAAGAAGAACTAAAGATAACAGATCTTATATTACATTTGAGCAAACTACAAAACATGAAGATTATGTAAGAGATTTACATAAAACTTTAAGTGAGGCTGGTCTAAGTTTATCTGAGATTAAATATTATACTCGGAAAGATGATAGACATGACTCTAATAATACTTCAATTTATTTTAAAATAAATAGTACTTCAGAATTAAATTCAATAGCTGATTTATTCTTATCAGAAGATAATCAGAAAATAGTACCGTTAGAAATTGAAAATTATTTAAGTCCAATTGCCATGGGTAAATGAATTTGCGATGACGGGCAATTAGTTAAAAATGGAGGAATAACTTTATGTACTGATAATTATGAATTAGAAGAAGTAGAGTTACTAATAAGTGCTTTATCTAACAAGTATGGATTAAGATGTACAATTCATTTTAAAAAAGGAAAAAATGGTAATATTTACCATAGAATATACATAAGTAAAAATACATTTAACTTATTAAAGCCATTAATCGTAGACCATGTTCACCCTTCTTTCTTATATAAATTACATATGAGTCCCAGATAAAGATTTTAAGTTATCTTTTTTTATAAATTGATAATACAAAAAATTTTATAGCACATCGGGGGATTTTCATAGAAAATATGAAAATAGAAATTGGCTAAATTGCTAGGATAGCCTTTATAATTAAGGTCAATTAGCAGGGAGAATCTCGGATTCCCTTCAACGGTCACACGCCAACACCCTGAACAATATTAACAACACTTTAATACAGGGTGAAGATATGATCTAAACCATAATGAGAATTATGGATTAATATAACAAATGCGATGTCGGCTTAACTTATCCTCATGGATGCAAGAACTATGTAGGGTACGACTGTTCGTCGATTAAAAAGTTACATGAGCTGGGTTAAATACGTCGTGAGACAGTATGGTTTCCATCCTCTAGAGGGAATTAGAATATAATAAGGATTAACCTTTGTACGAAAGGAACTGGTAGTATATAATCTTAAAAATTATATAACATTTATTAACCTATGGTTTACCTGTTGTTTATATGCCCAATATTAATTTATATATAATATATTATTATATTATATGGGATTATACTAAAATCACTTAAGTATCTTTATAGTATAGGCACGGCAGGAAAGCTAAGTTAGTTAAAGATAAGAACTGAAAGCATATAGGTTCGAAGCTTACCTTAGGATATTTCTTAAATATGCGTAATATAATATTACGAATATTATTATAGGCTTTATTTGAAAGAATTAGAAATTTTTAAGAATAAAGTACTAATTTTATAAATTACTAAACATTAATATATCTTACATTTTTAATAGCCTGGTTAGCATAATTAGTAATGCGATTGTTTTGTAATCAATAGACTGTAAGTGCAAGTCTTACACTGGGCTAAAACCGTTTAGGTGATAAATTCTATTATAGATTGTATGAATAGACAAAAAAGGATTTTTCTATGTCAAAGGGTCATTGTAATATTCGTAAATATTTATTATTATGTTATGTGGAAGGATATGATTTTCTTTTAAAGTTATTATACTTTTATTTGAATTTCTTGAAATAATATATATATTTAGTGCTTCATCTAAAAAGTTATATTTGAGTTAAACCCCCCCCCCCCGCCACGTTCTACGGTCGAAGGTGGTGGGGATGTTTTACTAGCAAGCTCCGGTCATAATTAAATTGGTATTATGAGTTCGAATATTATTTGATATGGCTATTTACCATTATAAGGTATTATAAATATAATCTTCGATCCTGGAAGTAAGTGTAATACTTACACTTAACTTATTTAAATTTTGGATTAGTAGTCAAGTGGTTACGACATAGCTCTTTCAATGCTACCATCATGGGTTCGAATCCCATCTAGTCTAGTGCGGACTAGTGTAATTAGTAACATATTCGGCTAAGCTTCGAAAGTTGGTGGGTGTAATTCCGCCGTCCGCAGCTAGAGGCTATAGCTTTTTTTGTAAAGCATACTGCTCATGACAGTACTTATTAATTAAATAGAAAATAGAAATAATACACACTAAGAATTTAGTTTTATAAAGGATAGATTGGCCGCTATATATTAATATCTAGTAAATAGGGTTCGATTCCTTATTTTCCTTATTAAAACACATTATAAAAAAAAAAAGGGAATGATTAGTCTTTCAACCCCCTTTTTTTGGAACGAAAGGCGTGAGCTGTTACTAGCAAAATTGAAACCAATTTAATTACGGATCTTTATTTTTTATTGCTTAATTGTATAATTTTCTCTTTTTATTATAGTTCCCCGTGTTATATTTCGTACACACATAGGCGCAGTCTTGTAACAAGCCAGTTTAATGAATCGTTAAAAACATCTTCGATCCTAAACCAATTATCTACTGAATTTATTGAATGGTTTAGAGGTTTTACATATATTAATAATATAAAAAATTTTTTTTTATTATCTTTTAAACATTGAAATTTTTTAGCTTTCCATAAAGCTTATATGCTTTATACTTCACTTTAGAATAAATTACGTGATGAAATTCTTCAAGAAATATGTATTATTAAAAATAGTATGAATAGTAAAAGAACTGATTATGATATGCCATCAACTCCAAAGTTGACCCCTCCCCTCGGCGCTTCCCAAAGAATGAAAACAAACACTATTATTATATATAATAATAAAGAATATTATCTAAAATCATAAATATTTTTTTAATTTAGATAAATTTTAATCTAAAAGAGGCTATAGCTTAACTGGTAAAGCATACTGCTCATAACAGTACTTCATAAGTGTTCAACTCACTTTGGCCTTATTTGTCCTTCTAATGTTAACCTTTTATTTATCTTTCAAGATTTACATAAAAATTCTTAAGTATCAAATACGGAAACTATTGTTCTTTTAAATAAAAAAAAATAATTATTTCTGAAATAAAGGTATTATTAATAAACATATCTTTATATATTTATTCAAATTTAACATGGTTACTAGTACTATGTAGGGTGGTTAGGTGGTAAATAATAGTTATGAAATGCTTAATATAAAGCGGGGCTTTGCTCCCGTCTAAAAATTAAATTAATAACTATCAATAGTTTATTATGTCTCAGATCATTAACTATAAATTTCAGAGAGTAGTTTCACATAGAAATATAATAAAAGGTAGCATCTAAGAAGTCTGAAAGAGAAACGAAACAGTATATACGAAACCCCCCCGTAGCGAAGCACGGGGGGGGCCCTTGTTGGAGGTCGATAGAATAATTATGTCGTGTGTAATGTAGTGACAATTATAGTCTGATAACTCCCGTGGCGGAATATTTAATATTGAATAGTAATTAATAAGCTTGAGTGCTGGAATTGGTCTCTTTTCTTAATAGTTTTAATTTTGCTATAAGTCTATATTTTTAATAATTTGTGTCGTGACGTTATATTTACCTTTTTGAAGTAGTATTAATAGTAATAAGGAATTTAAGATAATATTTACAGTTAAATATATATGTATGTATATATATTTATACATCTGAGTGCTGGAATTTGGTAGACAGAAGGTAGTTAAGATATCTCGAGCTTAACTCGTGAGTGTTCAAGTCACTCCTCAGATAAGATCGTTGTAAAATGATCTTTAAATTACTTATATAGTTACACAGTTAGAGGGTAAATATTCGATTATTAAGATATAAGAAGTGGGCTGACACTCTACTATCTCAATCTTATGCTATTTTTAACCTAGTTTCTATATAAGCGAAGTCTTTTAAATGTTAAACGAGTATGAAATATAAGACACTAATGAGAAGTTATTTACCTTTTAATATAGATAGTTGGGTCACAAGTTCAACTGAGCATCCTAAAGTGTATATCTAAACATATATTGCATTTTAGGCCCTTACACTTGTATAGTTTGTAATATGAATGAAAAACAAAGACATACCCCCCGAAGGGGGGGGGGGGGGGGAGCCCCTTATATAATTAATAGTATTACGGGCGTTGTTGAGAAAGAAAAGCTCTCAAGCTGCAGTGTTTTTATGTTCTAGGTAAATAATTATTTAAATTTAGTTTAATCTTATATGGAATTAGGCGTTGAGGCGTTGAATATTTATTCCTTTTTTTTTTTTGCATAGGCTTCTCTTATTACATACTACTACTTAAAACAGTTAACTACAAATTTTTCTATAAAAAAAATTATTAATTTATATATTTTAATATTTACCTCAGATTTTTTTATATGTACTTAAAAATTAAGAATAATACTTCTTTAGTTGTTTCTACGTTTAATTATTTAAATCTGAAAAATTTTAGAGCTTTGGCTCAATTAAACGATTTTTTTTTACATTATTATTCTACATAGGAGGGCTCTAGTACTAGTGATCCTACGGTTATTTATTTAGATGTAAATAACCAAAAATAATTACATGGATCTTTTTTTAATATAATAGAAATAAAGCTGGAATTTAGGGATTAATTAATAAAAAACCTCTAAACATATATAGGTTCATCTGTTAATTTAACTTGAATATTTAAACAATATTTTAATATAAGTTATATGGAAAATGTGGCTTCGCATGCAAAAAAAAAAGTTTATAAATTTTATAATATTGTAATCCTTCTGAAGTATTGGAAAGAGAACAGTATTATTTAGACTTGTTAAATCCGAGCTTACGCCCTTAAAGGGGGAATATAATTTTTTTTAAATTGCTAGTTCTTTATTAGGATATAAACCGCCCCCTCCAGGGGGGCCCCCTAGTGAATAAACTCAATAATTTTACGTCTAAAAAATAAAAATAACTTAATATCAGAAGAGACATGGCAAAAAAAAATGATCCATAAAGTAGTTTAAAAAATATATTTAGATTATCCCCCCCTTTTTTTGGAGGGGGGAAGGGTACAATAATAAAAAGCAATACTATTAAAATTAAATCCAGAGTGGAATAAAATATCTTGAAAAAAGCCCCTTGTATATAATATTCCACTCTGGATTTAAATACAGTGAAGTTGCAAAAGAGCTAATGAGTTTAAAAATATTTTAGTATATTTTTTAGCAATAATAATTATTGGCTTAACGTTTTTAAGGTTTAAATCTTTTATAGGTAAGGGGATATAGTTTAATAGTAGAACTATTACGTTGCATGTAATAAATTCGGATGCGAATTCCGATATCTCCATATGCTCATGAAGCTCAATTGGTTGAGCGGAATATTGAAGTTATTTTGGTTGTAAGTTCGAGTCTTACCTTGGGCAACGGATGTGCTGGAATGGTAAACAGGTTCTGCTTAGGACAGAATAGTGAAAACTTTGTAAGTTCAAGTCTTGTTTATTTTTAATTAATTAGAATATTTATAGTTATATTGTAGTTATGTATTTACTATAAGTTTTAGTAATATTTTATTATTTTAATAAAATTTCTTATATTCTTGCTTATCTTTGCTTTGTTACTAAGTATGGATGGGTTTCTTTATCTCTAATTTATCATTGAGACCTTTTGTTTATATTAAATAATAAAAGGGTGGTGTTAGGAATTGGTAGACTGAGATATACCATTCTGTAGTATATAAATATGATCCAGTTTACCAGGATGGCGTTAGTTTCAAACAAATATACAGTATTATTAAAACATAAAGTAGGAGGTAAGCTTACGCTCCTATATATGTAAATAAAAGAAAATATACCAGATGGGGCCCACCCAGCATAGCTGGGGGGGGCTTTTTTTATCAATAAATACTTTAATATTCCCCAAATGGGGCCCCCCCCTCACTTAACGGAGTCGGGGGCTAGTATTAATATAATAATCAATGAAAGAAAAATGCCACAATTAGTACCTTTTTACTATATGAATGAATTAGTATTTAGCTTTTCTTTAATAGTAGTAATATTATATTTGTTATCAAAATATATTTTACTTAAAAGAATTAGTTTATTTATTAATGTTGTATTATGTTTCATAAAAAAAATTATGAGTTTCAACCCCAGATCTTAAGGGCATAAGGTTTACGGATACTTTTATGGGAAGAAAAAATTTAATAAATATTGAGAAGACCGTTTTTCTTGCAGATGTAATAAAAGTAGGGTTATTTTCGGTTTCCAATTACGTGTTATGTGAAGTAGGAAGAGGAATTGGAGTAGGTAGTTTAAGTGTATTTAGTACTCAGTTAGGAAGTTTAGGAAGTGTAAGTGATGGTAAAGTTACAGGAGAGGTATCCTTAAATAAAGAAAGTTGTAATAGACTTAATAATATAACTCCCGTGGCGGTTTATTCAAATGTGGATATTTTTAAATTAATTATTTTAAAAGAAAATAGTAATAAAGCTGGTATTTATATGTGAGTTAACTTACACAACGGTAAAATTTATATTGGCTCATCTAGAAATTTTACTTATAGATTTAGAAAGTACTTTTCTATTAACTTTTTAGAAAAGGAGATAATTAAAAATAAAATTTATAACTCGATATTTAAGAATGGTTATTCTAGTTTTAGATTCTAAATATTGGAGTACTGTGAGGGGGATATTGTCAGAGAAAAAGAGCAATATTATATTGACATGCTTAACCTGGAATATAATATTAAAAAAACGGTGGGATCTTTATTAGGGTTTAAACCGCCCCCTCCAGGGGGGCCCCCTAGTGAGGTTACACGAGAGCTTATGAAATTAAAGTATAAAAGTAGAGATAAACAGATGTCGGACGAAACTAGAATTAAGTTGATTACGTCGCGTCAAAATGGTGAATTGATAATAGTGTTAAACCAAAATATATATATGAAAGTTTATCATTTTTAACTGTTACAGAGGCTGCCAAATTTATTTATACTTGGTATTAATCGTAGTTTTTTTATTTAAGGCCATTAAAGATAATAAGTTTTATTTAGGAAGATCCCCCTCGGTTTTATAATTTATAGATCGTTTACTTCTTTGCAAGATATTATGAGTAGTGAAGCATACTTAGCAGCTAACGAGGAAAGTAATTATAAATTTAAAGCTAACCTTGGGTGTGAACCATCTAAACTAAGTTTAAATGTAGGAAAAGCTAAGGTAATTATAGTTATAAATAATGAAACTAAGGAAACGTTGGAGTTTAATTCAATCGCAGCTGCGTCAGATTGATTAGGTATTAGTAAATCGTATATTAGTAAATGCATAAAGAATAAGAAACCTTGTAAGGGGTTTACAATAGTTTTCAAGTTATAGTAAGTTATTTTTAGAGTGTCTTTAGCAAGTACACTCTAAAGGGGGGGGGGGGGTTAGAGTAAATAAAGGTTAGTTAGTTAGCTTCTATTAAATATAAATGGGAGTTACTAGGTTGTATACAAATAAAATATAAATAAGTTTGTATAGTAAACAAAAAAAAAAGGAAGTGAGAAATTGGTAAACTGAGGTAATTTAGGCTTATCTGATCGAAAGATCTTGCAGGTTCAAGTCCTGTCTTCCTTATTTTATTTTACTATTCTTTATTAATTGGGAATAATATTATAAAATACACTTAAATTTTATTATATAAAAAAAAATTTAATATAGTTAGTTATAATTAGTGTCCAAATAGGGACCCTATTTGATATCTAGAGAGTAGATTAAAGGTAAGTTTATTGCATAATTTATTTGCAGGGCCGATCTGGATTATCTTATCGAGAGATCGTGCAGGCTCAAGTCCTGCTCACCCTATTTGTTATATTTTATGAAGGTGTGAAGCATAAGGGGGCCCACCCAGCTATGCTGGGGGGCTTTATTTTATTTTTATTAATTTTTTGTAGGGTATTGTTTTTATAGTCTAATTTATAGGGAGCCTATAGTTTCTTGTTGTATATAATTATTTAGTTATTTACCTTTTAGTAGTATTAATAATAATATATTGTAATTATTATAAATGTATATAATTATTTAGTTATTTACCTTTTAGTAGTATTAATAATAATATATTGTAATTATTATAAAAATAAATTTTTAGTAGATAGATTTCTATTAGTTTTATTTAGATCTAATAATTTAAAAGCTAAGATAAGTGGCTATATTTAATAGTAGTTGAGAAGTAAATTAACTACTTTAAATATATTAATTGAGAATTATAATTTCTCTCCTAGTTGAATGATGATATTATCAATAATCTTATTTATTTTAATACCGTTTGTTCTAAACGAGTTAAGAGTCGTTTAATTGTAGCAAAGCAAAAGGATATAATAAAAATAATAAAAATTCTTAGTTAATTTTCGGGCCTCCGGCCAATAAAATCTCTAAAATAATTATATTTTCTAGATTGAAAAAAAAAAAAGCTTTTTAGATTTATAAAGAGAAGGGTGTAATAAAATATCTTGGTGGGTCTGAATATAAAGATAAAAATTTAATAATTGAGATTATTAAATCCGGTAAGGATTCATAAATAGTATTTGAAATGGCCTAAGGGGGGACGCAAGCTTCGATTAAATAGAAAAATTATAATAACTAATTATTGACTTTTAGGTTTTGTTGAAAGTTATGGTTGATGAACCCCCCCCTTAAGGGGGGTCCCCTATGTGGAAAAAAATAAATATTAGATGGTGATGTCTAAATCTTATAAAGAAACCCCCGTAAGGGGGGACCCCTTTATTTTTAATGGAAGCTATAAGAGATTATTTAAACAATTTAGGTGCTTTAGGTGAAACGAGTTTTAAATAACCCCTCCGTGAGGGGGCTGGTGGCAAAACTTCCTGTCCATTTGGAGAAAACCCACTTGATACAGTGAATTTAGTAGTAAGTAATATGAGATTTTTATCTGAAAAGATAATACCATTATTTAGTGAAATGAATTGATATAGTAAAAAGGAAATGGATTTTAAAGATTGAGTTATTAAGTTAAAACAATTCCCACCCAGGTCAATCTCCCGCAGGAGATGGTAAGGAATTAATAGACTTAATATTAAGTCAAATGAATAGTAATATATTCTCGACTAACCAGTCTAATATTACTGTAGATAAATATCAATTAATTCTTAAAGCAGAGAGTTTATTAAATAAAAGTTATAATTATGAATATTTTCCAGATGGAAAAGTATTAATTAAATCAGAAAATAAATATTTAAATTTTCCTTGGTTTAAGAAAAAAAGTTTTAAAGAAATCTCACGGATAATGGTGAGATTCTTTATGCATTTGAGTCAATGGAAAAGTGGAAATTTTTAATGTATCCCATCAAACAATTAGAATAAGATTACGTAAGGGTGAGCAAAGCCCTCCTATGCTTTAATGGTAAAATTGTATATTTTTTTTTTTTTAGATAATATTTAAATTTTCCTTGGTTTAAGTAAATTAGTAGTCGATGACTACTAAAAACCCCCCCCCGGGCTTCCCTAAGGGGGGGTCCCTATGTTGTGGACTAAACGGCAGGTCATAAATTTTTGGTATTTATTATTGAGTGTTCGAATCACTCCAACATAATGGAACTTGGAGTTTTTAGTTCGATTTTTATTTAATTTTATTTTCTAAGAATAAAGAAAAGATTCTGAAGATATTGTAGTTAAATGTAGTTAGAGTCTACACTTTTCTTATGAAAAAAACAATAAAATTTAGATTAATGGGAGTGATTAGTCTTTCAACCCCATAGACGAAAGGGGTGTTATCCATTCTAACACAATTTTTTTTTTTTTGAATGGGTAGATCTTTTTGTCACCATTTTCAATTTTTTTTTGTAGTTATTTTTTTGATTACCGATGTGAAGTGTTTTTTTACATAAACTCTATATTTATTTTTTTTTACTGGTATTTATACTATTTTTTGAATTATTTATTAATTCCTTCTCGCAACGAAGTATATTCGTTGTATATTATGCAGGTTAGAACAAATCCTAGCTATTATAATTATTAGTGAATTTATAATAATATAAAACCATAATATTTTTTCATAGATGGATAGCCTCCGGCTCCGTAGATTTATTGACATAGTTCTTGTTGGGTTATGTTATTTACATTATTTTTTGATTTTTAGATCATTTATGGGTATTTTTTTGTTCCGTTATATCACTAAAAATTCTAGTGAAGGGGCCCATCGAGGCGTGGCAAAGCATGCCTCGGGGTCTAATTTACATAATGTTATTAAGTTCTTACTTGGTAATTTAAAAACTAGAGGAGATTTCTTTTTTACAGCAAATTCCCAGTTATTTTTGAGGAGCTGGTACTATAACTCATAAGGGTAAAATTTTTTTATAATATCGAATTGTAGATTTAAAGGTATTGGTATCTTTAGTTTTACCGGGCCTATGCCCTAAGGTGGTGAGGTGTTTCACCAGCAAGCTCCGGTAGTTTTTAAATAAGAATATCAAAAAACTCAAGTAGTATATTAAAGGAAAGAGTAAGTTTAAGATTTATAATAACTTAACATCTAAGAGATGTAGAATTAATGAAAAATATCATAACTTATTTAGAAGCCCCCGACTCCGTTAAGGGGGGGGGGGGGGGCCCTTGTGGTTCAACAAATAAAATATGTTGTATAATATTCAGTAACTAAATTTAGTGATATAAATGAAAAAAAATAATCTCTTTCTTTTTAAATTATCCCCTAATTGGTCTTAAATATCAGGATATTAAATGTTTTGAAAGAACTTCATTAATGATAAAATCAAAAGTACATTTAACATAATAAAGTTTAGGCGCGCTGCGTCGAAATAAAACAAATAAAATAAGAGTTAGTAATAGATAATAAATAATTGTAATAATAGAAAAGTGTGAGTATTTAAGTTTAAATAATTATTTTTATTTTACCATTTAAAGGTAATAATATGAATTTTTAATTGTAACACATATTTCTATGTGTTATAAGGTGATTATAGTTCAATCTGGTAGAGCAACTAATTGTGGTTTAGTAAGTTCCCTGTTCGAGCCAGGGTATTCACCCTCTAAATTAAAAGGAAAGTAAATTATATAAGATATCTTAGATAATTAGCAATTAATGAACGTAGCTTATTACTATGTTGTAATTAAGCTTGGGTAGTTTAACGGTAAAACTTTATCCTCATAAGATAATAATGGGTATTCGATTTACCCCTCAAGCTCAGAATACAATTATTCCAACGTAACAATTGTTCGTATTATATATATATATACATTAATGAAATTTACATGAGTTTTAAAGTATAAATATTTTTATTAGGTGTGAGTACTTATATTAGTACTCACACATTGAAGGTTAATAAACCTAAGTTTATCTCTTTTAATTGAAAAGGATAAAATGTTTTTTAGACGTAAGCTCTAAATAAAAGCCCCGGTATGTTAATTTGGTGTACAGTATATTAAAAGTAATAGAATCAAGCTTAGGTTTTAAACATTTAGGCGCCGGAGGCGTCTAAATATTATAATTTAAACCTCCAAAGTTAAGTAGGTAAGTTTAAATTATTTAAATCAAACTAAAAAGGTAAAGCCCTACTTCGGTATAAATAGAATAAATATTTGTTAGACACGATATATCTAACAAATATTTTAATTAATTTATATAATATTCATTTTTAACCTAACCGGTGACATTATTTAAATTAAAAGCTAGCGATAATTTAAAGGGTAAAAAAATTTAATTTCATAGTCGTAGGCTAGACATTAAAAATGAGAATTCGAATTTCTCTCCTGGCGATATGATTACATTATCAATAATCTTATTATTATTTTCTAATGCCGTTTGTTCTAGACGAGATATTTCGATATTATTTAACAGAGTAGCTATTATATGTTTAAGTTATTGCGTTTTGCATGATTTAATGAGTTTATCACTTGGTAATTCAAGGGGTATAGGGCTACATGGAGGATTGCTTCAAATTACTAATATTACACAAATTTTTCATATTTTTGTATATATAATTAGTATATTAATTTTACAATTAACTAGTTTTTATCCTAGAAAAGTTTGAATTTCTGAATATTCTTCTTTAAAAAATTTAATATTTAATCAATTTATCTATTATAGAACTTTTGTTATTAATAAAATGGGGGAACAATTTAAAATCATCGAGTATCCTTTAATTTTATTATTTATTATTACAGGTGCTGTTTTATTAATGTCTACTAATGATTTAGTTTCTATTTTTTTAGCTATTGAATTACAAAGCTATGGTTTATATCTATTATGTTCTATGTACAGAAATTCTGAACTATCTACTACAGGTGGTTTAATATATTTTTTAATAGGAGGTTTAGGTTCTTGCTTTATTTTATTCAGTACAGGTTTATTATATGCTAATTCAGGTACTACTAGTTTAGATGCTTTATATGTCATGAATAATCTTAGTGATATAGAAAGTTTTAGTGTTTGATATAAACCTTATTATACTAATATATCATTAATAATGTTTATGGTAGGATTCTTAATAAAAATTGGAGCTGCGCCTTTCCATTTTTGATCACCTGATGTTTATGACAGCATACCTACTATAGTTACTACGTTTGTAGCTATTATTGCTAAAATCTCTATTTTTATTTTATTATTACAAATTGTTTATTTTTTTAATTCTAATCTTTTTGATTCTAGTTGAACTTATTCTATAATTTTCTGTTCATTTATGTCTATTGTTATAGGTTCAATTGGAGGTTTGACACAGTTTAGAATAAAAAGATTATTAGCTTATAGTACTATTTCTCATGTAGGATTTCTTTTATTAGCTTTAGGTATATCAAGTGTTGAATCTATTCAAGCTTTATTGTTTTATTTAACTCAATATTCTATTAGTAGTCTTAATATGTTTGTTATAATATTAGCTATAGGTTATTCTTTCTTTTATTATGTAAGTTCTGATCCAAATTATAAAGAATTAACCGATAATAACAATTCACCTATTCAATTAGTTAGTCAATTAAGAGGTTTTTTCTTTATCAACCCTGTATTAGCTATTAGTTTAGCTATTACTTTATTTTCTTTTGTAGGGGTACCACCTTTAGTAGGTTTTTTTGGTAAACAAATGGTATTAAGTGCTGCTTTAGATAGAGGTTACTATTTTATGGCTTTAATTGCTATTACTACTAGTGTTATTAGTGCTGTGTACTATTTAAATGTGATAAAAGAAACTTTCTTTTATCCTTCTGAGTATATGGTTAATCCTGCTTTTAAAGATTTAACAATTTGGGGAACTATATATGATAAAAATAATTTTTTTATTAAAGATGTTAATTTTAATTATAGTAATGTTGTTATATCTAGTACCATTGCTTTTACTATTTCAACGATTACATTAATTATTTTATTATTTATGTTTATTTCTAAAGAATGATTAAGTATGGGAGCCATATTGGCTTATACACTTGTAATTTCATAGTGAGTAGTTTAACAATTTTATTAATTATTATAGCTATTATAGCTGTTTTATTTTTAGTCCTTAATTTTCTTTTAGCCCCACATAATCCTTACCAAGAAAAGGAATCGGCTTTTGAGTGTGGATTCCATTCTTTTTTACAATCTAGATCTCCTTTTAACGTTACTTTTTTCGTGTATGGGATCTTATACCTTATTTTTGATTTAGAAATTATTTTATTATATCCTTATGCTGTAAGCATGTACGAGAATGATATATATGGACTTATTGTTGTTATTATTTTCACATGTATTATTAGTATTGGATTTATTTATGAAATAGGTAAAAATGCGTTAAAAATTGCTAGTAGACAGGATAAATCCTTTAATTTTAATTCTAAAGTTTCATCAGGTCCTAGTCACATTTATTATTTAGATTAAAAATTAACAAAAATAGAAAAGTAATTATTTAGTCCTTTTTCCCTATCCCTCTTCTCCTCTTAATAAATTATTTAATACTTGAATAAGTATTAAATAATAGTTATTTTTTAAGTGAAATATCTTTTATAACTTTTTATTATTCATTTTGCATAAAAATTTTTTTGCGTTATATATATCTTTTTTTTTATTATATATTATTAATAATAACTAAAATAATGATTCAAGTAGTTAAATTTATTCAAATAAGATTAGCTACTACGGGTCTAATAGGATCAGGCATAGAAATAGGAATAGTTTTTGGTGCATTAATTTTAGCTACAACTATAAATCCATCATTAAGAAGTCAATTGTTTTCATATGTAATTTTTAGGTTTTATTTCAGAAGCTATAGGTTTATTTGCTATAATGATGGCTTTTTTTTATTAATATACGTTGTTTAAAATTATCTAAAAATATTCTATTTTTTTTTTTTTTAGAAATTTTTGATTGTATAATAATAATAATATGTTTTTTAATAATCTAATTTTTAATTTTGATGCTCCTACATCTTGAGGAATTTTCTTTCAAGATAGTGCAACACCTCCAATGGAAGGTTTAATTGAATTACATAATAACATTATGTACTACTTAGTTTTAATACTATTTGGAGTAGCTTGAGTATTATTTTCTATAGTATATAATTTTATAGAAAAAAAAGCTCCTATTGAGAAGTGGTTGTGTGAACCACTGGTATGGGAGTATACGCTATCAAATTCCGGAAACATCCTAAAGCTTTTGATATCAAACCAAATATTAAAATATTTGTCTAGTCAAATTAATAATTTGGTTAGGGTAATAAGTCAAAAGATTTGTGAAAACAAAATGGACAATCGCGGATCTAAATCAGCCACAGCTATAGCTGTGGCTGTAAAAGAGCAACGAGTAGACGGTAGTGGGCAAGAATTACTTATTAATAGTAGTACTTGTTTAAGATGTACTCTAACAGGTTTCGAAAGAAATTGTCAAATCAATAACATATCTAAGCAAATATACAAAAGATTTTTTAGTTCAATTAATACAAATAAACCTGATCATACAGAATTAAATTTAAAGATGAATCCTTGATTCTTCACAGGATTTGCGGATGGTGAAGCTTCTTTTATTCTTTATATACAGAAAACTAGTAATACAAAAATAGGTTGAGCTACTTGAGTAGGTTTTGAGATTAATATAAGTGATAAAGATTTATCCATTTTGAAAGATATTAAATCTTATTTGGGCATAGGAAAAATAAATCAAAAATCAGATGGATCTTGTGTTTATTATATTAGATCTTTTAAAGAAATAAAAGTATTATTAGATCACTTTAAGAATTATCCATTATTAACTCAAAAATTCGCGGACTATTTACTATTTAAATCTGCGTTTGAAATTATAGAAAAAAAAGAGCATTTAACTCCAGAAGGTTTTAATAAAATATTAGCCCTTAGAGCTTCTATGAATAAAGGTTTACCTCCTAAATTAAAAGAAGCTTTCCCCAATATTACTCCTGTTGTAAGACCTAGTGTTTTGGATTCAAAAGTTTGGGATCCTAACTGATTAGCAGGGTTTACTACTGCCGAGGGTTGTTTTTTAGTAAGAATAATTGACAAACCAGATGCTAAACCTCAAGTACGGTTAGAATTTAAATTAATTCAACACATTAGAGATGAACAATTTATAAGAAGTTTAGTTGATTATTTAAATTATGGTAAAATTTACATTGATGAAAGATCCGTAGTTTTTATTGTTACTAAATTTAGTGATATTAATGAAAAACTTATACCTTTTTTTGGCAAATACCCTATTCAAGGTATTAAGCAATTAAATTATTTAGATTTTGTTAAAGTAAGCCAATTAATTTATAGTAAATTACATCTTACTAGTAAAGGTGTCAAATTAATTTCTAAGATTAAATCAGGAATGAATTCCGGAAGATTATAAATTTATTAAGAACTTACAAGAGCTCATCTCAAAAAAAATTTTTATATGTATATTTGTATGATAAAGTTGATATAAAATTTTGATTTCTCATAAATATTTAAATCATGGTAAAGAATTTGTGCCTATTCAAAAGTGTTTTAAGACTAAGAATTTTACCATTAAAGATAATAAAAAATATATACGTTTATATAGTACTACTCCTAATTCAGAAATTATTAGTGAAAAATTTTACGAAGATGCTTTTTTAATGCAAAAATCTATTATAAAAGATAATGATAATAAATCTGGAATTTATAAATGAACTAATAAATTAACAAATGACATTTACATAGGTCAATCTATAAATTTAGGAAGAAGATTTATAAGATATTTTAATATCAGTTATTTACAAAATAGAGGAAGTCTTGTAATAAATAGAGCTTTACTTAAATATGGTTATTCTAACTTTTTATTAGAGATATTAGAATATTGTGATATAGCTGATTTAACTAAAAGAGAACAATATTATATGGACAAGTTAAATCCTAAGTATAATACCTTAAAAATAGCTGGTAGCTCTTTAGGTTATAAACAAAGTGAAGAAACTAAAGTAAAAATTAGTAAAGCCTTAAAAGGAGTATATACTGGGGAAAATTCCGCTTTATATGGCCGTAAAATGAGTGAGGAAACTAAAACACTAATGCGTTTAAAAAAATTAAAGGAAAAAAATAATTTTTATGGTAAATCTCACAGTGAAGAAACTAAAGAGTTAATTAGACAAAAAGCATTAGGTAGAAAATATTCTGAAGAAACTTTATTAAAATTGAGTTTGAGCAAGGGTTATCCTGTTAACATTTATGAAAAATGTGATTTAGATGGATTTAAATTAATAGGTAGTTTTATTTCAAGAAGAAAAGCTGCTAATTTTTTAGGTATTAGTAGTAATACTGTAAAACTGTATATAAATTCAGGTAAAATATTTAAAGATAGATATAAATTTTCGTCTAAGTAAACTTAAAAAAACTATGAATAAAATTTCACTGTATGCTGGAAACTCCTAAAGCTTTTAGATACTATAGAGCCAAAATAAGATAGATGGGCTTTAAAAGTGAAAACTCTAAAGGATGAAACAATGGACAATCAGCAGGAAAATTGAGGAGATTTAGTGTTTAATTTCCAAAAAAAAATGTTCCTTAGAGACTAGACGTGAAAACCATTTATGGTAAGATATAGTCCAGTTAAATATGAAAATATTTATGTATTTTGTCAGGTAAGCGTCGTTGATTATTTTCGATGAAAGATAATCTTTAGAAAGTATTTATTTTGCCTGGTTTTATAACAAGTTTATTGATAATAATAATGATAATAAGCCCCTCCGGGGGCCCTTTGAAAATAATATAGAGATTAAAGATAAAAATATATAAGAGTTAAAGATAAATTTCGAGCTTCCGGTTATATTAATCTTAATATATGTTATTAGTATAGTTAAGTTATTATTAAAAAAAAAATCAAATAAAAAAAAAAATAAATCCGAAAATAATTAACGATCTATCTAGCAAATATTGACATTAATCGAGCTTGTATGAACTATTACACCTGCTTTAGTTTTAATATTAATTGCTTTCCCTTCTTTTAAATTATTGTACCTTATGGATAACCAGTTTTGTCCATCTTATTTATACTGGTAATTTCTATTACCTTTATTAATATGATTAAAGAGAATGAATTTCAAGAAAAACTGAAAGTGTTATATTATACTCTTTCTTAGTTAATTTGAAGCGAAACTTGTAAAATTTATTTTATATTCTTAATTATACAAGAACGTTCAACGACTGTAAAAATAAAGCAAGAAAAAAGAAAATATCTTATTTATTTTTATTATAACACAAAAGATTAAAAAATCCAAAAATATTTTATTGGTACGTGTTATTTAAAGTATTCTCCGTTAAATAATTTAAGACTTATATGTGTATTATAAATAAATTTGACGATGACATAGTCTGAACCATATTGAAAGATATGGAATTTAATAACAATCTTGGATATTAATAAGAGTTCTACAAAGTTAGTCTGTATTAAATACCTGAATAGTAGACATGAATTCCAAAATATACTTACTTATTTGTCAGCAAGAAATTATAGTACTTTATTAAAAACCGCCCCTTCCCGTACCGTAAGGACGGACGGGGCCCCCTCATGTGGACAAAGTCCATTAATTTTATCAGACTCTAGTGATAAAGAAAATACAAATTTTTTTGAATGGTTAAGTGGTTTTACAGATGCTGAGGGATATTTTTATATTGTTGCAGGTAAATCTTATTCTTTTAGATTTCAAATTAATTTGCATAAAGATGATCTAAAAGTATTACATTATATTCAAGAATCTTTAGGTTTTGGAGAAGTTAGATCATATAAAGATTTTTCATCTTTCACTGTAACTAGATTTAAAGATATATCTCAACTTATAAATATTTTTGATACATACCCTCTTCAAGGTTCGAAATGACTTAACTATAAAGATTTTGTAGAAGCCTTTAAACTTTATACCGATACAGATCGTAGTGCCGAAGTATTAGCAAAAATTATAGATATTAAAAATAATATGAATAGTTTAAGATCTGATTATTCTATATCTGAAGATAAAGTTATTAATCTTACTCCTTACTGATTATTAGGATTTATAGAAGGTGATGGTAGTTTTAGTATTAATAAACGTAATCAATATAGATTAGATTTTAGTATGAGTCAATCTTATACTAATAAAGATCTAATGAAAAGTATCAAAGTGTATTTAGAAAACTTGCCTAATACGGAAGGTAACTATGAAGGTGCAATAGGTATCTCTGATGTTAGTATTAATAAACCAAATCAAAAATCTACTACTAGGATTGAAACTGCGCGTATGTCTTATATAACAAATATTTTTATACCCTTTTTAGAAAGTTTAACTTGACAAAGTAAAAAATATTTAGATTTTCTAGATTGAAAAAATATTTTGAAATTAAAAGAAAAAGGTCATCATCTTTCAGAAGAAGGGATTAATTTAATAGAGCTTATTATTAGTCAAATGAATAATAATAGATTATCTACATCTAAAACTGTTAAACATAAAGACAAAAATAGAGACAGAGAACTATTATTAAATCATATTAATAATATGCTAAAAGGTCCCTCAAATTTTGAGACAAGAAATGGAAGATTATTCGTAATTTCATTAAATAAATATTATCATTCTTCTCGTGTAAATAAAAATGTAGTAATAGTAGATGAAAAAGGTAATAAATTACATTCTTTTCATTCTTTGGCTGAATGTGCTGTATTTTTAAATATACACTCTAGTACAGTTTCTAAAAGAAAAATTCGAAATATACCTTTTTTATTAGAAAATAAAACTGTTTACATTAAAGAAGATGAAGATAATGAATAACGCACTTTATCTTTTCAAACCAAACTTTTTACTCACAAATCTGCTATGCTGGGGGGGCTTTCTAGAAACTACAAATATGTTTAGCTATATTATAGGAAATTAAATTAATTTTAAGAATTAATAACACAATTGGAAATTAACGATCCATCTATGACAGTTTTAGCTCAAGGTCTTATAGGTGGCCTAAAATTATTTGTGTTATATGTTTTATATAAAAATAAAAAATACCTATTTATAGGTCAAAAAGAGAATACTTATGTATCAAATAAACTAGCTCAAGTTAAAGATACCCGTTTTATGTCAAATTTACAATTTAAAAGATCATTTCATACAAAAATGAGAGCTTCTAACCGTATAGGTCCACATAATATTGATGTTTTATCTATAATTATAGGTTCTTTGTTAGGTGATGCCTATGCCAACGCTAGAACAGTTGAAGGAACTAGAATTTCATATAGACAAAGCGAAATACATAAAGATTATTTATTTTGATTGTATGAGTTTTATTTTTCTAGAGGTTATTGTTCTGATTTAAAACCTAGAAAATATACAAGAAAATTAAAAGGTAAAGAATATTATGGGTATGAATTTAATACTTTTACTTTTAGAAGTTTTAATTGAATTCATAAATTATTTTATAAAAAAGGAATTAAGTATATCAATCCTAAATTAGAATTATATTTAACTCCTTTAGCTTTAGCTATATGAATTCAAGATGATGGTGGTTGAGCAGGCGGTGGAGTTAGAATTGCTACTAATTGTTTTAAAATAGAAGAGAATAAAATATTGGTTAATATTTTAGGTAATCTTTACGGTTTAAATTGTACAATTCAAAATATAGAAGATCATTATTACATATATATAGTTAAAAATTCTGTCCCTAAGCTTAGAGAGATTGTTTTACCTTATATTTTGCCTAGTATGAGATATAAATTAGGAAGACGTAATAACTAATAAGTATAAAAATTTTTTAATTAACATATAATATATTTAATAGTCGAGATTTTAGAAAAATAAAGTAATTAAATAATAGAGCCATATTTAGTTAACATACTTAAAGTATAGGATTTAGTTTTCTAATTTGCTTAAGATTTTGGTAAAAATCTTTAATAGGAGGCTTATTGCCAGCTATGTACACTTAGTAGCGCAGCGGTTCTTCCTGTTAGGCGACATTAGTGAAAATAGTCAAATACTATTATTTAGTGAATCTTTTTTTTTATTAATATAGTGTAAGACTATCAGCAGGAATTATTCTCTATTTTTTTATTCTGTTGCAACAGACTGGATCTCTAATGGGTGGTTTAAAAGCTGCTTAATGTACAGTCGACAAAGTTAGTTTTAGCTTTGCACCAATGATACTGAAGCTATCAGTATCCTGATTTCTTAGATCCTAACGGGGATTTCATAGAATTTGATTCTTATATTGTGCCTCAATCTGATTTAAATGAAGGAGATTTAAGAATGTTAGAAGTTGATAACAGATTGATGTTACCTGAATTAACACATGTTAGAGTTTTAGTTACATCTGATGATGTTATACATGAAGTAATTTAAAAAAAAAATGAAGTGTATATTAAGAGCCAAATTCCGGGGAAGCCCTAAAGTTTTAGTAACCAAAGTTATAAAAGAAATTTTATGACCGGCCTGGTTAATGACCCAGGGTAAGGTAACATCACTAAAAATTATTAATTTATATTAATGAAATGGATGATCGCGGATCTAAATCAGTTATTTTTGTTTATTATACTGTAAAAGAGCAACGAGTAGATGGTTCTTTAAATTTTTATAGTTGGCTAACAGATTAAACTATATTGAGTTATAAGGTGTACTCTAGTCGCCAGGAAATCTGGCTTCTTAGGAGAAAATTTATAAGTAATCCAAGATTAAAGTTAACACAATAATTTGTATTTTTATACTTAAATTATGAGGCGATTATGATGGGGTTTTATTTAATGATTTTTGTCACAGTTTTTAAGTTAACAAATTCTTTTAATTTTTTTATCTTTTCGAGAGATATTAAATGTATCTTATCGCCTTTTTATTAGAAATAGTAGTTTTAGATCTCATTCTATAGATTCTAAAAGGTTTTATTATGCATTATCACGTATTAGATTTTATTCTTCTTCTTCTAACAAAACTATTTATAAAGATTATAAGTCTATAACTAGTGATGTTTTAAATTCTTTATTAGAAAATCAACAAGTTTCTATCACAGAAGAGGAATTAAATAACCTAAAAAAGATTTGTGGTGTTAGATTTGATTTACCTCTAGATGATATTACTTATCCTGCTTTTGAAAGCCTAGTTGGTAAACCTAATACTAGAAATCCTAAGACTGGTATTTATATATTTACACACAAAGAATCTGGATCTAAATATGTTGGTTCTTCTAATAGCCTATCTAGAAGATTGAATCAATATTTTACTTTTAAACATTTTAATCAAGAGAATTCAGGTCTATTAATACCTTTATTTAAGAAAGAAGGATTTGAAGCATTTAATTTGTCGATATTTGTTATGCCTAATGATTTAAATGTATCTCCAGTTAAATCTGATTATTCTTATTTATTCTTAGAACAGTATTATTTATTACATGAAGAGTTTAATCTTAATACTCAAAGAATAGTTAATTTTAGAATTAATCAAGGAAAAAATATTTATCTTTATAATTTAGAAGGTAAGATTTTATATTATAGTAGTAATTCTTTAAAAAAATTTATGGATGTTTTACGTACTCATCATGAAACATGTACTAATTGTATTAAAACAGGTGAAAGTTATTTAGATTATTTTAAAATAACAGATACTCCTATCTCAGATGTAATACAATCTGATTTAACCTTGCCTGAATTATTAGAATTATTAGAAAATAAAAGAAAAGAAACTTTAAAGAAACAATCCAAGATAAAATTTAGTAAAGCAATTATAATAAGAAAAGAAGATGAAGAAGAAATTATAAAATTTAATAGTATAACAGAAACTGTGAGATACTTTGAGAGTTTAGGTCTTAAAGTAGATAGAAATAAAATTAGTAAAACATTAGATACAAATAAGCCTTATAAAGGTTATATATTTTTTAAAAGTAAATAACTTATAAGATATAATATTTTATGTATCGTCTTTTGCTATACCTTCTTTAGCTATTAAAATTGATGCTTACCCTGGACGTTTAAACGAAGTTTCTGTTTATATTAACAGATCAGGTGTATTCTATGGTCTTATGGCCTAAACTATAGTGAACCTGTAGTTATAAACTATCAAATTGCGGGAACACCCTAAAGCTATTATAACCAAGTAAATGTAGTAATATGTTTATGGCACAGGTAATGACTCGTGGTATGGTAAAATCATGATAGATAATTCAATGGGTAATCCGCAGCCAAGCACTTAGTATTAAAATCAAACCCCCTTAAGGGGGTTCCCCTATTAGGTGTGCAGTTCATCGACTAGACGGTAGTTGGTATTATTTTTATTACTATTATAATGCTTAAGGTATAGTCAAACCCCGCCTGAAAGGGTGCAGGAAAGTATAATTATAATATTTTCTGTTTATTAGATATACAAAATAATTAGTATGTTTAGGGAAAAAATTTTACGATAGTTTGCTAAACTTTTATTTTTATGTAAATAATTATAGTTATTTTAATTAACTGTATTATAAATTATTCTTATAACCGCCCCCTCCAGGGGGCCCCCTATTTAAAGTTTGCTTATTTGAGTATATTATTGCATAGTGTAATTAATCATAGTTTTAGAAATAATTATTTTTTATTAGATAAGCGTATAAGTCTAATGTCTTGTGTTCCTATTGGTCGAACTTTTAGTCCCATTGCTACTAGAGCTTTTAGTACTACTGCTATTAGACGTGCAGAAGATTTTAATCCTGAATCCTTAGCATTAGAACATATTAATAGTGGAAAACCTACCAATGCTTCTGTAATTAATAAAATATTATTAAATCAAGATATCACTATTACTGATTCTAAATTAAAAGAATTATTAAAAGTTGAAGGTGTTGAACTAAATTTATATACATCTAGTTTTCCTTTGGTACAGGAAGATTATAAGCTTTTTTCAGAATTAACTGGAAAATCCAGTTATAAGGGATATTTCGGTGTATACATGTTTATCCATAAGATAACAGGTAAAAAATATGTTGGTTCTTCTAACTTATTAAGACGTAGAATGGATTATTACTTTAAAGGGGATTTTCCTTTAATGGGAAAATTCTTACCTTTACTATCAAAAGAAGGATTAGGAGCTTTTAAATTAATTATATTTAAGTTAGATAAAAACAAATTTAAAGTTAAGGATGCTTTAATTTTAGAGCAATATCATTTATTAAATAAAGAGTTTGATCTAAATACATTAAAAGTTGTTAATACAGGGTCTTCAAAAGGTGAAAGTGTGTATGTTTATGATTTAACTTGTAGTACTCTTTATTATCATGCTAGCTCCAAAATTGAGTTAAAAAGAGTATTAAAAGTTCACCCTGAAACTTGTAAAAAATATTTAGATTCAAACTTACCTTATCTTAATAGATTTTTATTATTAAGTGGTTTAATATCTACAGCAGTAAAAAGTAATATGTCCATTCCCTATTTACTAGATATAATGCAAAAAGAAAGACAAAAGACTTATACGTTAGGAACTCGAAGAAATATTCCTGTTATATTGGAAATTAAAGATGGAAATACATATGTGGATTCTTGAGGTCAAACTCTAAAATTTGATTCTCTAACTACATGTATTAACTATCTAAGAGACTTAGGGTTAATTATAAAAAGAGAAACTCTTTCTAAATATATAAAAATTGAAAAAGAATTCTATAAATTTTTATGTAAATATTCTTATAACTCTAAACCAGATAACTTTGAAGAAGTTGGATTAATTATTGATGAATATAAAAAATTGTGAAAAGAAGATTTGGCTGTTATTCCAAAGGTTAATCAAAAAAATAAACCTATTTTAGTAAAAGGTCCAGCTGATTTTTCAAAAGAGTTTGAAACTATTACAGATACAATAAAATATTTTGAGTCTATTAATATTAAATTAAATAGAAAATATTTATATGTTCAATTAAAAAACGGAAAACCCTATAAAGGATATTATTTTTATTATTTATAGATCTTTTTGCACTATGAAATACATGTAGGTTAGATATGATAGCTTAATTTTTTTCATAAAATCGTAAATAAATTTGCAATGCTCAGAAATATGTGGTATATTACATAGTAGTATGCCAATTGTTATTGAATCAGTTAGCCCAGCTAAATTTGTAAATTGATTATATAATTACGAATAACTGCAAAACATTTTAATAATTAAGTAAACATACAATTTATAAATTAAAAGTATTATGTTTTGTTATAAAAAAAAATCTCCATAAATTTTTTTAGTTTTAATATTATATTGATTTAATTTATATTATAGAGTGAGGGATTAGGGTGGGAGGTAATAGCTCTATAAAGAATATTAAAAATTTAATATTGAAAAGATAATAAAGAACGGCATGAATGTATTAAAACAAACATTCATTCATTAGCTTGTCCTTCATTAAATATAAAATGTGGGGTTTAAGATTAGTAATGATGTATTAGATATTATTACTGATTTATTATCTTCTAAAGAACATAATAAATTAAAGGACATAATACCTATAGAATTTTATAATTTAACTAAAGATATAAAAAATATGAAATTAAAGAAAGAATTTGTTAAATTAAATGAAATATTACAACCTAATAGCAATGTGTACGCTAATATTAATATTTTAAGTAATGCTTTAATTTTAAGAAAACTTAATTCATTCTATTTCCCTATATTCATTGATTGAAAAGGAAGATATTATCCTAGAACATCATCGTTTTCTTATCAAGGTGGAGATTTATCTAAATCTTTATTATTATTTAATAAAGGTGTTTCAATAAATGAGAAAGGTGTTAAAAGATTAAAATTATATTTAGCTGAATGTTATGGACATACATCTAAAAAATCTTATTTAAATGCTATAAAATAAGTTGATAATAATCTAGATGATATTATTAACATTGATAAGTTAACTTGATTAGATGGTAAAGATCCTTTACAATGTTTAGCTGCTTCTATAGAATTAAAAAAATGTATTGAATCTAAAGATAATATTACAGGAGAATATAATTACATATCACATCTTCCTATTTATATTGATGCTACATGTAATGGTTTCCAACATTTATCTCTATTAAGTTCTGATCAAAATTTTGCGGACGAATTAAACTTAACTGAATCTAAATGATCAGATAAACCTAAAGATTTTTATTCCTTTTTGTTAAACAATTTAATTGGTTATTTTCATTACAATTAAAAAAAGAATTTATATAAAAATATGGAAGAAAAAGAAAGTTTAGAGAGATTAGTAGATATGAATTTACAAAGAAAAATTATTAAAAAAGCTATTATGACTATTCCTTATAACGTATCTCAATTTCAATTAATAAAATATATTAAATAAAATTTTGAAAGAGATAACGTTATTATTAAAAAAATAATTCGGGGGATGAAGTAAAATTATACTCTCAGGATTTTTTTTTTATATGAGTAAAGGTTTGATAACTATTTTAAGTGAGAAATTCCTTAAGTTGTCAGAATTATTAAAATATTTAGATAAAATAGCTGAGATTTGTTGTATTTTAGGTATACTTATTACTTGAACCTTGCCTTCTGGTGTTGAGATAAAACAAAGTTATTTAGAAACACAATCAATAAGAATAAAACCTTTTTCTTATCATAAAAGTACATTCTTACTAAAAGTTAGATCTAAATATAAATTAGATAAGAACAAATAAATTAGAGCTTTTATGCCTAATTTTATACATTCTTTAGATGCATCTTCGTTAGCACTATTAGTAGATTTATTATTTAAAACTAATAATAAACCAGAGATCTTTACAGTTCATGACTGTTTTGCGGTTACAGCAAATAATATAGAAAATATTATGGAAATACTTAAATTAATTTATATTGAAATTTATTCTAATGAACAGTATTTATCTAAACTAGATAAATTTATTAGAGATAGTATTAAAGGTTATTTTTGTGAAGAAGCTATTGATGAAAATAATAACATTAATCCTCGTTTAACTAAAGGTATTAAAAAATAAATTATTAAATTACCAACCCTTTCATTTTTAGATAAAAATAATATAAATTATAATAGTCTAAAAAAGACTAGTTACATTTTAAATTAAATTATATACCGTTTGTAAAAAAAATTTTTATTAAATTAGTTTTTAAACCTCCCTTTCATAGTGATTGGGAGGTTTTTTTTTCTAGCTTTGCTTAGAGACATACCAGAAATTAGTTAGAGATCTAACTTATTCATATAATTAGTCTTTATCTTAGAGTTTAAGGATTTACCCCTCTGAAATGAGTATATCTTAAGTTGTTTACCTTAAACTATATTGCAACTAAGTGTATAGGGACTACTATTAAATGGTGATTCGGGATACCCTAATAAACACCCCTACGTAAGGAGAGGTGTGTGTAGTGTAGAATGGCACTTTCGATTTTCGTGTTTCACTATTTTCAATTTTTTTTTTTAACAAATTAGTTTTCAACACCACTTCCGTGCTTCGCTAATGAGAGAGTGAACTTTTTTTTTCCTTTCTCAATATTATTTAATAACTAAACCTAATTAAGATATTAATAATAGTTATCCTCTAAACTTAATGATTGTTAGCAGACTTAATGGTTTAAAAGATTTATTTTACCTATTTGTTCCTTAAACTTATTGATTGTGGGGGGGGGGGGACAGACTTAATGGTTTAAAAGATTTATTTTACCTATTTGTTCCTTAAACTTATTGATTGTGGGGGGGGGGGGGGGCTTATTTATTTAGCGGATGAAACTAATATATTATTATCCGGAATTTGTTTATAATAATATTCTTTTGTAGCTAAGATTTTTTGTGTATAGGGTACTAGATAAATATATAGTACAATACTTATTGTAAAATTAGAGTTTAAATTTTGCAATTAAATTATAAACTTCTTTTAATAATAAGGGTATTAATCTTAATTGGTAAAGACTAACACTACGGATGTTATATTGTAAGTTCGAATCTTACATACCCTTGGCCTACGGGGTTTTTTTTTTTAGGCCATCGAATACTATGTTTTTTATTAATTTATTTATATTATGAAATTATCTTTTTTATTATTTATTATTGGGATATTAGGTTTTATCTTCAATAGAAAAAATGTTATATTAATGCTTATATCAATTGAAATAATGTTGTTAGCTATAACATTTTCAATACTTATAAGTTCATTAAATTCAGATGATATTATAGGGCAAGTTTATGCTATTTATATCATTGTAATTGCAGGTGCGGAGTCTGCAATAGGTTTAAGTATATTAGTTAGTTTTTATAGATTAATCTGTTTTTGGTTCTTTTATTATCTATCCTATAGTCAAGTTATTAGTGTAAGACTAAGAAAAGATTGTTATTTAAATCGTTTAAAATTAATGGGTGTAAGAAATTATTCTACTGTGAATAAAAGAATTGCCTCAGTAGACCCTTGGTTTATTTCAGGTCTTTATGATGCTGAAAGTTCTTTTGTAGTTGTTATTTTAAGAAATCCTAGTTATAAAACAGGTTGAAGTGTTCAAACTAGAGTACAAATAAAAATGCATGAAAAAGATAGAGCTTTATTGTTAAAAATTAAAGAATATTTTGGAGGAATAGGTAATATTACAAAACCTAACAAGAATTTAACAGTAGAATATAGAGTATATAGTTTAAATGATATTATAAATTTTATTCTTCCACATTTTGATAAATATCCTTTAGTTACTAAAAAATATACAGATTATCTTTTATTTAAACAAATTGTTTTTACAATGTTAAATAAAGAACATGTTACTATTGAAGGTATTCAAAAAATAGTTAACATTAGGGCTTCATTAAATACAGGTTTATCTGAAAGTTTAAAAGAAGCTTTCCCAAATACAGAGCCTGTGTCAATTAGTGAATTAAATAGTATACTTCAAAAAAAATTAAATTTAGATTGGATGGCTGGTTTTTGTACAGGAGAATCTAATTTCTTCATTACAGTTCAAAAATCTAAAACAAAATCTGGTTTAGCTGTTTCATTGCGTTTTTCTGTAGCTCAACATTCAAGAGATTTATTATTATTAGAAAGCTTTGTAGATTTTTTTGGTTGTGGATACACAGTCAATTATAAAAATCGTTTAATTTGTGAATATATTGTTACAAAAATTGATGATATAACTGAGGTTATAATACCTTTTTTTGAAGAGCACAATATTTTAGGTTCGAAATATATTAACTATTTAGATTTTAAAGATGCAAGTACAATTATCAAAAATAAAGATCATTTAAATCAGGAAGGTTTAGAAAAGATTTTACAATTAAAAAACAAAATGACATCTTTTTATAAAAATACTTCTATAAATAATCATAATTAAAAATACTTCTATAAATAATCATAATTAAGATTTAGGCGCTAAAAATTTATGATCAAAAAAGGTGAAATAAACTTTCATCTAGTCTTATATTTAAAATATTAAGGCGAAACCTTCAAATTACGGGAAACTCTTAAGGACAAATCTACCAAGTTATCATAGTAATATGTTAATGGAACAGGTAATGACTCGTTGTATGGTAATAACGGTTTGTATGAAGAAATAAAATAGAATATCTGTAGCCAAGTACCATTTTTGTAAAAAGAAAAGGGTATGCAGTTCATCGACTAAACGTAGGTTGGTTAATAATTATTTTGCTAATTATTGGCTTAAAATATAGTCAGGCATAATTTAATAGTTATGGTAATACCTCAGCCTACCTAAGGAGTAATTTCTATGGTAAAGAGGGAAAACGAAGAGGAGACGTTTATATCGAAACAGAATAATGTACTTAAGTATTATTATTTTTCCTATTTTAGGAAGTATAGCTTCCGGGTTTTTTGGAAGAAAAATAGGTATTAGTGGTTCACGTTTAATAGGTTGCGTTAGTATTATTATTACTACAATATTAGCCATAATAGCTTATTTTGAGGTAGGGATGAATAACAATCCTATAATTATTCATATATTTAAATGAATAACAAGTGAATCTTTTAATATTGAATGAGCTTTCCATTTTGACAGTCTAACAGTTTCTTTTGTGAATCTCTTAATATTTTTAGGAGAAATGGTAGCTGTGTTGGTTTTAATACAACTATATAAGTTAATATTTATTTGTAAATTTAAAGTTAATATATTAGATAATTTAACTGTAAATAAACACTGGTTGGACACAAAATCCGTGCAAAGCGGTAATTTTACGGCTTACGACTATAATACTAAAAGATATTATACAACTATAAGTGATAATTCTTTATTGGCTTTCAGTTCTTTTGATTCTAATTTTATTCAATGATTTGTCGGATTTACTGATGCTGAAGGTAATTTTTCTATTGTCCCTAGATCAAAAAAAGATAAATCTACTGTTTCTACGTTTTCATTTATGTTTAAAATAGGTTTACATAAAGATGATGAAATGGCTTTAAGACTTATTAAAGATAAACTGTCTATAGGTAGTGTGCGTATATATAAAGATGAGTGTACTTTTATTGTTAGTGACAAAAAAGGTATCGCTCTGTTGATTGATATATTTGATAAATACCCTTTAAATACTACAAAATATCTAGACTATTTAGATTTTAAAGAAGCTTACAATCTATATCATAATAATAGTAATAATTTAAAGTCTGACGGGTTAAAAGATTTATTAATAGAATTAAAAAATAAGATGAATACTAATCGTATTAATTTTGAAAGACCTGAAAATTCTGAGATAATTATTACCAAAGACTGATTATTGGGATTTATTGAAGGTGACGGGTCTTTTTTCTTAAGAAGAGATAATATAGTTCCTACCTTTTCTATGGAATTATCTGTAGTTCAATTATCGGTTTTAATAAAAATAAAAGAGTTTTTAGAAAATAATTTAGGTTTTGATAAATATTCTTTATATAAATTAAAAAATTCATCTATTATAGCGGTAACAACAGCAAAAGCTAGATCTCTTAATAGTAAAGGTAGTGTATCTATTACTATAAAAAACAATAATGTATTACATAACTATTTTATACCATTTTTTGAAGATAGAAAATTTTTAACTAAAAAAGGTATGGATTTTAATGATTTTAAATTGATTAGCCATGCAGTTTATATAGGGGCACATAGAGATGAAAAAATAAGATCTTTGATATTAGAATTATCTAATACCATGAATAATTTTAGGTTATCTACTTATAAAGAAACAGTTAAACTTATGAGTCAAGAAGAAATTAATAAAATAAGTAGGGCAATACCTACGGTAGAAAATTTATCAGATGGTAGAGTAATTGATAGAATTACCGGAAAATTACTACATAGATTAGTTAGTTGTGTATATGAAATATTTGAAGAAGATGGAAGTTGCTATTTAGCTAATTCTTTAACTGAGGCTGCTTCTATAGTAGGATTATATTCTGGTACTTTAAGTAAATGTTTAGATGTTGAAGCTTTAAGTGCTTCACCTAAAATTGAGTTTTTTAAAGTTAAAAATTATCGAATACGTAGAGTTAGGGTTTTTGTTCCAACTGAGTAGTTTTATATTATTGTTGTTTTATGTAGAGTTGTTTTAGTTAAAGGTAACATAATAAGGATTTAAGTTGTTTTAATAGATATTAGGGAGGGGGCGGGCTATATTACCTAACAATTAAAGGCTGTAGGCCTAAAAATATAACAAAGTTAGCTTAACTAATTTACAATTACTATGGGTTGGGCTAGTGCAAGCTAGCTACAATTTTATATTACTGCATATTTTAGTTTAAATAAATTAACGTGCTTCGCTACGGGGTTCTTGTTAATTAATCTTTAATAATAACAATGATAATTACAAATAAAAAATTTTGTTTTTGAATAAAAATACCTATTATAAGAATGGATATTATTATTTATACTAAACATAATTAAGGATAGAAAATAAATTAAGCAAGATTATAATCAAATAATTTATAGACTTATATAAAAAAGAGGTGAAAACGGTTAATGAGGATATACTTAAAGACCGTCGGCAGTTATAAATGTCGCTACAGACTGGATCACCGGGGTTAGGCTGAAATGTCTGTCCAAATGTACAGTCGAACTTTAGAATGAGTGCGATATCATAGGGAGGAAATATAATCTAAAAATTACGCACAATAGATAGCTTTTACACAAAAAGTATAAACTCCTAAGTAAAAATTTTTACTCTGAGAATCTATTCCTAGAAAAATAGGTGATTTTCAGGCAAGGTTAACTAAAGTTGTTCTATGCTTTTAAATATTAACGAATTAATTAAACAAAAATATTTTTTTAACTTAATAAGTTCGACTGAGTTACAGTCAAAAGTTGAGATTCCTAGTAGATCTTTTAATTTTAAATCTTTTAATAGTAAATTTTCAGAATATTATCCAGATAAAAAATTACCTAGTAAAGAATTTTTGGAATGGTTTATTGGGTTTACAGAAGGTGAAGGTAGTTTTACAGTGTCTAAATATGGTAAATTACTCTTAACTATATATCAAGCAACTTTAGATATTCAAGTTTTATATTATATTAAAGAAAATTTAGGATTTGGATCTATTGGTCGCGTTAATGATAAAGTAAGTCGTTTAGTAATTTATGACACTAAAAATATTTATCTATTGTGTCTTTTGTTTAATGGTAATATGGTTTTACCTACAAGAAACGCCAGATTTTTAACATTTCTCTGTGCTTTTAATGAAAAACTTTTAAAAAAAAATATATTTTCACCTATCGTACCAATAATGGAATATGTTAAACCCAGTTTAGATGATTGTTGATTATCAGGTTTTACAGATGGAGAGGGTTGTTTTACTATTTGTTTTTTATCTACAAGTAATAAATTCCGTTATATATACTTATTAACTCAAAAAGGTGTCGCTAATAAAGCTGTTTTTGAACATATTTTAAGTTTATTTGACTGCCATGGTCTTGTTTCTTGTCGTAGTAATAAAGATTTGGATGTATGAGATTTAAGAATTAATGGATTAAGGAATTGTACTGCACTTTTCCCTTATTTTGATAAATGAAGTTTAAGAACAAAAAAATTACAAAGTTATCTTAAATGAAAAGAGATTTATCCTAGATTGGTCAAAGGGGATCATTTAAAGGCAGATACAAGACAAGAATTAATAGATCTTGCTAAAAAAATAAATAAGTTTGATTAATTTTTACATGAAAGTAAAAGGGGAGGGTTAGTTTAAGCTATTAAAGTTATTAAGTTATTAGTAAAAAATAAAGTTCTTAATAATGAATACATTTGTATACCTTACTTCTAGTTTTAAAAATTTTTAATATTATTTAGTACAATAATCTGAAAGATACTATTTTCATATAAAAGGAAAATTTTAATTAACTAGTACTTTAAACTAGTTAATTAAATCCCCATTATAAATGTTTCACTAGTAAGTTCGATGTTTAACCAGCAAGAGGTGCAGGGGTTATTTTTATACGTAATTAAAAATTTTTATCGCGATATCGGTGGAACGGTCAAAGCTACTTTGTAGTAAGACCGTAGGTTTCTTTAAAATATTTAGAAATCTCTACAGACTGGATCACTGGTAGGTGGCTTTAAAGCTGCTTAATGTACAGTCGGGCTGCTCAATATATTAAATTTATTATAACCAAATACGTTTTATATTTTTAAATAATTTATAAATTAAACGTTAAATTAGATAGTTTAATTTTTATATAGAAAATACTTAATTACAAGTTTTATTTAATCCCCGGAATCAAGGGGCTAACATAAACTATAGTTCTTATTCTTTTTTTTAATGATTAAGTTGTTATATAATAAATGAGCAGTTGACCTGTTTTAATTATTAGTTCTTTAGTTCATTTATATAGTATAGGCTATATGGATAACGATCCTCAATGAGGCCATATTACGGGAAAATATGGTTATGGGGGTGAATTGTTAAATTCCGGGAACGCCCTAAAGTTTAAGATACCAAACAATATATGAAAATGTGGCTGAGTTAATTACTTAGGTATGGTAATAATGCTTAAAATTTGTGAAAACAAAATGGGTAACCGCGGATCTAAGTCAATTATAAATAATAACCAAAAATTTATAGTTGTAAAAGAGCAACGAGTAAACAGCAATTGATTTGTTAATTCTTCTTTAATAAATTTAAGATGTACTCTAAACGGTTTCGAAAGAAATAGTATTAAATTTAAGGATAATAATCCTTTAAATTTTATGGTAAAAATCCCTTCTAAACAATTCGATTTAAAACCTTTTTCTACCAATACCTTTACATCAATCCATCCTAGAGTTTTATCTGGTTTAATAGACGGTGAAGGTTCATTTAGTGTAATAGTGGATAAAAAAAAAACCAGAAAATTAGGTTGAAGGGCTGAATTGAAATTTCAATTAGGTCTATATATTAAAGATCTTAATCTGTTATATAGTTTACAAGAAGGCCTAGGAGGAGTAGGTGTTATTTATTTAAAAAAAGATATGGCTAATTTTTCAATATTTTCAAAAGGAGATCTAAATAAACTTATTATTTTTTTAGAAAAATATCCACTAATTACTAAAAAAGCTGCCGACTTTATGTTATTTAAACAAGCTTTAGAGCTTGTAAATAATAAAGCTCATCTTACTGTTGAAGGTTTAAATCAAATTATTAATATTAAAGCATCAATGAATTTAGGTTTATCTGATACATTGAAATCAGAGTTTCCTGGATATATTCCAGTTAAGAGACCTTTAGTTAATAATCCGGATAATATAGAATTAGACCCTCATTGAATTTCAGGTTTTGTTAGTGCTGAAGGAAACTTTGATGTTCGTATGCCATCAACCAATAGTAAATTAGGTCGTAGAGTACAGCTAAGATTTAGAATATCTCAACATAGTAGAGATCTAAAATTAATGGCAAAAATAGTTAAATATTTTGGTTCAGGAAATGTTTATAAATATGGGGGTAAATCTGCGGTAAGTTTAGGAATAGTTGATTTTACTCATATAACCAAAACAATCATTCCTTTTTTTGAGAAATATCCCGTAATCGGTGTAAAGCATAAGGATTATCTTGATTGATGTAAAATTCATAGTTTAATGGTTAATCGTTTACATCTTACAGTTGAAGGTATAAGTTTAATTGAAGAGATAAAATTAGGTATGAATAGTGGTAGAAAGGTTTAAATAAGTTAAATAAGCCCACGTGCGTGTTTCACCGAGCACGTGGGGCCCTTTAATTAATTTTTAACTTTTAATAATTAATTGTAAGATAAATTTTATTTTTTGCATAATCAGAGGTTTTTTAGTTATTTAAGTTTATTTACTTTTTGTATGATCATCTTAGTAACAGGTAATAATTACCTGTTAATGTTTGTTGGTTGGGAAGGTGTTGGAGTTTGTTCATACCTTTTAGTAAGTTTTTGATTTACACGGATATTTGCCAATAGTAGTTCTTTATCTGCATTTTTAACTAACCGTGTGGGTGATTGTTTATTAACAGTAGGTATGTTAGTTGTTTTATGAACATTAGGTAATTTAAATTATAGTGTAGTGTATTCAGTGGCTTCTTACATAAATGAAAATGCAATAACTATTATAGGTATTTGTTTTTTAATAGGAGCTATGGCTAAAAGTGCTCAAGTTGGTCTTCACATTTGATTGCCAATGGCGATGGAGGGTCCTACTCCAGTATCTGCATTAATACATGCTTAAAAAAGTCTAAGCAACTTTAAATAGGCTAATAATCTGCCAAACTCCGGGGAACTCCGATGTTTAGTATACTAAGTACTTAATGAAAAGTTTAAGTATGGCCATAACTAATCACTATGGGTATAGTAATAAGTACTAAATGATGAAAAGAAAGGACAATCGCGGATCTAACCTCGTACTATAGTACGGGAAAAGAGCAACGAGTAGACGGTAGAGCTTAGGAAGGTTAATCTTTCTAAGTAAGGTGTACTCTAGCAGCCTGGAGACAGGTGGTAAAAATAAATAAGAAGAATTCTTCTTAATAAGTTTACCTTAATTGTATATAACTAGCTTTCCCTTCATGTTATTTATATTTTATAAAAATAGTTAACAAGGGTAAAGGTTACGAAAACGGCAACAATGGTTACAAAAAATTTTTTTAGTACAAAGTCAAGTAATAAATTAGAATTACATCCATGATTCGTCACGGGTTATACAGATGGAGAAGGTAGTTTTTCGATAAGAATGCGTAAAAAATTAAATAGCCCCTTGGGTTATCAGGTAAGTTTAGTCTATTCTATTGTAGCTGAACAAAACCCTTTGAATTTAATTCTTTTAGAAAAAGTTAAGAAATATTTTAATGGTGAGGGTAGTATTAGTAAATCGGCCAATATGTATTCTTATGAAATTTCAGCGGTAAATGCTTTAAATTTTGTTAAAGAACATTTTGAAAATTATCCTCTTCAAACTACTAAATATGTACATTTTAAATTATGATGTGAAGTTTTAGAGATAATAAAAAAAAAAGAACATTTAACTGAAGAAGGATTTATAAAAATATTGTCTAAAAAAGCCGTTTTCCCTAGGGGAATATCTTCTAGTTTGTTAGAATCTTACCCGAAATTTGTCCCATATAATAAACCAGTATTTGTTCCTAGCAAAGAGAAATTAGATCCTAATTGAATCGTAGGATTTACACAAGCAGATGGAACATTTGGTTTAAATTATATTAAACAATCTAGAATGAAATTAGGTTATACTTGTCAACCTCAATTCCGAATTACTCAACATGAACGAGATTTAATTGTTTTAAATAGAATTATTGAATCTATGGGTTGTGGTACTTTAGTTAAACCTGGTGAGGGAAGAGATAGATATACAATCTCTGTAGCAAATTTAAAAGATTTAATTGAGATTGTTATACCTTTATTTAAAACTCATCAGATATATGGAGCAAAGTTAGCAGATTTTTTAGATTTTTGTGAAGGTCTTTATTTGATAAAAATGAAAGCGCATTTAAATCCGGAGGGTTTGAAGAAATTACATGATTTAGCAAAAGGAATGAATACAGGAAGAAAATTTTAAAAATGAAAAATGCCACCACTATGAATTTATATTTTAATTTATTTACTTGACAAAAGAAAAGTAGCCGTGGATTAACGTGAGTTAATTTATTATTATATCACTATATGCTGGGATTGCCTTATAGCAAGTTTATTTATATTTTAAGATTCGTCTTAGATAAGATAAATAAGAAAATCTTGTGATTTAGTTTAGAACTTTCTAATCTAAAAGGGGCCTATCAGCAGGAAACCTCCCCCCGAAGCGAAGCACGGGGGTGGGGATCCTCAGAGACTCTACGTGATATAACATATGATTTTTATGAATATTCTTTACTATTGCCTCAACATAAAAAAAAAATTAATAAAGCGTTTTTAGAGTGATTTATAGGTTTAACAGAAGGATGCGGATCTTTTATTGTATCTAAAAATAAAGTTTATTTTGATATAACTTTAAATCTTGAGGATATTCAAGTTATTTATTATATAAAAAAAGAATTAGGTTTAGGTAAAGTTTTAATTAGAGATGGTGAAAAGCTCGCGGGGGCTTCGCACCCCAAATGTAGTTTTTATGTTTCTTCTTCAATTAATTTTTTAAGATTAATCCATTTATTTAATGGGAATTTATCTAGTAATACTAAAAAAGAAGAATTTAAAAAATGACTTAATACTTTTAATGATTTATATAATATGAATGTTTATTTTAAAGATCAGTTAGTTAAAATTAGTTTAGAATCAGGATGGTTATCAGGATTTATAGACGGAGATAGTACTAATTGTTTTTTAGATTTAAGATCCGATAATTCTACTTTAAACGCTAGTTCAAATTTACTTGGAACTGCTGGTTGCAAATTAGAAATTTTTCACAAAGATTTCTATGTAATTAAATCTATTCGAGATGTTTTTTTGAATCTTAATACTTTAGAATCAAAAAATATTAAGAAAAGTGAGGGAGGTTGAATTTTTTATTGCTCATCTTTTACTAAGCTTAAAGTTATTATTAATTATTTTTCTAGATATAAGCTAAAAACAAAGAAATCTTTATTATTTACGAAATGACATAAAATACATAAGGAGTTTTTAAATAAGAAGCTTATTAAGAGGAGGCGGGTAATTAATAAAGATATTCAAAAATAAATTATATGTTAAAGATCTAGTCCGATCCATCTTGAAAATTATGGAGCGTTAATTATAAATTTTATAATTAGCCAACAAAAAATGTACTGCAGGAGTTTATTTATTAATACGTTCATCTCCTTTAATAGAATATAGTTCAACTATATTATTAATTTGTTTGTGATTGGGAGCTATAACTACTTTATTTAGTTCTTTAATTGGATTCTTCCAAGCTGATATAAAAAAAATTATAGCATATTCAACTATGAGTCAATTGGCTCGTGAATATATTACTCATTCTAATATATTCTGGCATCAAACTATATGCGTAAAGGCTATATTTAATAATATAATAAAATATATAGCTAATTCGCAGATAACCAAAGCTCGTGACTATTTATTTAGTAATCACTGTTATTTCAAGTTTTTTAATACATTTACCATTATAAGGTTGTTCATGAGCATTATGCTTGTGTTGATAAGATGTAAATTTGAAATAATTCGTAAGTTAGTAGGAATCTCAGAGGCCATACGTTTGATATTAGTCTTTATTAAATTAAAATTTTTTAATTTAATGCCCAAATTATTTATCTTTAATACGCACATCTTTATAAATAAAACTTGTATTTCACATCCTAAATCTCCCTTATTAAAGAATAAGTCTTCTTTAATCTTTAGTAAAAATATGTCTACTAAGAGTTTAGATAATAAAAATACCGGTGTTAGGGCACAATCCTCTATGGAGTTCTGTGATTTAGCTTTTAGAGAATGATTGGCAGGATTAATAGATGGAGATGGTTACTTTTTATTATCTAAAAATGGTTATAATAGTTGTGAAATAACTATGGACGCTAGAGATAAAAAAGTTTTATATTTAATACAACAAAGATATGGAGGATCAGTTAAACAAATTTCAAATGCTAAAGCATTTAAATATAAATTAAGAAATAGAGCGGGTTTAATCTCTATAATTAGCGATATAAATGGATTAGTTAGAAATCCTACACGTTTATTACAAATGAATAAGCTTTGCGAAAAATTTGATATAGAATTAAAGTATTCTGAGAATCTTATATTTAATTCAGGGTGATTTAGTGGATTTATTGATAGTGATGGTTCAATATATTATAATGAATCGTCAGGACAAGTTTTTATTGGTATATCTCAAAAAAATAAATTTTTATTGGAACCTTTAGTAGATATTTATGGAGGAAGAGTGGATATCTCTAGTCCTAAAATAGAAGCATTTAAATATGTTGTATATAGAAAGACTGAATTATTTAATCTAATAGATAATTATTTTAGTAAATATCCTTTAAGAACAGAAAAAATGAAAAGAGTAAATTTAATAAAAAAATTTTATTTAACGAGAGTAAGTAAAAATAATAAAGATATTGTAAAATTTAATGAATGAGTAAAATTTAAAGATAGATGAGAAAAATATCAAGATTAATAAAGAAATGGTCCAGGTAACGTCATTTAAATTTATGATAGTTATTTTGCAATTAGGAATGATGGTTATTGCTATAGGTTTATCTTCTTATAATATAGCTTTATTCCATTTGATGAATCATGCATTAAACTTTATAGGGTGCATGAAAAATTTTACAAATTGCTGGAACATCTCGTAGGAGGCAATCAGCAGGGAAGTTATGTAGAATGTTTATAAGAATAAGACTGACTATATAAAACCTTCAACGACCAAACGTTAAAAATATAGAGAAAATTTTCTATATTATGATATGGTCTTATCAATATAGAAATATATTGTTGTAATTATATTTTATTTCTTTACCTGTGTATTTTTAAATAATCAGGGGGCCCCCGGAGGGGCTTCGTATAATATTTATTATTACATAAGCGATGTATTATTTTAGTTCTTTTTTTATTTTTATTTGTAATAGTTAGTTAGAAGCTGCAGTGTTTCTAGGGATGTTTCACCAGCAAGCTCTCACTAAGAAAAGGCAAAATAAACTAAGTGTCCCGGAGGGACCGGGTAATGCAATATTATATTTTTAATATAAAATTATCGCCTATATTATTTATACTTTGATTTTTATAAAGATTAATATATTCTACAACGTACGTCGTTGTGGTACATTAAAATATATTTTTTATAATTGTTTACTTAATTTAAGTTCTAATTCAATAATAAATACCCTTATTAATCAATCTGTAAGATATTACACGACAAATAATAATAATGGAAAAAAAAATTCTAATGGAAAAATACATTCTTCTTTCTATTCAATTTTAGAAGATAAATCTAGAGGAGGTGTATTATTAAGTAAAGTTATATATCATATGCATAATGAAAATAAATTAAATTTACCCCTATTTTTGACATCAAAAGGTCTAAAAGCTTCCCATGACTTAATTAATATGTTAAATCTTTTACCTGAAAATAATAATTCAAGTTTTAAAGGAGATAATTTATTATATGAGTTTTTAATTAATAATTGTGAGAAATTATTTAGATTTAATATGGAATTAAGTTTAAAAACTATTAAACCTAATCTTATGTATAATATACCTTTGAAATATCAAAAAGTAATAGATGGGGATTGTTCAGGTATTTATTGTTTTATACATAAAGAAACAGGTAGTTATGGAATAGGTTCTGCTATTTCTTGTAGAGATCGTCTTTATGATCATATGAATAGTTTTTATGGCCATCGTTTAAAATCTCGTTTACATGAGTGAGTTTTAGCTAATGGAGGTATATCATCTGTTAAATGGGCTCCTATTATTACATACGATAACATCGTTCAAGAATGATATAATAAAAATTATGCATTTAGTTTAAGTAAAGGAGGAGCCAAAATATTACAAGGATTTGGTCAATATGTTAGTCGTATTTTAGAGCAAGGTCTTTATACTAATTACCAACCTTATTTAAATATTAATAATAATAAATTAAAAGATATTATATTTTTTAACTTTGCTTGAGATGCTAGCGAGATGTCACAAGGATTAGATGAAACACATATTTATCAAGCTTGATTAGATAAAGAAGAGACTATATTGTTAGCCGAATCCGATTCTTATAATTCTTTAGCAGATCAATTAAATATCTCAGTAGGTACAGTTAGAAATAATATCAATTGATCTAAAGGTATTGATGTAACAGATGATAAAGGAAAAACTCGTGTTATATATTTAAAGGAAAAAGGTGTATCTTGAAGATTTGAACAATTAAATTCTCAATTAAAACCTAAGGATAGATATGAATTAATTGAATTAAAAGACAGATCTTTATACGATTTAATTCCTGGTAAAATTTATGCATATGATATAGAAACTTTCGAAATTAAGGGTATTTATACAAATCAACGTGAATTGTGAAAGAACTTAAATCCTAATGATAGAAAATGAGAAGAACTATCATTAAATCAACAACGAAGTTTTCTGGATAATAGAATAGGAAGATACTTTAATGTGATTAAACCAGGTGGTATTAGCACTGAATTAGGTAATTTTTATATTTGTAAACATCCGGATTATTTACCTGGTAACACTAAAAAAGCTTCAGGGTTATTTGCAGTTGATACTTTAACAGGATTAACTAAATATTATGCTAATAATAGCCAAGCTGGTGATAGAGGTACAGTAAGACGTAATAGAAATAATAATACTCTTACAAAGGATGGAATTAAATATATAAATGAAGATATCTTTATTAAACATTTTCCAGCTGCCGAAGCTAAAGTAGGGGCTGAATTAAAACTTAATAAAAAACAGTTGGCTAATCTTCCTGATAATCCTAAAATTTAAAAACTTAAATGTCTATAAAGGATTATTATTTCTAGGGGCAGGTGCGGTTATACACGCAGTGGCTGACAATCAGGATTTAATATTTTCTTAAGTCTATTACTGCCTAACTCCGGGAAACTCCTAAAGCTTAAATTACAGCTAGTAAAAGGCAACTTTGAAAGCACGAGTTACTAATCATAACTCTATAGATTATTTTCTGATGTAAAGAGATTTAAGATAAACCACCCATCTCCGTAACTAAATTTTTAGTGTAGCGAGGTGGATCCCTTAGGTGCAATGGATAACCGCGGAACTAAGTTCCTTTATTTATTTTATTATCAATATTTAAGGATAAAAGCGCAACGACTATATGGCAGTAGTGTCTACCCTCCCCTCACCACGGTTTAATACACCGATCTGACGGGGATTGTTATATAGAGTAAGTTTCTCTTGAGGGTAGAGCTAAGAGATAGTCTAGTCCTATGACGAAAGTTTTAGGTTGTAATTTTAATATTTTAATTTTTTTTTTGTCTATCTGTTGGACGCAAGATTTAAATTCGTTCTTGGTTAGACAAAGGATTCTTTTCTACCACCCTCCTAGGGGTTTATGGGGCGAGACGAATTTAAGATTAAATTATAAGAATTATGAAAAAAACAAAAAGACAAAAAAAAATCATGTAATGATTATCACCTATCAGTATCAGTAGTATAATCCTGATTATTAGATTATTTTAAATAATTTATTAAAGGTTATACTTTTTTATTTATTTTAGGGATTTTATACTAATATAGAATAAATAAATAAATTCAGGGTAATTAAGTTTAGATTTATTTAGGGTGGCGCAAGCTCCGGATAGAATAATTCCGTGCTCCGCTACATTTTTAATGGAATTGGTTGATTATCTTACATTTAGATTTTTTAAAGACTTATATATATAAACATAATATTAAAATGTTAAAAATTTGTACAAATTATACTAATTACCTACTTTTACCTAAAATAGTTACTGCTTTACGCAAAAAATATATTCCGTGCTCCGCTACTTTAATTAAAGACAATGGAAAATTAAATCCTTGATTTGTGACAGGATTTGTAGATGGTGAAGGGTGTTTTAATATATGAATTGCAAAAAGTAAAAGTAATCTTATAGGTTGACAAGTTCAAGCTAGATTAATAATTGAAGTTCATGCAAAAGATTTAGATCTTTTAAAAGATATTCAAGCTTTTTTTGGGGGAAAAGGTACAATTACATTTAATAGAAAAGCAGCAAGATACTCAATGGTTGGTTTAAATGATCTTAATAACATTGTTATTCCGTGCTCCGCTACATTTTAATAATTATCCTTTACAAGGATCTAAATTGATGAATTATATTCTTTGAAAAAATTGTATTGATTTAATGTTAAAAAAAGAACATTTAACTCGTAAAGGTTTAGAAGGAATAGTTTCTATTAAATCTAAGATGAATTTAGGGGGTTCAGGTGTATTAGATTCATATTTCCCTGAAGCTGAAGTCTTTAATAAACCTTTATTGGAAATTAATAATTCTTAATTGAATCCTTATTGAGTATCGGGATTTTTTGCTGCAGAAGGTTCATTTTTTATAATTATAGAACCTAAAACAAATAAAGTTAGATCGAAAGTAAGTATTACTTTAAATAAAATAGATAAAGATTTATTAATTAAAATAAATAATTTTTTTTATAATATTGGATCTATTTATGACTCACCTACTATTAATGCCGTGGAATTAAAAATAGGAAAAAAAAGATAGTTTATATTATCTCATTTTGATAAATATCCTTTACATGGTTTTAAACTTTATAATTACGGCCTATGGCTGGAAATGTATAAAATAATCCGACTCCGTTAAGTGAAAAAAATTTATCAATAGAAAATTTAAACAAGATTAAATCTATAAATAGTAAAATTAATAAATGAAATTAAAAGTGAAAAGGTTGGTTAATCTTTATGTGATTTTTTGTTATTTTTGTTTTTTTTTTTTACGTTAAGAAAATATGGTGGTTTAATTAATTTTTTACCTTTAACTTATACAGTTATACTAATAGCTAGTTTGAGTTTAGTAGCTTTCCCTTATATGACAGGTTTCTATTCTAAAGATTTTATTTTAGAATCTGCATTTGGTCAATTTTGTTTTGAAGGAATAGCTGTTTACTTAATAGCTGTGATAGGGGCTATATTTACTACTTTATACTCGGTAAAAATTTTATTTTTAGCTTTCTTGACTAATCCTAATGGCCCTGTAAATTATTATAAACATGCTCATGAAGGAAATATTTTTATGAGTTTACCTTTAGCTATCTTAGCTTTATTTTCAATTTATTTTGGTTTTATCACTAAAGATATCTACATCGGTTTAGGTTCAAGCTTTTTTAATGACAATAGTATATTTATTCACCCTATGAATGAAATTTTAATTGATACAGAATTTGGAGTAGATACTAAATTTAAATTATTACCTTTTGTATTTACTCTTTCATTTACTATTTTAGCTATTTTAATATCGGAATATTCAGCTAAAGATGTAAATTCATTCAAATTATCAAATTTAGGTTATTATATTTTTGGGTTTTTTAATCAACGTTTCTTAATAGAATTATTCTATAATAAATTCATTGTCAATGGAGTATTAGATTTAGGAGGACAAACTTCTAAAGTTCTTGATAAAGGTAGTATAGAATTAATGGGACCGTTTGGTGCTTATATGTTTTTTTTTTACATTAGTAAAAGTTTAATAGGTATCAGTAATAGTGTAGTTACTAGATATGCCTTATTTTTTATAATACAAATTTGTGTCCTTTACTTAGTATTTATATTTGATAACTATCTAATTATACCAGAGTGATTAATAGTTACATTTTATTTACTAGGACTAAATATTATGATACCTAAAATATAATGATGAAAAAATTATTAAATCTGTATTTTGGAGATTGTAACATAATGTTATAGTGTTTTTTATTCTTATTAATTTTATACGTAATATATGTGGCGTGTACTGAAATTAATTTACTTTATTTTTTTTTGTTTGTTAGTATTTATATTTCTATTAGTTTAGATTAGCTTAATAGCATTTAAATTTTGATTAGTTTCTTAATTTATGGATTTATAATTTTTTGAGGTAAAATATTAAGATAATAAAATTTTATTTAAAGGAGATAAAGATTCTCTAAATCACACTAATAAATTAGATTTTCACGAATCTACTAATTTAGATACTAATTTAAAAAATTTTAAGGTTAACTCAGGTAATTTTTACATTGAATCTTCAGAATCAAGACCAAATTAAAATTTAAACGATGTCAGCTATGAATCTGAAACAGAAGAACCTACTAGTAGTTCTTCTAATGAAATGAAATATTCTCAAAAATCAGAGACAAAATCATAAGTTAAGGATTCTATGGATACATTAACTAAAAATTATGAATCTGTTAACCTGAATAACTATTAAGTTCCCCCTGTGAATAGTGCTCCGGAAGGTTATTTTTTTTTTATTTTATGAAGCTGGTTCTAAGTATATTCTAGATATAATTGGAGCTTGTGATAAGATGGTTTTAAAAGCTTAAGGGGCCCCCCCGGAGGGGGCGGCTAATAGAATAAATAGTTTATAAATTAAATCAGTTCAAGAAAAATTATCTAACCTAGAAGGTCTTTCTGAAAAAGAGATTTATGAATTAAAGCTAGATTTATAAGATTATCAATTATATCGTGAAATGGAAATAAAATTTGTAATGAAAGATTTATATTCTAAAATTACTAAAGCAGAGGTTGAACCTAATGAAGGTAGTTCAGGTACAAAAAGAAATAATAATTTTTAAGCTAACCAAGAATCTGTAAAAAAAAGAACAAGAAGTGATTCTAACTAATAATTATTCTTGTGAAGATTATGTATATTTATACAATATTGTATAAATATACATGGATTAGAGTAGAAGGTCTACGATTTGATTGCAGATCGAATTTTTGAGGGGTTCGATTCCTCCCTAATCCTTATTACATTAGATGTAATATAAACAAACGACATGTAAGGTGTAGGTTTATAAAAGGACATTTGTAAATTATAATGAAATTAATGCAAAATAAGTCTTATACATATATATATAAATATACAATATGAGAATATTAAAAAGTCATCCCTTATTAAAACTAGTTAATGGTTATTTAATTGATGCCCCCCAACCAAGTAATTTAAATTACTTATGAAATTTTGGATCATTATTAGCTGTATGTTTAGTTATTCAAATTGTTACTGGAATTACTTTAGCTATGCACTACAATCCTAGTGTTGCTGAAGCTTTCAATTCAGTAGAGCATATTATAAAGTGTTCTTAAAATTAAGTTAATTGCTGGGATACCTTTATCATTTTGTTAAAGACAATCAGCAGGGTGCTAACTAGAATATAAATAATTTATTTTAATAGAACCTTCAGAGACTAGATGCTTAACATTTAATTTTATTATTAGATGATGGTATAGTCCGATCTTTATTGAGAGATAAAGTAATGATATGGTTATTTATCTATGCTTTTTAGAAAGCATAATTTTATTATTGTTTATTTTTGTATCAGGTTTAAAAAATAAAATAAGATTCCGAATAAAAAAATTTCTATCAACTTATTCAATTAAAAACTATCATCAAAGTACTGATAATTATAATGAATTTTTATATTGATTTAGTGGTTTTTCTGACGCTGAAGGTAATTTTTTAGTTACTATAGATCGTTCATATGTTAAACTAAGATTTAAAATAAATTTACATCTTGACGATTTAGCGGTTTTATATATTATACAATCCAGGTTAGGTTTTGGTAGGGTTGTAAAAGAACCAAAAAGAAATAGTTGTTATTATATAGTTGAAGATATATTAAATGTAACTAAATTATGTGATATTTTAAAAAATTATCCTCTTCATACTAGTAAAAAATTAGATTTTAATAGTTTTTATGAAGTTTTGTTAATAAAAATTAACAATAAAACTTTGTCTGATAAGAATATTGAGAAAATAAGATCTATAAAAAATAGTATGAATTCTAAAAGAGAGATTTTTATATGTAATGTTTCGGAATCTCAAATTATAATAGACCCAAATTGATTTATAGGTTTTATCGAAGGTGAAGGTACTTTTGGTATTAAAACTGGATCATCTCTATATTTTCAAGTAGCACAAAAAAATACTAGTCAAGATTGTTTAAATAGTATTACACAATTTTTGTTAAACTTGTCAAAAAATTTAATAATAGATAATGATTTAAGTAAAAAAATACAACCTATAAATGTTTTAAATTCGATTAATGTGAGAACTAATGTGGTATCTTTATCTATTGCTAGTGTAGATGCTTTATACTATTATTTACTACCTTTTTTAGAAAAATATAGCTTTTATAGTCGAAAAGAAGTAGATTTTAAATTATGAAGAATGGCATTAATTTTAAAAATTAAAGGGTATTATTATACAACAGAAGGTAAGAATTTGTTTTTAGATATTTCAGAAATTCTTAACAAAAGATATAGTACAAATCCTTTAACTGAAGACGTAAATAGTGTTATTGATATATTAATTGAAAGATTTAATAATATTTTGAGACAAGATCCTCCTTTTAATGTAAATTTAAATATACCTCATATAGAAAATGTACGTAAATATAGTATAGCCAATAGATCTGAAAATCCTAAAACAGTTTATATATATGTTGACAATGAAATGATTAAAGGATCACCTTTTTCTTCATATAGTTCAGCCCATAAAGCATTAGGATTAAAACCCAGTAGTAATACATGTAATCGTTATATTGATACTAATAGACTTTATAAAAATAAATATATTTTTACATCTAAACCTATAGATAGTGCGTCTAGGGGTTAGATTATAGTAGATAATAAATATAACATAAGAGAAATGATTATGAGAGATGTTAATAATGGTTGATTGATTCGTTACTTACACAGTAATACTGCTTCAGCTTTTTTCTTTTTAGTTTACTTACATATAGGTAGAGGTATGTATTATGGATCATATAGAGCACCTAGAACTTTAGTGTGAGTTATTGGAACAATAATTCTTGTTGCTATGATAGGAACAGGATTCTTGGGTTATGTGCTACCTTATGGACAAATGTCTTTATGAGGAGCTACAGTTATTACTAATTTAATTAGTGCTATACCTTGAATTGGTCAAGATATTGTTGAGTTCAAAAATACAAACATTTATATTATATTTATTTTTAGATTAGTTTTAATTAAAAATAGATTAATTAAATTTACTAAAGATAATTTATTACCTACCATAGGAACTATTCATCACAATGCTTTAAAAAAAAATAATAAATCTTTAAGATTAGATAAACAAGACTATATTACAATACCTTCATCTTTTTTAGCTTTTCTAGTAGGGTTAATAGATGGTGATGGATATATTCAAGTAAGTAAAACAACTAAAGGGTTTATAACTATGAAATTAGTTATATCTTTACATCTAGATGATTTATCATGTTTAGAATATATTAAATCTGTTTTAAAATTAGGAAAAATTAATATATATAAAGATTTAAAAAGTCCAACTTGTAAATTAGTAATAAACAAAACTGATTTACAGGAAGTACTGTTTCCTTTACTTATCTATAATAATATACATTTTTTAACTAAGACCAGGGTAGATCAATTTAATTTAGCTATGTATATATTAAAAAATGATCTAAAATTATATAATGATTTACCTGAATTAAGTAATATACCTTCTATCTTTAATATTCCTAACAATTCTATAGATTTTACTTTATTACCTTTTTTTAAAAATTGAATTGTTGGTTTTACTAATGCAGAAGGTTCTTTTTTTATTAAAGTAAATAATGATGGTTGTTTCCAATTAAAACAAAGAGCACATACTGAATTATTTGAGGCATTTAAATTAGTATTTAACACTAATAGAAAAATTGATACTACAAATAATTTTAATCAATTTAGTGTTAGTTCTAAAGCTGATATACAAAAAGTTATTGATTTTTTCTCATTTACAGGCTTACACCCGTTAATCGGATTGAAAAATATTCAATATCTTAAATGATTAAATGATTTAAGTAAAAGTTCACGTTACGGTGGTTTAAATTATCCGAAGTAATTATAAATATATATGTGTATGAGCTCCTTAGAAAGGTAACTTTCTAGAGGCAAATGGGGGAAATTACATGAATATCTTATGTCTATCTCCTAAACATACAGATTATATGTAGCGAAATTTAACTTGGTATTTTAAATAGGTTAAAAACGTTCAACGACTAATGAGTGAGTGGTACCAACAATAAGCTCAACACGATACCCCATAAACCATAAGATTTTTGGTTTAAAGATATAGTCTAATTACATTTTAAAGAATGTGAATATAATTTAAATTTTATATATATAATAATTTGTCATTTGAGGAGGTTTCAGTGTAAATAACGCTACGTTAAATAGATTTTTTGCGTTACATTTTGTTTTACCTTTTATATTAGCGGCTTTAGTATTAATGCACTTAATAGCTTTACATGATGTAGCTGGGTCAAGTAACCCTCTTGGAATTTCAGGATCATATGATAGAATTCCTTTTGCTCCTTATTATTTATTTAAAGATTTAGTAACAATATTTATATACATATTTGTATTAAGTATGTTTGTTTTCTTTGCTCCTAATTATTTAGGTGACAGTGATAATTACATTATGGCTAATCCTATGCAAACACCTGCAGCTATTGTACCTGAATGATATTTATTACCATTCTATGCAATATTAAGATCTATTCCTAATAAACTTTTAGGTGTTATTGCTATGTTATTTGCTATTCTTATTATTATGTTATTACCTATAGCTGATTTAGGTGTATCAAAAGGTTTCCAATTTAGACCTTTAAATAAAGTAGCCTTCTGAGCGTTTGTGGCTAATTTCTTAATATTAATGGTATTAGGAGCTAAACATGTAGAAAGTCCATTTATTGAATTTGGACAAATAAGTACTGTATTATACTTTAGCTACTTTGTGGTTGTATTACCTTTAATTAGTATATTTGAAAATACTCTTAGAGATTTAAATTTTTATATCTACGGAGGAATTAATAAATAAATAATAATAATTGTAAATATTTAATACTTTTATTTGTAAAAAGTAGTAATTTTTTAATTAAATATTACGAGGGTGAGGTATTTATAATGTTTATTGTAAATAAGGCGGGATATATACAAATAAATAAAGGTAACATTTGTATACATACATTTGCCTAAAGCGGACTTAAAAAAAAAATTTTTTTTCCCGGTTTCGCTTAAATTTTTAAAACTGAAGCTATAAAGTAGTTATACACGGATATAACTCTATTAAATATCCTTTTATTAGAAGATATGTTTTATAAGATAGTGAAAATTAGGCGCCGACTTCGTGGTCGGCATCATATTAATATTTAACATAAATAATACTAGGTGTTAAACACGTTTAATAATTTTGGATATATGTACAATTAGTAATTATTATTATACTTTTAAGCGGCTTTAAGATAAAATTGCTAATTTTATAGCTTGTGCCATGTATTAAAAAAAAAAAGTTCAAATTTTTTTAAACCTGTTTTTTATTTTTTTTAGGTTTATTTTTTTTTTTGTTTGTCTTTTTTTACAGGATTACCGCTCTACGAGCTGTAAATGGTTGAGACCTTAAATTATAAATTATATGAAATAACTAAATTATCTTCTATAAAAATGGGTACTGAAAGATGATTCTTTTCAACTAATGCAAAAGATATAGGTATTTTATACTTAATATTTGCATTATTTTCAGGTTTAATAGGTACAGGATTTTCAGTATTAATTAGATTAGAATTAAGTGGGCCAGGTGTTCAATTTATTTCTGACAATCAATTATTTAATGCTATAGTTACTGCACACGCTATCTTGATGATCTTCTTTATGGTCGAAAAAAGTTTTATTTTTAATTTTTTTAGTCTAAATTCCTTTTTTTATAAGAATCGTCTTGACGATTTAAATGCTGATGTTGTTATAGGGGATTCTAATAATAATAATGGTGATAATAATGAATTTAAATATACTAAAATTGTCGTTAATGATCCCTCTAATAATAGAAAACTTATTCTTAATAACACTAAGAATAAAAAAGGTGTATATGTTTGAGAAAGTTTAGACGGTAAAAATTTGTATGTTGGTCACTCTATTAATTTATATAATAGAATTTCTTCTTATTTTATGTCATCTATTCTTAAAACTAAATCACGTAGAGTTTTACGTTATTTAAATAAATATGGGTTTAATAATCTTAAATTAACTATTTATATTATGGATGATAAATCTACTTTAGATGAAGTAGTTAGTTTAGAACAACATTTTATGGATACTTTAAATCCTAATTTAAATGTGGATCCTATTGCTAGTAGTTCTGGTTTTCATACACCTATGAGTATTGAAATACGTGAAAAATTACGTAAAGAAAGAGGTACACCTGTATATATCTATAATTCAGTGGATTTTTCTTTATTACATCTTTTTGAATCAAAACAATATGTTTATAATTCCATTAATATACACCATAAAATTTTAAACGATTGTTTAAGTACTGGTACTTTATATTTAGATACTTTTTTCTTTTCTTTAGATCTAATCAAGGAATCCCCTAATAATGCTAATTTAATTAGTTTAGCTGAACTAAAAGAGTTAGTTAAAGAAAAACGTGATAAATTTATTGTAAAACATCCTGCAGCTAAAATAATAATAGCGGAATATAAAGATGATCCAAGTAAAAACTTGGAATTTTCATCTTTAAACAGTTTAGCTACACATTTAAAAGGTGATCGTCAAGTTATTAGAGAATATCTGAAAGGGAACACAACAAAATATTATCGTGGAAAATGGAAATTTAGATACAAAAATTAAAATAAATAGGCATGGCCGAATAGGATAGAAATATCTTATGTTTTATTTTACTATTTGCTGGGATACCTTTAGAGCCTTTATATCTAGTACTACAGACTTTATATTATATAAAAGCAGTAGGATACAGTAACAATTAAAGGATTAGGCAATCAGCAGGAAACCAAATATAAAAGGGCTCTCTTTCTGTTTTTTTTTGTTTTTATATTGAGCAATAAACACTTTTATAAAGTAGGATCCTCAGAGACTACACGTAAAATACCTGACTAATTATATATATAATTATCTTATTGTGGTTAAAGGTAAAGATATAGTCCAAACATTAATGAAAGTTAATGAAAATTGTATGCCAGCTTTAATAGGAGGTTTTGGTAATTTCTTAATGCCACTTATGATAGGGGGACCTGATATGGCATTCCCTAGACTTAACAACATTAGTTTCTGATTATTACCACCTAGTTTAATTTTAATCGTATTCTCGGCCTGTATTGAAGGTGGAGCAGGTACAGGATGAACGCTTTTAAAGGATAAGGTGTTGCTTCTCGGTAACGAGGAGGCAATAAAACTCTTCTCGATGCGTGAAATTCTTCTATTGCTATTTTATATAGCATACGTTATTGACTACTCATGCTTTAAATATGTGGCCTCCGGACTCATATTAAAAGCGTACGTAAAAATGTCAATTGCACGGAGACAATGCGCCTGGGTAGATACTAAAAATTATTCTACCCATCAGAGACTTAACGAAGAGTATCCAGATAAAAATAGTAGAATTTGATTTGAAAAATGATTAGTAGGAGTAACTGATGGAGATGGTTCTTTTTCTATTGTACGTCAAAATGATAGGTGAAATTTAGCTTTTAAAATAAGTCAATCGAGATATAACCTAAGACTTCTTTATTATATAAAAAAAGAGTTAGGAGTTGGTTCTATTACTACTGATAAAACTAAAGCACAGTTTTTTATTAGAGATAGAAAAAAACTTCATGATATTATATTTCCTATATTTGATAAATATTCTTTATTAACAAGTAAAATGTTTAATTATGAAAGATTTAGACAAGCTTATTTTATTTTAGAAGATGCTAGTTTAACTAAAAATGAAAAAGATCTAAAACTATTTGAACTTAAAAATAGTATTTTACCTGATAATTATATTTCTCCGGCTTGAAGTAAAGCTAATTTACCTTTAAAGAGTATTAATGATTTAAATAATGTAATGACTAAGCCTTGATTAGTAGGGTTTATTGAAGCTGAAGGTAGTTTTTATTTAGTTAAAAAAGCTGAGGATAGAATGACTCATGGTTTTGGCTTAACACAAAAACTTGATAAAATTGTATTAGAAGCTATAGGTTTTAATTTACATATAGCTACTAAAGTAAAGTATAAATCTAATCAGGGGGCCCCCGGAGGGGCTAATTATTATATTTTAGATACTACTAATTCTAGAGCTATTGAAAATATTATAGATTTTTTTAGAAATACAATGAAAGGTATGAAAGCTGTTGAATATAGAATATGATGTAGATCATATGTTAAACATAAAGGAAATTATGCCAAATTAGAAAAAGTCAGAAATATAATTAGAAAATTAAGAACTAATTTACAAAAAGTAGAACAATAATTCTATCTATTTATCTGGATAAAGGTATAGTCCGAACAACAAATAAATTTGTTGAGTATAACGATAGTTTAAATAAGCTTCTATTTAAATGAGGTTATCAACATAATTGTTATCCTCCTCTGTCAGGACTACAAAGTCATAGTGGACCTAGTGTAGATTTAGCTATATTCTCATTACATCTGTCAGGTGTTTCTAGTCTTTTAGGTGCAATTAATTTTATTACAACAATTGCTAATATGAGAACACCAGGTATTAGATTACATAATATGGCTTTATTCGGATGAGCTGTAGTTATTACAGCTGTTTTATTATTATTATCACTTCCAGTCTTAGCTGGTATTATACTGCTAGCTTTATATTTGGCTAATTGCTGGGAAAAGATATTTATATTGTTTATATCTCTATCAGCAGGATGTTTAATAAGTTTAGATTTATTAAATATCTTCAGAGACTATACGCCAAAATTTGTATGTTATAAAGGGTCCCACGTGCTCAGTGAAACACGCACGTGGGCTTATTTAAATTCTAAATTATTTTCAACAAGTTCAAATCCGAAAGAAAATACTTTAAAAGAGTATAATAAAAATAATGAATTTGATCCGAGATTTGCTTCATATTTAGCTGGTTTAATAGAAGGTGATGGTACTATTATAGTGCCAAAATCTGAAAGATCTCCTAAGGGTAAATTATATTATCCTTCAATTCAAATTGTTTTTGATTTAAGAGATCTTCCTTTAGCTATTATGATACAATCAAAGTTAAATCATGGATCTGTTTCTAGAAAAAAAGGTTCGAATGCTTATGTATTTTCAATAAATAGTTTTGAAGGTTTAATTCTTGTAACGAATATTATAAATGGTTTTATGAGAACACCTAAAATTTATGCATTATATAGATTAATCGATTGATTAAATTTAAGATTTAATTTAAATATAGAAAAAAAATATATGGATAAAAGCAATATAAATTCTAATAATTGATTAGCAGGATTTATAGATGCAGATGGACATTTTTCAGTTAGAACTACTCTAAATTCTAAATATCCTAGAATAGAATGTAAATTTGAATTATCTCAAAGACAAAATGATCATAATAAGCCCCTCCGGGGGCCCTTTGAAAATAATTTTGAATATTTAAGTTTAATAGCAGATTTTTTATCTACAACTGTAAAAGAAATTCGAATGGATAAACCTAAACCTGAATATAGAGTAAGAACTACTAGTTTAAATGGTAATTTGATATTAATAGAATATTTAGATAAATATCCTTTATTTTCAAGTAAATATTTAAATTATAATGATTGAAAAAAAGTGTTAGCATATTTTGAAAATAAAAAGCATACAGAACCAGAATCTATAAAATCTATAGTTGAAATAAAATTACAAATGAATAATCAAAGAACTGAATTTGTTTGAGATCATTTAAGTAAATTTTATAACTTATACAAGTAAGATATAGTCCCAACAATATGGAAACATATTGAGTATCTACCGTAAGTAGGAACTATTGGAACTATTTGCGAGGTTTAAATTACCATGAGACCTAGTCTAGTAGATCAAGACAAATTTGGGTATAACTATGATTCTTACAGACCGTAATTTTAATACTTCATTCTTCGAAACAGCAGGGGGTGGAGATCCTATATTATTCCAACATCTTTTCTCGAAGGATATTTTAATAAAATATTTTATTATTTTAAGTATTTTTTCTGTTATAATTTATTTTAATAAATGAATTTTTACTTTATTTAAGGATTTCTTTATAATTAATTCTAGTACTTTTACAGATAAATTTAATTTTTCTAAATTTTATGCAAGTTTTACCAATTATTTGCCTAATACAGCTTTACCTACTGAAAAATTTTTAACTTGATTAATTGGATTTACAGAAGGAGAAGGATCATTTATAGTAAACAATAGAGGTGATTTGGTTTTTGTAATTACACAAAGTAATTATGATATTAATGTTTTAGAGTTTATAAAAGAAACTTTAGGGTTTGGTAAAATAATTGCTCAATCATCTCACACTAGTAGATATGTTACTCAAAATAAAAAAGAAATAGAATTGATCATTCATTTATTCAATGGTAATCTTGTTTTACCTATTAAAAAAGAGAGATTTTCAAAATTTGTAGAAGGTTTTAATGTTTGGGTAAGTAAAGGAAGAATTAGATTAAACACTATTGAATTAAAAAATAGTTTTATTTTACCCAGTTTAGATAATAAATGGTTGTTGGGGTTTGTAGATGGTGAAGGTTGTTTTACTTGTTCAATAGGAAAAGATAAAGGATTTAGTTTTAATTTCAATATTTCTCAAAAATGAGAGGAAAATGTTAAAGTTTTAGAACATTTTTGTATTTTATTTAAAGGAGGAGCAGTGACAAAACATACTGCTAATAGTGTTTATGAATATAGAATAGGAGGAGTACAAAATTGTAAAAATGTATTTCCTTATTTTGATAATTATGCATTATATACTAAAAAATCTCTATCTTATAATTTATGAAAAGAAGTTCATAAAGATTTATTAAATAAAGATCATTTAGATTCTATAAAAAGAGTAAATATGATTGAAAAAGCTAGAATGATAAATATAATTAATTAAAATATAGGGAAAAAAAGTTAAGGTTTAACGTGAAAGTTAAAATACTTTTAAGGCAGATTTAAGATATAAGACCTGAAAAAGGAAATATTATTTATTTAATATACCTTAGACTTAGTTAATATTTAGTTATTACTACTTGCAACTTTTAAGTAACATATATATATAATAGCGTATATATTTTTTTACATATCAATATAGTTTTTAATAATAAATTGATATAAGAAAAAGTTAGTATAAATATTAGCGATACTGATGTTAACGGTCAATAAGTATTCTTGTTTAAAGACCGTCGGTTATCTAAATAATCGCTACAGACTGGATCATCAGTGGGTAGCTGGGATGCTGCTTAATGTACAGTCGATTTCTTCTATACTTTATGTATATATAAGCCCATTGGTAAAGCCAATGGTACCTAGATTTAATAAAAGAACGTAAAAATTATTTATGAAAAGTTAAATTTGAAGAAATGGATTCTTCGGTCACCCCGAGGTTAAATTTATAAGCCTCGTAATGTTGCTATATGCTGGGAAAGCTTCGATGTATAGTTTTAAATACTATATCTTTATAGACACAGTAAAAAAGTTAAAACGATGAAGTCAATCAGCAGGTAACACCCAATTTTTTTTTTTAAAAAAAAAAATTGGTGGAACCTCAGAGACTATATGCGACAATACTGAAAATATAAAAAATATATCTATTCATGTACCTACTCACTTAAAACCCTTAAATGATGAACAATTCGGACATTATTTAGCAGGTTTAATTGACGGGAAGGGTTATTTTAATACCCAACAACAATTAATAATTGAATTTAGTTCTTCTGATGTTAAATTAGCCTATTATATTAAAAGTATGATAGGTTTTGGTCAAGTAAAAAAAGTTAAAGATAAAAATGTTTATATATATATTATATCTAATAAATTTGGTATTATTAAAACAATAAATTTGATTAACGGTAAATTAAGAATTATTGACAAGTTTAATCAAGATATTGATAATATATTAACTAATTTAAAAGAAAATATAGAATTTAAATTTAATGATTCTAATAATTTGATTAACGGTAATTATTGAATTACAGGTTTTTCTGATGCAGGTGCTAGTTTTCAAATTGAAATTGTTAATAAAATTAATGAACCTAAACCAGAAATTAGATTAAACTTAAAATTTGATAAACAAGATAAAAATGTCTTAATATTAATTAAAGAAGTATTTGGAGGTATTATTTCATATGAAAAATTAAATAATAGTTATACATATAATTCTAATAGTTTTGGCTCTGCTAGAAAAATCTTAAATTATTTTGATAATTTTCATTTACAATCTAATAAATATGTTAATTATCTTAAATGAAGAAAAGCATATATAATAGTACAAGAAAAAAATTATTTAACAGAAAGAGGAATGGATAAAATTATAAAATTGAAAAATTCAATAAATATAAATTCAGTATAAGATAGAGTCCTAACAAAGACTAAAGTTTTTGAGTATTAATCTTAATAGATTATAGACTTATACTATTAAATTAATCAAAATATTTGTTATATATTAATTATTCCTGCTTTTGGAATAGTTAGTACTACATTATCAGCAAATTCAAGTAAAACTATATTCGGTTACAAAAGTAGCTCTTTAATAAATTTCATTTTATTAACGCAACAAACTGTATTCGGGAAAGTCAGATTCTTTTTAGAAATATTACTAGGTACTCCCTTTTTATGAAAATTAAAAAATTCATTAGTAAAAATCTTAGTAATTAATGATAACCCGCAGATAACCAAAGCACGAAGTGTAAACTTCAAACTCTGTATAAAAGAACTTATGGGGTTAAGCATGTTAGTAGGAATCTCAGAGGCCATACGTTTGTGATCGACATTGCTTTTTACATTTAACTGTTTATATAAATCTATGACACAAGCTTTAAATTTATTTTTTAAAGGAGGGATATTTCGTCAACAATCATGCTCAACACCCTCAATAAATCCCGTAATGTTTTTAGCTACCTCTGATATGGAGGATTATAAAGATAAAGAACCAGATAACCGAGAAATTGATGATGATTTTGAAAAACCAGGTAAGGGTTACAATAAACCATCTAGTGATGGTTCTAATGATAAATTTTATGAATGGTTAGCGGGAATTATCGACGGAGATGGTTGTTTTTTAGTTTCTAAAAAAGGATATTGTAGCTTAGAGATAGTTACACAACTTAGAGATAAAAAATTTTTATATCAAATAAAACAAAAATTTGGTGGTGCTGTAAAATTAGTAAGTGGGAATAATCATTTAAGATATAGATTACATCACAAAGAAGGTTTATTAAATTTAATTAATAAAGTTAATGGTTTAATAAGAAATCCTATAAGAATTCTTCAATTAGGTAGAATTTGTGAAATTTATGATATAGAATTAAAAGACCCTAAATCCTTAACTTACTATAGTGGATGATTAGCTGGGTTTATAGATACTGATGGTTCAGTATATTTAAATCTTGCTTCAGGTCAATTATACATAACAGCTACTCAAAAAAATAGATTTATTTTAGAAGCTTTAGTTGAATTATACGGAGGTACAATATATCCTCAGGTTAAAAAAGAAGCTTTTAAGTGAGTTTGTTATAAAAAAAAAGAAGTTTTAGCTTTAGCTAATGACTATTTTAAAGTTAATCCTTGTAGATCTGAGAAAATGATGAGAATAAGTATGATTAATGATTTCTATAAACTTAGAAATTTACACGCTCATACTGCTCCAGTAAATTCTGATTTAGGTAAAACTTGAAAATATTATATGATCAAATGAAATAGTTTTATGGAAAAATAGTTTAACAAAAAAAATGTAAAATAGACAACAGTATATTAATTAGTCGATTAAGAGATGGTCCAATTCATATAACTTATTAAGAGCTGTTCGTAATCCATAACGCTCACACTTTAATTATTGCTCTCTACATAATTAAATTTAATTTTCTTTTTAATTCACGTGACCTTTAAGGATCACGTGGGCATATTATTTAGAAAGGGTCTACCATCTACGCTGTAGGGGGGACCTATTAGTTATTTAAACTATAAATTTCTACTTAATAGGGTGGGTTAGGGGCATAAAAACAAAATATTTAATATATATGTGTAGAGAGCAAAGTAATTATTTTGTTAAAAATTTTGTAAGTTTGTGAAAAGTACATCGGGATGGTTTACGCCATGATGTCAATTGGAATATTAGGATTTATTGTTTGAAGTCATTTTGAGGCTTCGCCCTATAGTGATATAGGGAATATAATTTATTTTGCTATATGCTGGAACAGTTTAGTATTAATAAGTACCTTGAATGGTAAAAATCTTATTAGTTATACTCAATCAGCAGGCAATTTGTCCCTGTATTCGGGGAGCGTTAGCGCTTCTTGGGATAATAAACAAAGTGCTTCAGAGACTACACGCAAAACATCTTTTAATTTTACAGCTTTTCGTGATTATTATAATACATTTTTTAAAAATAGTTCTCAATTATCTGATGATTGATTAACTTGATTTATTGGTTTTGCAGAAGGAGATGGAGCTATTCAAACTTATGCTAATAGTACTAGAATGCGTTTTGTTCTTACTCAAAAAGAAAGCTTAATATTATACGATATTAAAAATAAATTAAATATAGGTGAAGTTAGACATTTCCCTCAAGGGAAAAGTGGTAAAAATAATGATTTTTACAGATTAATCGTTGATGATCCTTCACATATATTGTTGTTAGCTCATTTATTTAATGGGAATTTAGCCTTTAACCATAGAATTGAACAATTAGCTCTCTGAGTTAATGTTTTAAATCATCGTTTTGGGTATAATACTATAGAATTAAATAGTACACCTGTTACAATTACTTTATTAGATGCTTGATTGTCAGGATTTACTGACGCCGAGGGATGTTTTAATGTATCTATTACAGCAAATTCTAGATATGTTTTAGGGCATGTAATAAAAATGCGTTATTTATTAGATCAAAAAGATAAAATTATACTTAATAAAGTATATGAATTATTTGGATTTGGTAAAGTTACATTAAGATCAGGTACTGAAGATGTCTATCGTTATACTGCTACAGGATTTAAACCTTTAAATGATGTAGTAAGATATTTTAAATCTTTCCCGTTACGTACAAAAAAAGCTTTTTCTTTTGAAAGATGATTGACTGTACATAATATAGTATCTAATAAATTACATTTAACACCCCAAGGTTTAAATGAAGTAAGAACAATACAAAAACAAATCAATTTAAATAATAGTATTACTAATAAAACAGGACAAGCTTAAAGATGAAGATATAGTCCGATACCAACTGTTAAGTTGGCATATTTATAGTATGAGTAAATTAACTATTTCAATTTATTAACAATTTGCATCATATGTATACAGTAGGATTAGATGTCGATACTAGAGCTTATTTTACAGCTGCTACTTTGATAATAGCAGTACCAACAGGAATTAAAATATTCTCATGGTTAGCTACATGTTACGGGGGATCTATAAAATTAACTCCTCCTATGTACTTTGCATTAGGATTTGTATTCATGTTTACTATCGGAGGATTAATAATCCACTTAGTTCTCCCTTTAAAGATCACTATATACTGGGAACTTCTGACAATTATACTACTAGATATTTATTTAATTTCAGTGACAATGTATAATTTTGAACAATCAGCAGGTAACCAACGGATATATAAAGTTATCCTAGTAGGAACCTCAGAGACTACACGTGATCCATGCAACGTAGTTGCTTGAAGATATAGTCCATGAAATAAAAATTATTTAACTCCTTTAAAAAATAATTTTAATAAAATTATTCTCCGTTCTTACTCTACTTCTAATCAAGATAATACAAATAATTTAAATCCTATAATAATATATGATAACTTTAAGGATAATAGGTCTAAAATATTAAAAGAACAAAAAGATAAATCTGGTATTTATTGTTTAATAAATAAAATTAATAATCATTCTTATATAGGTAGTTCCGTTAATTTAGCTTCTAGAATGAAAAATTATCTTAATGATGCTTTTTTAAAAAGTAGACAAAATATAAATATGCCTATTGTTAAAGCTTTACTTAAGTATGGTCAATCTAATTTTACTTTATATATATTAGAACACGTAGATGTTAAATCTTTAATAATTAGAGAAACCTATTTTATAACATCAGTTATGCCTTATTATAATGTATTAAAACAAGGTTATTCTTCTTTAGGTTACAAACATACAGAAGAAACTAAAGAACTTTTATCTCAATTAGCAAAAAATAGAGTACATAGTGATATAACTAAAGGTTTAATATCTAAAGCTTTAACTGGTGAAAACAACCCTTTTTATAATAAAAAGCATTCTATAGAAAGTAGAGTAAGAATGATAGAAGCTAATTCAGCCTACCCTGTTTATATTTATAATTCATTAAAAGAATTATTAGTTATTTACCCTTCTGTTTCAACTTTAGCTAATTTAATTAAATCTAATCATTCTACAATAGTTAATCATATAAAAGAACAAACTATTTTTAGAGGAGAATGGTATTTTAGTAATTTACCCTATAATATACATGATACTCCTATTATAACTAATTGAATTTATAAAGAATCTGAAGAACTAATATTAAGCATAAATAATAGTAGTCATATTAGAAAAGCAGTATTTGTGTATGATGCTAATAAAAATTTTATGTATAAGTTCGAAGGAGTAACAGATGCTCAAAGAGCTTTAAAAATAAACCACAGTACTATAAAAAAATATGCTAAATTAAGTGGTGTATATGGTGATTATATATTTAGTTATGAGAGATTAAAGGATTAATGATTTTTATTCGTAAGTGGAGTTTTATTAGCTAACGCTTCATTAGATGTTGCATTCCATGATACAGTGATTATCCTTTTTTTTTCAATTAATATATTAATGGTTAAAATAAAAAATGATAAACTTTTTTTTAATAATTCTAGTTCATCTTTTAATTTATTAAACTTAGGCGCCGTCGGCATCGATGATTACATTAAAAAATTTTGAGTAGGTCTTATGGATGGAGATGGCAGTATACAAGTAAATCATTGAAAAGAAAAGTCTTTACAATATAGATTAGTTATTAAATTAAAAAATGATATTCTTAATTACGAGATGTTAAATTTAATATCTAAAACTATTGGAGGTTATGTCAGAACTGTAAAACAAGATGTAATTTGAGTAGTTAATAAAAAAGAAGATATAGTAGAAATTCTAAAAATTTTTGAGGAATATCCTTTATTAACTTCTAAAAAAATATGTCAATTAAACTTTTTAAAAACTTGTTTAACTAAAAATAGTATGAATTATTACTTAAAAAATAGAAATAATAAATTTTATAATCAATCTGAAATACTTAAAGCTCCATTTATAACTCCTAGTTATTTTAAAGAATGGTTATCTGGGTTTATAGAAGCTGAAGGTTGTTTTTCATTAAGAAAATCTAATGCTCATTCATTTTCAATAGGACAAAATGATGATTTATACTTAATTGAAGCTATAAAATTACATTTTGAGGCTAGTAATGCAGTAAGAAATTCTTATGATAATTTTTATGCTTTAGAAATTTATAAAAAAGAAGTTTTAAAAAGAATAATAACACATTGTTCTAATTATCCATTATTAGGAGAAAAAAGGATATCGTTTGAAAAATTTAGTGAAAAGCTAAATAATTAAATAGTAAGTGTCTTGTAGTCATGTCACCGTGAAAAGAGTTATATACTTTTCGGTAATATATAATTATTTATATATTGCTAACGATGAAGTCTTATATGTTATTTTAAATGCAAATAACGTAAAAAAAAATATAAGATAATATCGTGGAAACTGAAATAAGTAAATTTATTTTAGGCTCCGTAGAGACTAAACGTGACAGTCTAAAGTTTATTAAGTTAAATATTAGATAAGTTATAGTCCGATCCATCGTGTGAACGATGTTATATAAATTACCCCATTTTTGAGCTTATTGACTTACTACGTGGTCGCTCAAATGGGCCAGAATAATTTATCTTCAACTAAGAATTATTTTGCAATTGACTATATGCTGGAAACTATATTATTTGTGTATTGTTTACTATTTATTAATACGTTTTATCTTTATAAATTAGATGCCAGTAGGAATAATATTCTTTTAAATAGTCAAAATAATGATATTACAATAGATTCAGACCCTATGAATATACAATCAGCAGAAAACTGCAAAGGATTCTCAGAGACTATACGTCAATTACCTAGTGAAGATTCCAAGTTTTGAAATTGATTTGCTGGTGTAATAGATGGTGATGGAAATTTTGATATTAGAACTGTTAATAATAAAAGAGTTCTTAAACAAATTAGAATTAAACTACATAATAGAGATGTTAGAATATTAACACGCATACAAGATTATTTGCATATGGGAAAAATTAGAGCAGATAAAAATAAACCTTATTCAATGTATATAGTTTCTACCAGAGAAACTATGATGCATATTGTCAATAATCTTAATGGTTTAATTAGATTAAAAGTACCGGGGTTTAAAGAGGCTTGTAATTTATATAATATAGATTATATTGAAGCTAATTATAACATTGGTTTATATGATCCTTATTTTGCAGGCATAGTTGATACTGATGGTAGTATAGTATTTAATTATGCTGGTAATAGAATAGAATGTAATTTAGAATTTCAATATAGTGAATACTCATCTAAACTAAATTTTGATAACACTATACTAAATTGTAAACCAACTGTTCTTAAGCGTAAAAAATCTTATAAATCAGGTAGTTCTAAAGATTTCTCATCTATTGCATTTAAATTTCAAAATGTAAATAATATGCTATTCATATATGATTATTTTATGCATAATAGATTATTTTGTGACATGAAATTTTATAGAGTTACAAAAATTAAATCCTTTATAGAAATTAGAAAATATAAAACATCTTCTAGGAATAGTGTAGAGCATAAAATATATTCAGACTTTATGATAGATTGAATTAAATATGAGAATCCTTTATGATATAAGGTTCCTTTTGTTAATAAATATCTATTGTATAAAGGTGAATAGGAAATTGTTACAGGTAAAGAGATAGTCCACAACTATATTATTAGTTGCATTTCCACTATGTTTTAAGTATGGGAGCTGTGTTTGCAATGTTTAGTGCATGATACTATTGAATACCTAAAATGATAGGTTTAACTTATGATTTAACTTTAGCAAAAGTACAATTCTGAATATTATTTGCTGGGGTTAATATTACATTTATGCCTCAACATTTCTTAGGTCTACAAGGAATGCCTCGTAGAATCAGTGATTACCCTGATGCTTACGCTGGTTGAAATTTAATTAGTAGTTTCGGATCTATTGTTAGTGTAGTTTCTGCTACATTATTCTTGTACATCGTTTACAAACAATTAGTAAGCGGTCAAGCTGCGACTAGAAATGTGTGACTTGCACCTCAATTCTTCTCTGATACACTAAGAATTTTAAGTAACAGATGTGCTAACAGTTTAGAATGAGTATTGTTAAGTCCACCTGCACCTCATCCTTTCGTATCACTACCTAAACAAAGTTCTTTAACTCCTTCTAATTCTTAATTGAGTAGAGGATAATACATAAATTTACTAAGTTTTGGGTATATTATCAAAGGCATACTGTGTTTATGTCGTAAGTTCTGTTAATTTAGCTAGTAGAGCTTTAAATTATATTAGAAACAAAAATTAAAATCTTCATTTACAAAATGTTATTGCAAAGCATGGATTAAATAATTTTTTGTTTTTTGTTTTAGAATTATTACCGGAAGATTCTTCTTCTTATAATGATTTATTAGATTTAGAGCAAATTTATTTAGATAAGTTTCAAATATATTTATGGGCCAGAGTTAGGCCCAGGTTATTTATTACAATATCTAGTGTTATGTATATAATATCTAGATGGCATGACTTATAGTTGTTTAATAATTATAAGTCATGCAAACCTCATTAGCTTAATAGGAAAAGCATAATATCTAATATAAGTTATTTAGTTCGAATCTAAATTGAGGTTAGATTATTAAAATAATTGGTGTTCAGTTTGTCTTATCATTGAGGTGTAGTGTACAATAAAATAGTGATTTAGTAGCGCAAGCGTCATAGATATATCTAAACTAGTTGCACTAAAGGTAACCTATATGATGTAAAATATATAAAGCCCTTTCCCTCCGGGCCTATGCCTTAAGGTGGGGATGTTTCATTAGCAAGCTCCGGGGAATTGAAATCTCTTTATGTCATCTTAAATATTTATTTCTTCTAAGTTAAAGTTGGGGGCCTATCTTATAAATGGAGTAAAGGAAATATTAAAGAATATTTACCGAAAACTTGGCTAATTGCTGGAAAGACGTAACATTGGTTACCGGAGGGTTTACGTTCAATCAGCTGGTAATCTTATTTTATAATAAAGTAAAGCAACTCTCACGATCATACGCCAAGTACCTTCGATTTTTAAATATTTTTCTTAAAGTAGAAAAATTATAATTTTAAGTAAGGGTAGTGATATGATCTATAAATAGATACTTTTAATGATTAATAAGCGTAAATATTTTTTATATACAAAATTCACTTAATAATGAAGATAATTATTCTAGTGCTTATAGCTTGAGTCCTCAAATTATAAAAAATCTTAGTCTATCTAGGCGTTTTTACTCTACTAATTTAATAAATTATTTTGTAAACTTTGAAATTGATAACTTAAACAATAATGAATCTATAAAATATGATTCATTTGAATAAGATTATGAACAAATTAAACCTAAATTTATAGGAGTTGCAGGTGTATAGAAGTTAACAATATAAAAATGACTATAGTCATTTTTATATTGGAAGTTTTAATAATTTGGCATGCTTCGCAAGAAGAATAAAATAATATGACCAATTAACTAGAGGATTACGTAAACCTTACTCTAGCTCAGAGTTTGAAATATCAAATACTTCTGCTTTAAATTTATAGTTTTTATATTTAACTACACCCCCTCAAACTTATTGAATTTATGAGCAATATGTAATAATTCCATTTAAGTCCCCTGCAAGCAGGGACACTCAAATTATTATAAGACACTCAAATTATTATAAGAGTAAATCCTTAATGAGGTAATATAGTTGATGCAATTCTTACTGCTAAAAGAACCCCCCCCCCAGGGATTTAGCCTGGGGATTAAATTTTTATGGACATTATTTCTTTAAGGTTCTGAAGGTTATAAAAGATTTGATGTATTTATTTGTTTTCAATCTAACTAATAATATAAGTTATACTTCTGAAGACTTAGAAAATAGATATTATTGTTTTTTTTTTTTTAGTATTTGTTTATGAATTAAATACACCTAATAGTAGTTCTATTATTTATTCAGCAATTAATAGTGCATTAAAAGGATTACAGGTTAGTCATAGTACTTTATTTATAATAATTATATTTATAAATCATATATAATCTTATATTTTGGGCGGAACTAAGGCCGCCTCTATTACTTGTAATGGAATTTTAAGAATATGTAAAAAAAAACCTGCCGGAGCTTGCTGGTGAAAAATCCAGCCCCCCCCCCCCCCCCCCCCCCCCCCCCCGAAGGCCTCGGTGTTTATCCTACGGTTATGTGTACTCGTATATTTAAAAAGTATAAACCGGAGCTAGTACTTAAAAGAGTAGAGAATCAATAAATTCATAACGGTAAATATTTATTTATGAAAGATCCTTATTATTCAGATAAAGATTAATGTTTAGTACTTTTTTTAATTCTATCTCAGGTTTATATAGTAGATATCTTTTGGTTTAATAGATTAAAATGTTAACCGTATGGATCATATGTTATTGTAAAATTTATTCTTTTTTTAATGTATTTTTGGTTAGGGTTTTTAGTTTATAACCGTTTTATCCAAAATGGTAAGTTTACTCCAGAATTAGCTTGTATATTATAGGTAATATTTTGAGGCTAGCAAAATTTTTTGCTACATATGCGTATGTATGTCAAGTGAACGGGTTTTAAGCCAACCCTATAGTGTCTAAAATAAAAAAAAAATTAAGGGTAAAACGTAAAGCCCTTGCTACTAAGTCTTAATTTAAAAGAGTTGAGTATGGTTAAAGTAATTATTCCCCCCCCGAGGGATTGGTTTTTCGTGGATATAAATCACCTCTGTTAAATATATTATTTAATATCATGTAAAAGAGAGCAACGAGTATACTGTTACTTGTTATGTATTAAGTTAAACCTTCGAATAACCCTAAAATTTAGGGGATAACTATCTAATGTAACAGGTCCCGGTCCCGTAGGGACTACGGAAACTAAGTGAAGTATATTTAGCTTATACCTTAGTTATTCTAAATTATAAATTAATAATAAGGTAAAAGAATCTTTTTTCGTAGAATCAGTGATTACCCTGATGCTTACGCTAGTTGAAATTTAATTAGTAGTTTCTAGAGCTACAGTTAGTTTAGAGTCACCACCTGCACCTCGCCTATTTGTTTCTTTACCTAAACAAAGTTAATAAAAGTATTTTTATTACATCTTAGAGATGTAATAAAAATACAAATCTCATTAGTTTAATGGTAGAACAGGATACTTCTAATATTCTAATTTTAGTTCGAATCTAAAATGAGATTTTTATTTTTAAATATATTTATATTTATTATTTTTAATTATTTATAATATTTACTATTTTATCCTTTATAATTAATTTTATAATTATAATAAATTATTTTAATATTATATAACTTTTAAATAATAATGTTTTATAACATTATTATTTGTCACAAAATAAAAAATATTTTATTTTGTTTTTAATTAAAAACAAATCTTAGATATATTTATTATTAATATAACAAATAATAATAAAAATATTTTTTTTATCAAAATATCTTAACCAATAGTTAACTATTGGTTAATAAGGAATAATAACAAACAAATTTTGATTTTTTATTACTAATATTATTAAATAATTATTAAATTTTGAATTATTTTTTTTTAATTTTATTTATTGATTAATAATGTATTTTTTTTCTTCTTGACTTTCTTTACTAGAAGTTTTATTATTATTATTACCTATATTAATTGCAGTAGCTTTTGTTACAGTAGCTGAAAGAAAAACAATGGCTAGTATGCAAAGAAGATTGGGACCCAATCACGTAGGATACTTGGGATTGCTTCAAGCATTTATTATAATTTTTATATGTTACCCTGTGCAATTAATAAATAACATTTTTATTTATGTATTGAGAATTAAAAGTAAATCAAGTATAATACAAAATAAACCTATGTTATTTAAAAATAGTTTTAGCTTGCAACATAAACGTCTTTTGATTGTAAACTTTAATAATAGAAATATTCATTTATCATGTTTTTATTCTACAAATGTGGATACTTGCACAAAAGATCTTTATAAAGATAGACTTGCTCCCGTTAAACCTTTCTCAGATGAATTACTTACAACTTGTTCCAATATCTTAGATTTAAATGAAAGAGCTGAGTTTTTCAAAGATTTAAAAGGAAAAGGAGGTATATATATTTTTCAGTATAAGTTTGATCCACTTGTTTATTACATAGGGAGAACTACTTCATTTAGCTATAGATTAAAATATCATATTAATCATAAATTAACTGATAAATTTCACGTTTTTGGTAATTTAGTTGGTTGAGATCATTTTTATGTTAGTGTAGTGGAGATATGTAATAAAGAAGATTCAGGAGTTAGAGAAAATTATTACCTTCAAAAGTATTTACCTTTATTAAATTCGACTTTTAGTTCAAATTTATCAGATGCTAATATTTTTGAATCTTTAACAAATAAATTAAAAGCTAAAAAATTTTATAATTCAGACGTATCTTTAAATATTTCTAGCAATAAGTATAAAGGTATACAAATATGAGGATATAAACTACTAGACACTAAAATTAGCGAAGAGTTAAAAAAGTATTCTAGTATAAATAATGCCAGTTCGGCTACAGGAATCGGAATCGCTCGTTCTACCATTAGTTTGTACTTAGATACCAATGTACCTATAAAAGAGTTATTATTTTTTTCTAAACCTTTAGAAAATTTAGCTAAATCTTTTGAATTAGCAAATAAACTCCGAGATGAGTTAAATTTGGATTCTAATATATCTAAGAAAGTTTGAGTTTACACTATTACTGAAGATAATTTGGTATTAGTAAATGGTGAACCTTTTAATTCTAGAGAACTAGTGGCTAAATTCTTAGAAACCACACATAAAGTTGTAAGATATTTTATGGATTCTTGAGAAGGTAAAGGATACAAGGGTTATTATCTTTTTAGTAGATTTTTAACAGACAAAGAACTAAATAGTTTACTTAAGATTTGTTTATCTAAACCTGAACCAGAAAATACTAAAGTATAAGTCTGGGCTTATAATGCTGAGACTTTAAATCTTATTGAAAGTTTCCCTAGTATGCAAAAAGCCGCCGGTTCTTTTAATCTAGATTATCGTAGTATTTCTAATAATTTAGACACTGAATTAGCTACTATACAACAAGGTAAATGGACATATTTCTTCACTAATGAAATTAGTAACGAAACAAAAAATAAACTCTTAAACAATCTTAAAAAAGCAAGTAATGTTACATTAGAGGTCCCCAAAGGGGGCCCGGTCGGTGTGAGTATATAAAAATTTAAATGGAGAATTAGTCTTATTTGATGAAAATCAACCTTTTAAATCTAGATTGCAAGCATCTAAAACATTAAAAATGAATCATAAAACTATTATTAAACATACTAATGTTTGCTATAAAGACTTATATTTCTATAGTAAAAAATATAAATAAAAATTTGAGATCTGCAAATTTATGTATGGTTTATATTAATGAACAGATCAAGCTACTTGTGAAACAATTTTTTGCCAGAGGGCGTTAAATAAAAATATGAGTACAAGAAGCTTCCATACTACATCAAAATTAAATAATAAAAAAATATATTTTATTAGACAATAACCAACCTTTTTTAATCTAAACTACAAGCATGCTTCGCCACAAAAAGAATTGGGTATTACTACTAAAACTCTTACAAAGTATGCAAATACTAATAATAATTCTAACCCCATCCCTCCCTTTTTTTTGTTTTACTAGGAAGCTCCGGTTTATATTTTTTTTTTTAATATTAAACAGTAATAGTTAATTATTTATTATGTATAAAATATCGCTTAGTAGCCCCCGACTCCGTTAAGTAAGGGGGGGCCCCTGGTGGGTTATTTCCTATAAGCAACGTGGTACAAATAAACAGGTTTGGCTTTCATTATTAATAAAACAAAAATTTTTTTTACAATGTAGATATGGTCTTCTTTAATCTGCGAGTGCCATAGTATTAACTGAAAGAAATATCTTTATATTTTATTTCCTTATATAAACGATGGTATTTCTTTATAGTACTATGAAAAAAATAAAACAAATTGCTGGAAACCCTTATGTAATAAAAATAATTACTAAGGTAATCAGCAGGAAACTTTTTATTATAGTAATTTAAGATAAATTGGACACTTAAATTATAATATAATAAATTGGATCTTCAACGACTAAACGTTTTACTTATACTTTGTCTAATTTAAATGGAAATAGGTATAAGATGATATAGTCTAACTAGTATGGAGATATGCTAATTAATTACAGGTTGCGGATGCTTTAAAACTTATATTGAAAGAATATGTAGCTCCAACGCAATCTAATATAATTTTATTCTTTTTAGGCCCTGTTATTACTTTAATTTTTGCTTTGTTAGGGTTTGCAGTTATACCTTTTGGTCCTGGGTTATCAATATCTGATATGGATTTAGGTATCTTATATATGTTAGCTGTATCATCTATAGGTACCTACGGAATTCTATTAGCGGGGTGAAGTGCTAATAGTAAATATGCTTTCTTAGGTTCTTTACGTAGTACTGCTCAATTAATTAGTTATGAATTAGTTTTAAGTTCAGCTATTTTAATAATAGTAATGATAAGTAATAACTTAAATCCTAATATAAATGTACAATTTCAAAAAATCATCTGATTTATGATACCTTTATTTCCTATATTATTAATTTTTTTCATAGGTTCAGTTGCAGAGACTAACAGAGCCCCTTTCGATTTAGCAGAGGCTGAATCTGAATTAGTTAGTGGGTTCATGACAGAACACGCAGCAGTAGTTTTTGTTTTTTTCTTCTTAGCTGAATATTCAAGTATACTTTTAATGTGTATATTAACAAGTTTATTCTTCTTAGGAGGATATTTAGAATTTATACCTTTATTAAGTCAAATAGAAGCTTATTATGAAATATCTTACGTTTTTTCAAGTTTTTATGGTAGTTTTTTATTAGGTATTAAAACTTGTTTACTTGTATTTGCATTTATTTGATGTCGTGCGTCTTTCCCTCGTATTCGTTTTGACCAATTAATGTCATTCTGTTGAACTAAAATTTTACCTTTATTATTCGCTTTTATAGTGTTAGTGCCATCAATACTTTACAGTTTTGATGCCATAACCGCTAATATATCTTTATTTTAATTTATGATGAATACGACTTTACAAATTATCGGCGCCGGAGGCGTATAATTAATACAAATAATAAGTAAAAGATACGGGGGGGGGGTGTTTCACCAGCAAGCTCTCTTTATACTTTTGTTTCTAAAGATCTTAAAAATACAGATACTGTGGCCCCTAAACCCTCTTAGGGGTTGGGTTTATTTTTTAATGATCTAATAATATTAGTTCCATATTTATTATTTTATTTTAATGCTTTATTTAGAAATTGGGATTTATTTTTATAAAAATTTATAGACCGGTTGTAGATATCTTAACATAATTCTTTTATAGAATTATGTTATTGGCATCCCTGGTTATAATTCCTTTAATTGGTATATTTTTAATTTCAACGGCTACAACTTATGATTTTAATAAAAATAATAGTATAGGTAGTAAATATATAGCTATTAGTACTAGTATTTTTAATTTAATTATCTCATTTATAGTATTTATATTATTTAATAATAGTAGTAATCAATATCAATTTGTAGAAGAACATTATCAAATAAGATCATTCGATATTTATTTAGGTGTTGATGGGATATCTATTTATTTTGTTTTGCTAACTACTATATTAATGCCTATAGCATTATTAGCTAATTGAAAATCCATTAATGAAAATGTAACTTCTTACCTAGTAATTATGTTATTACTAGAATCTTTATTATTAGCAAATTTTTTAGTTTTAGATATATTCTTATTCTATATTTTCTTTGAATCGACATTACCTCCTTTGTTTTTATTAATAGGTTTATTTGGATCAAGTAATAAAGTAAGAGCAGGATATTATATATTTTTATATACATTTAACCTTAAGTGTAAAAGAGCCAAACACCGGGGAAGCCCTAAAGCTCTAGTAACCAAAGTTCTAAAAGAAATTTTAGAACTGGCCTGGCTAATGACCAAGGGTATGGTAAAATTACTAGTTTTCAGTATTGAAAAGTTATTTTTTATAACAGATATGTGGGTAATCGCGGTTCTAAGTCATCCTTTAAAGGGTGTAAAAGAGCAACGAGTAGACGGTTCTTCAATGTCTAGAAATTTAGATGTTGTAAGGTGTACTCTAGTCGCTGGGAAACCAGTTTTAGGTAGAAAAATTTATCCAGATTCTAATAAAAGTATAATTACAAATAATATATTAAAAAGATCTATGTCGACGCTTCGCTCTAAATTAAATTTAAATCCTTGATTTATAACAGGATTAGTTGAAGCAGAAGGGTGTTTTATGATAGGTTTTTTTAAAAATGCTAAATATAAAATGGGATATCAAATTCAAGCTATTTTTAAAATCACTTTACATAAAAAAGATTATGAATTATTATCTCAAGTTAAAGATTATTTTGGAGTAGGAACAATAACAAATCATGGAAACACTACTTTACAATATACAGTTAAATCTTTAAAAGATTTAGACACAATAATATCTCATTTTGATAAATTTTCATTACTAAGTCAAAAATGAGCTGATTATACATTATTTAAAAATGTAATAATGCTAATTAAAAATAAGGAGCATTTAAATATAGAAGGGTTTAAAAAAGTTCTTTCTATAAGAGCTGCTATGAATTTAGGCTTATCTGAAGAATTAAAATTTATTTTCCCGGACATTCAACCTTTTTCTAGACCTTCTTTACCAAAAATAAATAATATAAACCCTAATTGAATAGCAGGTTTAGCCAGTGGTGATGGATGTTTTCATGTTTCAATTCGTAACTCATCTACAACTAAAACAGGAAAATCTGTGGTATTAAAATTTCATATTGTTCAACATAGTAGAGATATTGAACTAATGAAGGTATTAATATCTACTTTAAATTGTGGAAAATTAGAATTATTATTAAATCAATCAGCTGTATATTTTGTAGTAACAAATTTCCAAGATATTTTTGATAAAATAATACCTTTATTTGATAAATATAAAATTAAAGGAGTTAAATCTTTAGATTTTTATGATTTTAAGTTAATAGCTAACTTAATACATAATAAAGAACATTTAACTGAAGAAGGATTATCCAAAATTCAATCTTTAAAATTGAATATGAATTTATTTAGAAAATTATAAAAATTATTAGACTTGTTGGTTAGCCAATATAAATTGAAGTAACCCTACAATTAAAGAAAACACATTAAATTGTGAACGTATGAGGATCCTTATTTTTATTATTATCAATATTAAGTATATATTCTATAATGGGTACTACTGATTTTGATGCTTTATTTAAAACAAATTTTGATTACACTACTCAAATATTTTTATTTATGGGAATATTTTTATCATTTGCTGTTAAGACTCCTGTTTGAGGTTTAAATTCTTGACTATTAAAAGCTCATGTAGAGTCTCCACTTGGTGGAAGTATTATTTTAGCTGGTATAGTATTAAAATTAAGTCTTTATGGTATTTTCAGATTCATTTTACCTATATTACCTAAAGCTTCTCTTAATTTAACTTATATTGTTTATACAATTGGTGCTATAACAGTGATTTATGCCAGCTTAAGTACTATTAGAGCTACTGATGTTAAAGAATTAGTAGCTTACTCTTCTGTTGCTCATGCTGCTATTTATTTATTAAGTGCTTTTAGTAATAGTATTCAAGGTATTGAAGGTGCAATAGTATTAGGGATAGCGCATGGTTTTGTAAGTAGTGGATTATTTATCTGCGTAGGAGGTATACTATACGAAAGATCTCACACTAGAATAATTTCTTATTATAGAGGTATGGCTCAACTAATGCCTATATTTTCAATATTATTTTTTATATTATGTTTAGGTAACGCCGGAACACCTTTAACATTAAACTTTATTGGAGAATTTATGTCCTTATTTGGAATTATAGAAAGATTACCTGTTATTGGTATAATTGCTGCTACTACTATTGTGTTTGGTGCAGCTTATTCTATTTTCTTATATAATAGAATAGCTTTTGGTGGTTCTTATACTAAACATATATTTGAACAAAATGTGTTTGATGTTGATAAAAGAGAATTTTTACTGTTATTCGTTTTAGTTGCTTTAACTGTAATATTGGGTGTATATCCTTCTATTATTTTTGATACATTACATTACAGTGTAGTTAATTTAGTTTATGGAGTAGAACCTTCTGGTTATATTACTGCTAATTCTACATTTTAAAATATACAAGGATTAAGAGGTTATAGTACTTCAGCTATAAAAATTTAAGCACTTTTAATTATAAAGTAATTATCATATTGCTTAAATTAACTTAGTATATTTCTTTAGAATAGAAAACCTTAGTGTATATATTAATAAGGTTTAGATAAATAAATACACTAGATTATTATTAAAACATAATTTATTTTATGTAAATAAAAGAAAATACACCAGATGGGGCCCACCCAGCATAGCTGGGGGGCTTTTTTTATCAATAAATACTTTAATATTCCCCAAATGGGGCCCCCCCCTCACTTAACGGAGTCGGGGGCTAGTATTAATATAATAATCAATGAAAGAAAAATGCCACAATTAGTACCTTTTTACTATATGAATGAATTAGTATTTAGCTTTTCTTTAATAGTAGTAATATTATATTTGTTATCAAAATATATTTTACCAAGAATAGTTCGTTTATTTATTTCTCGTATTTTTATAAAAAAAATAAAAGAATAATATTTTTAAACAATTAGATTATTTAAAGACTTATATCTTAAACAAATAAAAAGTATGAATACATTTTTTAATAACATACAAATATTTAGTCCTTTAGATCAATTCGAGATTAGAAATTTGTTAAGTATAGATTTACCTGTTTTAGGTAATTTACAATTTTCATTAACAAATATAGGACTTTATTTAATAATAAGTACAATATTTATAATATTATTAGGATTATTAAGTACTAATTATAATAAATTAGTAGGAGATAACTGATCAATAAGTCAAGAAGCTTTAAATGCTACAATATTAAATACTGTGGTAGGTCAAATTAATCCAAAAGAAGGGCAAAAATTTTTCCCTTTTATTTACACATTATTTATATTCATTTTAATAAATAATTTAATTGGATTAGTTCCTTATAGTTTTGCTTCAACAAGTCACATGATTCTGACAATATCTTTATCTACTGTTGTAGTATTAGGTGCTACAATTTTAGGTTTAGCTAAACATGGACTTAAATTCTTTTCTTTATTTGTTCCAGCAGGAATACCGTTAGCTTTATTACCTATGTTAGTAATAATAGAATTCATATAGTAATATTACTTTGTGAACAAGAGCCAAACTCCGGGAAACTCCTAAAGCTTATAATACTAAGCACAATTACGAAAGTCTTTGTGTGGCTGAACTAATTACTCAGGTATAGTAACAAGTTATAAGATGAGTGAAAACGAAATGGACAATCGTGGATCTAAATCAAATATTGATGATTAAATATTTGTAAAAGAGCAACGAGTAGACGGTTCTTCAATGTAAATTGTACGTTGTAAGGTGTACTCTAGTCGCCATGAAAGTGGTTTTGAGAGTAATTAAGTAACCTCAAATTAAAGTTTCTGTATAGTCTTGGATAATAATCGAATAAGTAATATTATAATACGTTTAAGCACAAAAAGTTTAAAAACTATTCCGGAGGTGCGAGTAGCCTGGTCTAGAAAAGGAAATTTTTATTTAAATAAAGGCTATCCTTTAAGAAGTTGTTATCAATTATATGGTGGTTTCCGTTCTATTCATTTCCTTACTGTAGGGCGTTTGCTAGAAAAAGTACTTTTTAACGTCGGAGGCGCTAGATTAATATCTTCGTCTTCTAGCATAGTTCCTACTAAAGTTTATATTAACGCAGATAAAGATAAAGAGTTAATAGTTAGCGAAAATAAAGGAAGAACAGGTATTTATCGTTGAGTACACATAGAATCAGGAAAAACCTATATAGGTTCAGCTTCAAACTTAAGTGCAAGATTTAAACAGTATTTTAATTATAATCATATTTCTTATCCTAAACGTAATTTAAGAATATATAAGGCATTATTAAAATACGGTTATTCTGAATTTAGATTAGAAATTTTAGAATACTGTGATATTAGTGTTTTACTTCAAAGAGAACAGTTTTATTTCGATAAACTAAACCCTGAATATAATATTTTAAAAATAGCAGGTTCACCTTTAGGTTATAAACACAGTAGTGAAGCTAAAAATTTAATAGGTTTAGCTAGTAAAGGTAGAAAGGTGTCAGATGAAACTAGGGAAATTAAAAGAAATATTTCTCTAGGTAAAAAGTTAGAATCAGAACATATAGAAAAATTACGTTTAAGTAATCCTTTTAATAAGCCTTTATTAGTAAAAAACGACGAAACAGGAGAAATTTTAGAATTTTCTTCTTTAACCGAAGCTGGTAAATATTTAGGTATCACTAGATCTACAGTAAAAGTAAATTTATTAAAAGGCGTTCCATATAAAAATTATACTTTGAGTTTGGTAGATAATACAGATGGTAGCGTTATAGATGAAAAACCTTTAGCCAAAAATTCTCAACAACCTGTATTATTATTTAACCCCGATACAAAAGATAAAAAAGAATTTTCTTCTATAAATGAGGCTGCTAAATACTTAAATGTCTCAGGTGCACGTATGTGATATTTTTTTAATACAAGTGCAAAACAAGGTAATGAAACATTTAAAGGGTATATTATTACTAAATTAGATAAAGAAGTAGTAGCTAATAGAGTATCTAAAAAGATAGAAATAACAGATCTTGAAACTCAAGAAATAAAAATTTATTCTTCTTTTACTTTAGCTGCTAAAGATATAGGTGTACCTTCTTCAAGTTTATCAGGTTATTTTTCTAAAAATCGTTCTGGTCCTTTTAAAAAAAGATATATTTTTAAATTAGTTTAGGTTTTCGTGGTTATAGTTTTCCAAGAGTGCAGTCGTTCTTATTCTGTTAGATGTATTTCTTTAGGTTTAAGATTAGGTGCAAACATAACAAGATGAGAGTAGGTTCCTCATTCTTCTTGTGTAAAAGAGCCAAACTCCGGGGAAGCCTTAAAGTTATAATTACCAAACACTAACTTAAAAGGGTTAGGTGCGGCTAAGCTAATCACTTAGGTATGGTAAAAAGATTATAAATACACGTAAGTGGAATAGGTAATCGCGGATCTAAAATACCTCTCTTGAATATTATTTATTAATATTTAATGATGTGTAAAAGAGCAACGAGTAGACGGTTCTTCATAATTAAGTATATATTTTTTTATTATATATTAATAATGTAAGGTATACTCTAGTCACCGGGAAAGCCGGCTCTTGAAAGAAATTAAGTAATTCAAGATTAAAGTTATCACAATAACCTGTCCTTATTAAGAATATTTATATAATATTCTGAATTGTGAAATAAAGGAAAAGACATATATTTATGTAAAAGCTATATTATTAGCGCCTTTAGAGAAAGGATAATAATAAATTTATTTTTATATTATACCTTTAAAGAAAGGATAAATTTGTGTACGAATTTTACTATATTTATTTAAATTGTTACTAAAAGTTTATGTAGAATTTCTGAGTTTATATTCTAAAGAGAGTGTTTTATGTAATTCATATGCTACTTTTGTATTTTCACGTGGCTATGCCAAAAATTATGGTATATTTAAAGGGTCTTTTAATAAACAGGTAAATATTCCCATACGGTTGTATTCAACTACATCAGATAATAGTTCAGATTTAGTTGTTTTCTCGGATGCTGATAAAGATAAGTTAGAAATTTTAGAATTTGTTAAGGGTAAATCAGGTATTTACATGTGAACTAATAAATTAAATAATAAAAAATATATAGGTAGTTCTGTTAATTTAAGACGTAGAGTCTTAGAATATTACAATGTTAATAGATTATTAAATGAGAAAAGTATGACTATTAATGTTGCATTATTAAAATATGGATACCGTAATTTTAGTTTTACTGTCTTAGAATTTTGTAGTTTGGATAGTCTTATGTCTAAAGAGAAATATTATTTTGAAGTTTATAATCCAGAATATAATATATTAAATACTCCTGGTAGTCCATCTAGAGGATCAGGATGAAAACATTCAGAAGCTGCAAAAGAAAATATGCGAGCTGCAGCTAAATTATTAAATATATCTCCGGATTATTTAAGTAATAAGTCTAAGGTTAATCCTAAAAATATAAAAGTGGAAGTTACAGATTTAGATACTAATACTGTAACTATTTATCATGCAATTAGAGCTGCAGCTCGTGCTTTAGATATTGATAAAAGATATATTGAATATTACCTTCATTTAAACCAAAAAAATCCTGTTTTAGGTAGATATACCTTTAAATTACTTGATAATCGTGATTCTTCCGAGGTTGTAAATAATTTAATAGTATCAGAAGGGGCCCACCGAGGTGTGGAAAAGTCTGTATCGGGGGCATATGTTAATCAGAAAACTTCTCAGAAAGTGGAAGTTACAGATGTTAAAACTCAAGAAGTAAAAGTGTATCCTTCTATTGGGGCTGCTGCTAGAGCTTTGGGTTATCGTCAGTCAAGTATTTCTTTATATTTAAAAGGAAATATGACTAAACCTTTTAAAGGTTTACATTTATTTAAGATAGTATAGTGTAAAAATTCAATTTTTCTTAAAAATTTTAATAAGGATAAATTTGTTGACACGTTGCGCTGGGCATTTATTATTACATATTTTAAGTAGTTTTACTTATATCATTATGTCTCAAGGAGTTTTATTTTTTGTTGCAGGATTAATACCTTTATCATTTATTGTTGCTTTCACTGGGTTAGAATTTGCTGTTGCAGCAATTCAAGCTTTAGTTTTTGTTATCTTAACATGTAATTACATCAAAGATGGTTTAGACTTACACTAATATGATTGAAGGTATTATAAGAGTTTGCGCTCTCAAAAATATAAATAAAAGTAATAGTATTTTAAATATAAGTCGGAATGGTAATAATAGTAAATTATTGAATAAAATGGTTTATATTTCATTAGTATAGCTTGTTATAAATAAAGAATAGGTTATATTAATTGTTTTACTTTAATTAGTAAAACAATTCTCATAAATTTGATGGTATAGGAGGATTTTTATAAAATCTTTGTTTTAGTTTGAATCTAAAATGAGAAATGTTGTCATGATATGTAACAATAGTATGTAATAAACCAAATAAACTTGAAAAAAGAGTAATTTTAGTAATTTTTAGGTGGGAGCTAGGCCCGCTCTATTATTAATAAATTTTTGGTGATCAAGTGACTAATAAATTTATTATAATTGATTGGTTTGTGATAAAATACAAAGGATAAATTTGTGAATAAGCCCCTCCGGGGGCCCTTTGATTGCTAGAGCATAAATTATTAAATATTTTTGTCCCTCCCCCTTCCCCCCCCCGTCTCCTTTTTTTTTTTCGGGGGGATGTTTCATTAGCATTCCCGGCTCTGGTTTATATTAAAATAAAAAAGTATAGATAAGAGATATGATGAAAAGTTAGTTAATTAATAAGTCAAAAGATTTGGTTGTCATAAAGAAAGTTATTTATAATAATTTTTTATTAAAAAAATTTTTTATATAGGAATCCAAATAAATCATAATTTAGTAATAAAATAGATCCAGGACGTAGCTTTTTTATCTCTTAAGTTATTTTTCTTAACAAATTTATTTTTTTTTTTGATGCTTTTTTTAGATTACCGTTATGTAGTGTAATGACACGTAACACTTATTTTAAATGTAAGTGTTACACATATACACGTATATGTATATATAGATGAGTTTGGTGATGGCTCTGATTGAACGCTGTCTAAGTGCTTGACACATGCTAATCGAACGATTAATACAGTTAAAAAAAAACTAAATTAATAGTGGTGTACAGGTGAGTATAAGATATTTTTGCCGACCTTAAAGTAAGAGGACAATAAGATCTCTTATAAACAAAAGGGTTGTACCGCTTTAAGAGGATGAGAAATATCATAGAGAGAGGTAGTTGTTAAAGTAATGATTTAGCTAGCCGCAGATTCTCTTAGTCGAAACTGAAAGGTTGATCGACCACATTGGGCCTGAAAAAATCCCAATGCAAAAACGTACAGCAGTGAGGAATATTGGTCAATGGTCTAACGATCGAACTGGCAACTTAGGGAAATGGATGATATAAAATAATTATATAATAAAGTTTATATAATAATTATTAATATGCAATAGTTGTGAAGTTTTGTCTACATATTGATAATGACAATATGTATAAACAGTCTCGACTAATTACGTGCCAGCAGTCGCGGTAATACGTAAGAGACAAGCGTTATTCATCCTGAATAGGTTTAAAGGGTACACAGACGGTCAAATTGGCTTTATTTGAAGTAGTTTTTGACTAGAGTTTTTTATATGAGAGGGTAGTACTTTTAAGTGGAGAGTTGATATTCTTTGATACTATAGGGACTGGTAAAGGCGAAGGCAGCCTTTTAGGTAAAAACTGACGTCGAAGGACGAAGGCTTAGATAACGAACAGGATTTGGCACCCTAGTAGTCTTTGCAGAAAATGATGAATGCCATAGGGTAGATTTTAATCTATACTATAAATGAAAGTGTAAGCATTTCACCTCAAGAGTAAGACGGCAACGTAGGAACTGTAAATCGTGAAAAAAAAAATTGTTATTATTAACAATATTGCAGTGTTGGTTAAATTCCAACTCTATAAAATTAATTTTTATTTAGTTTTTTAGATCTAGTTTAATGTAAATAGGGGTCCCCCCCTTACGGGGGTTTCTTGTTATAAGGGTATTATATTTAAAGTATTGTTGTCTAAGTTTATATTTAAACAAACAAATTTCCAGGACTAGATTTCACTAGTATAAAAGTGAAGCTAATTTAGTAATTTATTACGTACGTATTTATTAGAATAAATGCTATATTAATATGTAAAGTTGAGAAGTTATACTATAGCAGTCACATCCAATAGGAGAGAGAACGTAATTGGCCTTGAGGAGCTTAAGCATAGAGCTTGACGAGGGGTAGAGACGCATACGACCTTAAATAAAGGAAATAGACACTTATTTAATTATAGTTTATCGAGGGAGCATTTTATCGCGCCCATGGATTAGTTGTATATCAACTGTACTATTTTTACATTTGTGCCTCAACTGGTAGTAACATTTTGGCTCGCAAGAAGGAAGAAAAGTTAACCTTAATGTATAGTAGTAATAGAATCTTTATTTTAATATTTTACAGTAAAAAAATTAGTAAATTAGGGCGAAGTCAAGGTTGTAAGTAAAAATATTTGGAGAATGTGCATACAAAATGTGCGAAGCGAGTCCTTTAGGGCTTTTTTGTAATTCTAATTAAGTTTATTGCTTTTTAAACAAATATATAAGTTAATAGGCTGTTTTACTTAAAAAAGTATTCCTGGTGTGATAGTTTTAAGTTAGTTTATTAATGTTTGAAAACAGATATACTTCAGGGCTTGTAGAAGACCTTTTAATAGTCTACCGAGTAATTACTAGTTCGTATAAAAGATAGTATAAATATAATAAATAAATATAAAATATGAGAAAAAATTTAATACAATATAATATAAATAATTTAAATAATAATTCATTTAAATTCTTAAGTCGTACATACGCATCTCTACATAATGTAGATAAATTAGAAGTTCAATTTTTAGAATGATTTGTCGGATTTTCTGATGCAGAATCAAGCTTTATTCTTCATAAGGTACTAGATAAAAAAGGAGATATAAGTAAATTTTCTTTTATGTTTACTATCGAGTTACATATTGATGATCTATCTGTTTTAGAATTTATAAAAAATAAATTAAAAATAGGAAATCTGAGAACTTATAAGGATAAATGTATTTTTACTGTGTCGGATAAACAAGGAGTTTATCAGTTAATATCTATTTTTGATAAGTTTAACTTAAATACTACTAAATATTTAGATTATAAAAATTTTAAAGAGGCTTTTTTACTTTATCATGAAAGATCTAGTAACGTAAAAATTGCTGAATCTAAGGAGTTGATAAATAAAATACTAGGATATAAAAGTAATATGAATACTAAACGTAGTGTAATTATTTCACCCTCTATTCAGGAGGAATATTTAAGTAAGATTAATATAACTAAAGATTGATTATTAGGGTTTATTGAAGGAGATGGTTCTTTCTTTGTATCCAGAACAGATATTGAGCCAGTTTTTTCTATTGAATTATCTGAAGAACAATATCCAATGTTGGTTAAAATTAAAGAATTTTTAGAGGATAATTTAGGTTTTAATAAATATTCATTATTTAAATTAAAATCTTCCTCAATTATATCTATTAATAAACAAAAAGCAAGATTAGGGAAACCTACAGTTATTTTATCAATAAAAAATATCTTTGTGTTAAATAATTACTTAATACCTCTTTTAGATAGTATGGAGTTTATCAGTAAAAAAGGTTGTGATTTTAAAGATTTTAAAGTTATCTGTGGAGCAGTATATAGAGGTTCACATAAATTAGATGAAATTAGATCATTGATTTTAAAATTATCTTATAATATGAATAACTATAGATTATCTACTAATAAAAAATCAGTAGAAATATTAAGTGAACAAGAAAGAAATTTGATTATTAATGCTGAATCTGTATATGAATATCTTGAAGATGGTCGTATTATGGATAAAAAAACAAATAAACCTTTAATTCATAGAAATTGTATTTATGAAATAAGATTATCTGATGAAGAAATTCTTTTAGTTGATACTATGAAAGAAGCTTTAAGTAAGATTAATGTAAGTTTTAGAACTTTAAAGAAATTATTAGATGAGGAAGAATCTGTAAAACTTCCTAATTATGAAGTTAAGAGAATTCCTATTTTTACCATTAAAAAGATTTAAATACTTAGAATAAATAAAAAGGATTGAGCAAGGCTACAACCAAACAATTCTAAGTTTTTATAGAAAAATCAGGTGTAAACGGTTAATAACATCCTAGTTAAAGACCGTCGGCAATTGTAAGTGTCGCTACAGACTGGATCACCGGGGTAAGACTGAGATGTCTGTCCAAATGTACAGTCGGATTCTGTAATGATATTATATCATAAAGGGGAAGGATATTCTATATTAAGTAGAAATTATTTTCACGGTAATTGGAACCCTTAGTTAATCAGAATTGAATCACTAGACCGTTTCTGACTTCAGCAGTGAAGTATGTCGTTTAATTCGATAATCCACGAAAAATCTTACCGCAATTTGAATAAATAAAAAAGTGAAAATTTTTTAATTTTACAGGAGTTGCACGGCTGTTTCCAGTTAATATTGTGAAATAAAGAGATAAATTAACGAAATCCCTCGCTTTATTTTTAAGAGTACTTTAGGGTACTATTTATATTCAAATAAGCCAGCCAGCATAGCTGGCTGGCTTATTAATATGAATGTTAATAAGGTTTCTTCTTTGTAAAAGGGAACAAGACAAGTCATCATGGCCCTAATATTGCGGGCTATATGACGTGCCACATATTTCTATACAAAAAGATGCAAAAATGTGAGTTTGAGCTAATCTTTAAAATAGAATATAAACATATGGATTGTAGTCTGAAATTCGACTATATGAATAAGTAATTGCTAGTAATCGCGAATCACCATGTCGCGGTGAATTGAACCTCGGATTGGTACTAACCACTCGTCACATGCTGAAAGAAGTTTCATCGCAATAAGTTTGCTCTTTTGATACAATACTGTTATTTTTTTGAATTTAATTTCTTGTATTGGAATTCACCGCATGCGTGGCTTTAATTAGTGTTAAGTCGAAATACGGTTCGGGTAGTGGAAGTTGCCCGGGATTTATTATCTTAAACAAATATTTATTTAGTAATTTTATATTGCTAAATAAAAGCTAAAGATTTATAGGAAATTTTTTAATTTTGTGGTTTGTGGCCAAACATTAATTATGAGAATTCGAATTTCTCCTTTAGTTCATGATCACGTTTTCAATATTCTTATTATTATTTTCTAAAACCATCTGTCTTAGATGAGATATTTTGAGATTATTTAGCTGAGTAGCTATCATAAAGTTATTGTATCTTGCAATATTTAATGAGTTTATCACTTGGTAATTCAAGGGGTATAGGGCTACATGGAGGATTGCTTTAAATTACTCGTATTACACAAATTTTTCATATTTTTGTATATATAATTAGTATATTAATTTTACAATTAACTAGTTATTATCTTAGTACTATTTGAATTTATTTATATTCAAGTTTTAAGTTTATTATTTATTAACCTTTTAATCAATAAAAAAAAAGTCATACTAACTTCCATCCATTTATCTTTATAAAAATTAAATTAAATTTTTAAAATTATGGAATGAATACAAGTAAAAGATTATATTATACATTATCAGATTCTAATAATGGTGATTCTATACATCCATTGTAACTTATTTTTTTGCGGGTTTTTCTGATGTGGAATCAACATTTACTATCTCTATCACAAAAGATAATAGAGTAAGAAAATCAGTATCTAACTTAGAAGATAAATTAAAAGCTAAGTTTTATGTGCATCCTTCCTTTGCTATATCTATAAAAGAAACCCCCGTAAGGGGGGACCCCTTTATTTTTAAGTTACAATATTTCTCCAGTAGAAAGACCTTTAATTAAAGATCAAACTATTATAAATGGTCATTGATTAGCCGGTTTTGTGGACGGAGAAGGTTCATTTTGTTTTTTGTTTGTTTAAGAGAGGCTTTTTTAGCCAAAAGTCATAACAGTGTCTCTTTTTTCTTTTCTATTAATCAAACTATCCGAGATACTGATTTAATAAAAAATATATCTAAATATAAAATTTGCGGTGTAGCAAGTAGTAATGAAAAGTATGTACAATTAAAAGTTTATAAAAAATTTTGTTTTTTTTTTATTTCACGGATATAGAAACAAAAATAGTACCATTTTTTGAGACTTACCCAATGCACGGTATCAAAAATTATAAAGATTCTAGCCTTATATTAAATATGGTACAATTAGGGCAACACTTAGATTCTTAAGGTTTTAATAGAGCTTGCAGGGGAGTAGGGGAGTATTCGCCTACTCCCCACTAAAAATTCTAATATAATCACCCAGAATGAAACCCCCCCCGCAAGGGGGGTCCCCTTTTGGTAGAGTACTATATTCCATCGGATTTAAAAATATTATCTATTTAACGCTTTCTCAGATTTAAGTGATTTCAAAAAAAGATGGAAAACCAAGGAACCCCCTAAAAAAAAGGTGGGATTCATAAAAAAAAAATAGGGGCAAATTTTATTTTTGTAGTATGGATTTATTTTCCAAAACTATAATTAGTAACTAATAACCAAAGAGGGTTGTTAAAACGCGGGTTAGTGTAATTAGTAACACGTTCGGCTCATGTCCGAATATCGAGGTGCAAGTCCTTACCCGCATCTAAAGAATTCCCCCTGGATTAGTACATATGTATAAAGATAATTACTTTTTATTATTTGGCTATATATGTAGCTTTGCTTTAGGTATCTGTAATATTAATTAATATGACGCATATTTCATAGCGTTACAAAGGGTAAAAATTCTAAAGAATACTTTTAGTGGCCGGAGGCCAAGCTCTATAAATGTAGTATAAGTCCTATAGGATAGTTTATTTTTAACTAGATTAAAAAAAATTTGGGGCTTCGTAGGCTTACACCTTAAATTTAAATAAAAAGGAAGGTTCCGTTTGTAGGTATGACGGGTTGAGCTGTAAACTCAATAGCCCCCGGCTGTCGAAGGTTCAAGTCCTTTTCTTCCTAAAAATTTAGATGAATTATAGATAAAAAAAAATTTTTTTAATGACAAAATTAATTAGAAGTAATTTTCAAGCTCATCCTTTCCATTTAGTATCTCCATCTCCTTGACCTTGCGTGTGATTTAGGAAATCACTAAAGAGGGTTAAACTGCCAAATTTCGGAAAAGCCTTAAGACCATTGATACCAAGCAATAACTTTCCAGTTATTAGTGGATGAATTAATTACTCATGTATGGTAATAAGTCAATGGATTCTCGAAAGAGGAATAGGTAATCACGAATCTAAGTCAGTTTTAAGTATTAATAGTTTAGTTAATTATAATGCTTTTACTGTAAAAGAACAACGAGTAAACGGTAGTTATACAATAAATTTTGTGTTAAGATGTACTCTAACGGGTTTTGAAAGAAACTATCTATTCAGAATCCCTTCTAACCAAATAACAAAAAAAAAATGCTTTTTCTACTTTGAAATCTAATGTTTGTAATTCTAATTTGTTGGATCCTTGATTTATAACATTATCTGGTATTGCTGACGCTGACGCTGACCCCCAAAGGGGGATGTTTCACTAGGTTTCACCAGAAGCTCGGGTTGTTTTACTTTAAAATTTCATAAACGTTCAGGAGGAAGATACGGATGAGATATTATATGAAATTTTATTATAGTTTTACATATATCAAATTATATTGGAAGAAATACCAATTTTTTTTTTTTTTGTGTCGGACGTATATCTAAACAAGGTCAAACTGCTATTCAATATCAAGTAAGTTCTGTTACCGATTTACAACTAATAGTCGAACATTTTTATAAGTTTCCATTAATTACTAAAAAGCTTATTGGTTTTCTTTTATTTAAAGACATAGTTTATATGGTGCTTAAAAAAGAGCATTTAACTCAAGAAGGTATCCTGAAACTTGTAGCAATAAAAGCTACTATGAATAAAGGTTTACCTTCCACATTAAAAGAAGCTTTTCCTAATGTAAAGCCTGTACCTAGGCCTTCAGTAGAATAAAAAAAAATTCCACATGAATAAGCCCCTCCGGGGGCCCTTTGATTAGCTAAATTTACTTCAGGTGAGGGATGTTTCTATGTAAAAATAACTAAAGTTAGAGCTCGCGCTCCCAAATTAGGGGAGAGAATTCAATGAGTTTTTCAATTAACTCCGCATATTAGAGATGAGGAACTAATAAGAAGTCTAATTCAATATTTTTACTGTGGAGATGTTACTTTAAGTATTAATTCTATTGATTATCGTGTCACAAAATTGGAAGATATTCTTACGAAAATAATATTTTTTTTTTCTCAAATATTATCTAATTGGTAATAAAAATAAAGATTTCCAAGAGGGGACCCCCCCCCCCTTAGGGGGTTTTTATTAAAGTAGCTCATGTTATGGAAAATGGGTTACATTTAATTCCTGAAGGTTTAGGCGCGCTGCGTCGAAATAAACCAAAAATAAAAGGGGTCCCCCCGTGCTTCGCTACGGGGGTTTCTTATATGAATAGAGGAAGACTTTTATAATAGGGGGCCAGCCAGTTAGGCTGGGGAGGCGGTTTAGTTATTTGTATGATAAATCTTAATTTTGTGTTATATATTTCTGTATCTTTACTATGTTTAACATCTAGTGCTGTATTAGCTATGCATAGTTTTTCAAATTCATATATTTTAGTATATATTTCAGGATTTTTAGTAACTTATACATTCGGTTTATGATTTAGAGATATTATAAGTGAAGGTACCATTATGTCAAAATATAATTCTTATTATAATTTAAATATTGCAAAAGCAATAGATAAAGAAAAGATAATTAAATTTTTGAGTGATTATAAAAGTAAAAATAATCCTAAAGTATTAACTGATAAAAATGATTTAGGTTATTATTTAGGGGGTCTATTAGAGGGGGATGGTCATATATCTCTTCCTTCCGTGGGGTCTACAACTTTAAATAGAGTATTAAACCCTAGAATAGTGTTTACTTCACATATAGATAATCTAGGAATGTATTCTTTAATACAATCAGAATTAGGAAATATAGGTCGTTTTCAACAAACCGGTAAAAATGTATTACGTTATATTATTGGGGATATGAAAGGTATTATACAAATTTTAAATTTAGTTCATGGTAAACTAAGAACACCTAAAAATAAAAGGTTTAATGATTTAATAAAGTTTATTAATTTAAAATACTCTTTAGATATTCCCTATAGTTTACTAGATAAATCAAATCTACAACAAAATGCATGATTTAGTGGTTTTTCAGAGGCAGATGCACATTTTGGGATTAAATATGTAGAAAGTAAACCTAAATCAGAAACTCGTAAAAGATCTGTTAGTGAAAGTGTTTCTCTTAAATTTAGATTAGATCAACGTGCATTTGACAAATCTACCTCTATTGACATGAGACCTTTTATGGATACTTTAGCTTTATTTTTATCTTGCGATATAAAGACTTATAAAAATAATACTAATTCAGAAGTACTGTCTTTAACTGTTTCAGCTATAAATGATATTAAACCTATTATAGATTATTTTAATAAATATCCTTTATTAGGAAATAAGTTAGAGGATTTTAAAAAATGAGAAATTGTTTTTAATATGATTCTAGTTAAAGAACATCTTACTGAAGAAGGAAAATTAAAAATAAAATCTTTATTAAATAAATTATAATATATGTGCTTTCATAAAATTTAACCAATTGCTGGAAAATCCTTAAATATTATTATGGACAATCAGCAGGAGATTAAGGGCGTATAAATACCCTTACTATCTTCAGAGACTAAACGTTAAAAATTAATACGTTTAAAACTTATTAATTAAGATATAGTCCCATATTTAGGAGATCATACCATGTCAGTCCAAAAAGGATTAAATTTAGGTGTGATATTATTTATTGTATCTGAAGCATTGTTTTTTGTTGCCATTTTTTGAGCATTCTTTCATAGTGCTTTAACTCCTACAATTGACATTGGGGCAAGTTGACCACCAATGGGGATAGAACCAGTTAATCCTTTTGAATTACCTTTATTAAACACAGTTTTATTATTATCAAGTGGGGCTACAATTACTTATGCTCACCACTCTTTAATTAAAGGTGAAAGAAAAGGTGCATTATATGGTACTTTTGCTACAGTTATTTTAGCTGTAATTTTTACTTTCTTTCAAGGGGTTGAATATAGTTTCACTTCATTTACTATTAGTGATGGAGTATTTGCTTCTTGTTTCTACTTTTCAACAGGTTTCCACGGCTTACACGTTATAATTGGTACTATCTTCTTAAGTGTAGGTCTATGAAGAATTTATGCTTATCATCTAACTGATCATCACCATCTTGGATACGAAGCAGGAATTCTATATTGACATTTTGTAGATGTCGTATGATTATTTTTATTCATTTCAGTGTATTATTGAGGTTCTTAATTCATTTCAGTGTATTATTGAGGTTCTTAATTATTAAGCGGAATAAATTTAAAATATTACTGCCTATGATAAGAAATTTTAATAATCATTAAGTTTATCTTATTTTACATTTAAAAATGAGATTATGCTTAAATATATTAGATATTTTTGTGTTTAGGTGTTAGATCAATATACGGAGTCTGCTAACCGTAGATATATTTTTAAACAAAAGGTTGTAGAAGGAAATATTGATCTAAATTTTTTTATGATGATTTCGTAGTTTTACCGATGCTGAAAGTAATTTGGATATTAATTCTAAATCTGATATAACTTTTAGTTTTAGATTTGAAATACATTTATATGTTGATGATCAGTTTCTTTTAGACAATATAATAAAAAATTACGTCCCCTTCGGGGGGGGCCGGATTAGGTAGATTCTTTGTTTATAAATAAAATTGTACTTTAGTTATATCAAGATTATAAGAAGTAGAAAGATTATTAAGTCATCAAATAAATTGGTTGGAGTAGGTAAACAAGTTGGTGTACAACTAGTAGATGAAAATGGAAATGTATTTAAAACATTATATTCCATCTCGGATTGTGCTAAATACTTTGGTTTATCACGTACTTTAATTTATAGTAGAATTCAAAAAAAATGAACCATGAACCATGAACCATGAACCATGAACCATGAACCATGAACCATGAACCTACTTTCTTGTGAATCATTTTTAGGTGAGCCAAGTTTTTATGCGAAAGCGAAAAATAAATTTGTTCGTATAAACCAAATTGATGCACCTATTACACATATATAAATACATATATGTGTAAAGACTTATTGGTAAGAAGGTTCGATTCCTTAAGGTCTTAATAACTCTTATAAGTGTTTTTTTTTTTATGAGACGTTTTTATTAAGTATTTTTTTTTTAATAAACTGGCTTTATTTTTTTTTTTTGATGTAATTTGATTATTCTTATTCATCTCAATGTATTACTGAGGAAGTTGGAAGTTAGTTTTTTTTTTAGATGTTTTACATATATTATGCATATTTATGCATAAAGGACTTTAAATTAAATAAAGGTTAGACTCTTTTAGGTCTTATAATTAATAAATATTAATTATATAATTTTTATATGAAGGTTTATACCTATCTGTGATATAAAAAGCAATCATAAGTTAACGGTAAACTGCTTGTCTTCCAAACAAGATTTGTTGGTTCAAATCCGACTGGTTGTACTGAATTAGTTCATTTATTTTTTATTTAGGCGGGAGCGAAGCCCGCTTTTATTTATAGTTTTGGGTACTGAATAAATAAAAATTTATGAAATAGAGTTTGCTGGGGAGTAGGGTGGATTCGCCTACCCCCACTAAATAAATAAACTAGTTTAAATAGTGATAAAGTGAATTATTTTTTAGTTCTAGGCGTGCTAGGCTTCGCAAGTATAAATGAAATGTGCGGTGCGAAGCCGCCGCCCTAATTATAGAATAATAACAAAAATATTTAAATAGTTATGAATTGATAGGTAAACCAGAAAACAAATAAAAAGTATTATTATATACAATAAATAATTACGAAAGATAGTTAGGCGCAAGCTTAAAAAAAAATTATGTATATAGCTCGTCCCGAGCGGTATATGGTTTTTATTCTAACTGGTTGTAATATTGTAGGGATTTTAGTATAATGGTTATTACATAGGACTTTTAATCCTTATGATATCGGTTCAAATCCGATAGATCCTAGGTAATAGTCTTTATTGAATTAGTAACTTAATTGGTAAAGGATTTCCCTGTCACGGAAATAGATAAGGGTTCGACCCCGACATAATTCGGGTTTAAGGAAAAGTTTCCATAGGTAAGGTAAGGTATTTGCTAAATACTGTGTTTTTACACTTAGACGTTCGATTCGTCTCTTTTCTGGAAAAATATTCGATAAATAATTGCCATTGTCATAATAAAGTATTTACTACTTATTTTTGTAAAGTATATAGGCATTGACTTGTATCTCTTTCGCATAAATTTAATAGCTCCAGCCGGTATTTTTAGGTGCAAGCTCATCCGGAGGGCTCTTTAATAAAAATTTAATAGCTCCAGCCGGTATTTCATGTTTAATAAAATATTAAATGACGCATATTTCATTTATACTTGCGCTATGAATAATAATTTATAACGTATTTCCCCCCCCTTCAGGATAACTGGCTGGCCCCTTAATAGTAATTCCTTTTTTGTAAAATCTTGGGTGTGAGAGCTATAGCTTGCGTTAGCTCTAATTATCGGTAATATTTTTGTATTGTCCCTTTTTTTTTAAGCTCTACTCCGGTTGGGTGACCCTTTTTTGTTGGATAACTAAAAAAAAATCTTATTTTTATTAAGGAAGAGTTTAAATATAAAAAATAATTTAAGTGTAATATGAACAAATATTTCCTTTTAAAAGAGCATAGTTTAACTGGTAAAGCACTAAGCTTCAACCTTATAATTCTTGGTTCGAATCCAAGTGCTCTTGTATAGATTTTTATCTGTAGATTTATAATTTCCCTTAAGGGCAAATAGTTAGGGTAAAACTTTTAAATAATTTTGTTTAAATTATGTTTCTAAGTTTATAAATATATTTGTGATCATGATTACCATAATGATACGATAACTAATAATTTTTATATGGCTAAAGGTAAATATATTTATAAATTAGAGTAATCAGTAAAATAATGTTTGAGTCATAGCATTATTTTAGCTAATGAGTTATTAAATAATCTAAACAATTTGTAAAGGGATTATTTAATAATTTTATAACCAATTTATTAAAGTTGGTTATAAAAAAAATATTTATTTATTTATAACATGCATATGATGTTTTTCAATTTAAATGATTTATTATTATTAAACTTATTTAATAACACTACTAATGGTTTTAATATAAAATTTACATCTATATTATTTATAGGTTCAGTATTAACAGCTATAGTTACAATAGCAGTAAAAAATACCATAGTAGGTCTATTATTTTTAATAAGTTTATTTGTTTTAATCGGTATATATTTATATTCTGTAGGATTAGAGTTTTTAGGTTTTGGATATATTCTTGTCTACGTTGGTGCGGTAAAATTTTATGCCGGGTTGGTAAAAATCCAACTCTGCAATATGTTTTTAATTTCAATTAAATTTTTCCAAAATTTTTATTATGGTTTTTATTTTTCTAATTTAAAAATTAATAACTTTAATAATTATTCTTTTAAATCTAATTTTAATCAATTAAATAGTTGTCGTAGGTTTTATTCTGTTTTATCATCAAAATCTATAGATGAAGAGTTTTTAAGATGATTTGTCGGATTTTCAGATGGAGAGTCAAATTTTACAATAGTATTGTTAAAAGATAAAGAAGGTAACATTAAAGGAGTTAGTTTCAGATTTATTATTGAGTTGCATGTAGATGATATAGATGCTTTAAAATATATAAAAAGTAAATTAAACATAGGAAATGAAATAGCTGTGTATGGTAATAGTTGTAAATTTTCTGTTATTCATAGAAATGACATTATTAAATTGATCTCTATTTTTGAGAAATATCCTTTAAATACTTCTAAATATTTAGATTATTTAGATTTTAAAAAAGCTTTTGAATTGTATAGTGAATTTAAAGCTTGTACTGTAAAAGAAAAAAAAAAATTAATTGATAAACTTATAAGTATAAAAAGTGGTATGAATAACGGTAGAGTAGATTTTAATTTTCCTAGTTATCACAAAATAGAAATTACTAGTTATTGATTATTAGGACTTATTGAAGCCGAAGGTTCTTTTTATGTAGATAGATTTAAATTACAACCTTCTTTTATTATTGGTCTTTCTGAAGTACAAGGTGTGGTTATTAGAAAAATAAAAGAGTACTTAGAAAACAATCTAGGTTTTGATAGTTATTCTATGTTTAAATTACAAAATTCATCTTTTATGGCTATAGTTGTAGATAAAGGTAGAGGTAATACTAAACCTATGCTAAGATTTAAAATTACAAATACCTTGATTTTAGTTAATTATTTTATACCCTTTTTAGATCAAATGACATTTATTACTAAAAAAAGTAAAGATTATAGAGATTTTAAAATAATTTGCACAGCTATAAGTAAAGGAGCTTATAGAAATAATGATATTAAAGAATTGATTTTAAAATTATCTTATACAATGAATAATTATAGACTATCTAATAATTCTGACTTAAATAAAGTATCTTTCATGTCTTCTGAGGATATAGATAAAATTAAAAATGCAGAATCTACTATTTTATTATTAAAAGATGGTCGTCAATTAGATAGTATTTCTAAAAAAGAAATAAGTGGAGGTTGAACTAATTGTGTTTATGAGATCATAGATTATAAAGGAGAAATAGTATTGGCTTCTACCTTAAATGTTGCTGCTGATTGCTTAAGTGTACGATATGCAACAGTGAGTAGACAATTAAATAAGTTGGAAGGTGAGTTTACAATTATCGAAGGAAAAAAAATTAGAAGAGTTTCTGTTTTTACATTAAAGGATTCTTCTTTATAGATTAATTATCTTAAGATTTTTTGGAAAATATAGGAATTAAAAAATAGATTTAGAAAGAAGGTTACAACCGTACTAAATCATAATTGCAGGTAACAGGTGAAAACGGTTAAGGCCACCAAGGGTTAAGACCGTCGGCAGTTGTAAATGTCGCTACAGATTGGATCACTGGAGCAGGGTTGTAAAACCTGTTTAAATGTACAGTCGGGTTCTATAGAAATATATATGATGTTTTTTTTATTATGTTGTATAATATTAAGAGGGGAATTGGTAAATTATAGATAATTTGTTTATAATGAGAACCTCCTTGAGTTAAGTTTATGTTATATACCGCTTATTAGTGTGTATGATTTTTTTTTGATACATAGAGTATAAAACGTAAATTTAGCCTATAGAGTTGATCTATTTTATTTTTATTTATATTAATGTTAGTTAATATAAGAACAAGTGAATTACTAAGTAATAATATTAAGATTTTAGCTTTAGCAGGATTACTAATATTATCTTTAGTGTTTATTTATTTTTCTGTTTACTTTTATTCTGATTCAATTAAAGGGGAAAAATCTTTATTAAATTTTAAGGAGTACTTAAAGAATGCATTCTTTAACGGTTTTGGAGATGAAAATGATACTAGTAAGGTAAGTGATAGTCCATGAAGATTATTTTATTACTATGATTTAGTAGAATATGTTATGGGTATTAGTTGAGATGGGCTTTATACAATTTTATGTCATATAGTAGCTATAGGTAATATATTGTATACATCATATTCTATTTGATTAATAATTGTTAGTATTATATTATTATTAACTATGAACGGTGCTATAGTGGTTACAGTATCTTCAGATTCTTCTAATTAATAATAAAAAAACTAAAAGTTTTTAAGGTAGAAATCTAAGTAAATCTTAAGCAAACCCGGCTATATTTTATGTCTTCAAAAAAAAAATGATAGTTTCTTTGGATCCTGATTAAATAATTGGATTATAAGATGGAGATTCTTAATTTTTATTTGGTATGACTAAGAATAAAGTTTTATTAAAGCGGAAATGAATTTAAGATGTCAAAAATATAATTAAGCCCCCGTATGTGAAACGGGTGGGGCCCTTTATGATTATTTTATTTTAATCTTAAATTATACACCGTAATTGGGCATTATAGTGTAAGCTATAGTGATAACTATATTATACAAATAGTATCCCAAAGGGAAATTAGCTCAACGGTAGAGCGACCGTTTTACACACGGTAGGTTAGGTGTTCAAATCACCTATTTCTCAATTATAATTCCTTAACTTCGCAAAGTCCAATCTTAACTTAGTTCCTTTTACTTACGAGGTTTTATTTTATTTAACAGTAAATGTACATATAAACCCCTCCGGTTTAACATAAGCTGGGTAAGATGTGCATGACCTATCAAGACGTGGTGATTGTTTGTGTGATCAAAGATTCCTTTGTAATTAAATTATCTATATACCGTATAGAAATTATTATAAAAATTTATTATAAAAACCTTTTAAAAGAGTATGACTTAACTGGTAAAGCACTAAGCTTCAACCTTATAATTCTTGGTTCGAATCCAAGTGCTCTTGTATAGATTTTTATCTGTAGATTTATAATTTCCCTTAAGGGCAAATAGTTAGGGTAAAACTTTTAAATAATTTTGTTTAAATTATGTTTAATTTAATACGTTTAATTTTTTTTTTACTAAATTAATCCTTATCCCTTTTAATTCCATAAACATTATACATAACCGGTCTTTAAATCTATTGAAAGTTTGCCAAACCAGATATCTTTCTAGTCAAATAAAGAATAAAATTTATTTAGCTGACGTTTAACCTTACCTAAGGTGAATTGCTTAAACCTTGATTTGTTAACTTAAGAGCTTCATTGAACTTAGGTTTATCTGCGACACTAAAATAATCATTTCCAACAGTACAATACTAAGGTGGTTGCGCGGCCTATTGTGGAACCCCTAAAAATTGGTATCCTTTGTGATTAGCGGTATTTGCAAGTGGTGAAGCATGTTTTTTTTTATAGTTATTTATAAAAGTTAAAAATCTCTCGTATATTTCATTTATACTTGCGCACACAAAAGAAAAAGTAGATATTCGTATTAACTCAACACAATCGGGGAGCTTACTGATGAAACATCCCCCTTTTTTTTTTTTCCGCCCCAGCCAAATTGGCTGGCCCCCTTTAAAATAAGATTCCTTAACTTAATTCGGTTAAAGTGCATCCTTGATAAGGATGAAATTAGCGTTCAAGTCGCTAAGGAATTAGGAAAATATTAAGAGATTTGGCCGAGTGGTTTAAGGCGACTAGCTTGAAACTAGTTATGGTAAGCCCCATCATGGGTTCGAATCCCATATTCTCTGTTTTTAAAGTTTAATCCTATTATGGTAACGCATATGAAATATGCATGCTTCGCCAGAAATAAAAAAAAAATTTATTAGTTTTTTTATAGAGCGGGGGGGGGGGGGGGGGTTTTTTTCTTGGGGGGGGGGGGGAGGGTTTATCTACTCTATAAAAAAGAGTCTTTAAGGGTAAATACACCCTTAGCTTGATAGCCGATCTTCGGAAGGGACGGACATCTAAAAAAAAATTAGATACAATCAGTCGGATTAAAATGTTTTTAATGTAAATTAATTACCGCTCTTTAGGCCCCTTTCGGTAAAAATATTCAACAGTTTAAATTAAAAGCCTCTATAGCTTAATGGTAAAGCACAATACTGTTAATATTGCTAATAGATGTTCGATTCATCTTAGGGGCTAACGGATTAGGGCCGGTTTGGTTAGGCACTACAATTGGGATGTAGACTAGTTATGTTCGAATCATAATAATCCGAAAATTACCATATAGAAAT